ATATGACTAAAGATAGCATTATTATATGATTATTGAGGTTATATCATTTTATGAGTAAAGTTGTAGGTATTGATTTAGGAACAACAAATTCTGTTGTAGCAGTTATGGAAGGAGGTAAACCAGTTGTTATACCCAATAAAGAAGGTTTAAGAACAACACCATCTGTAGTAGCTTATACAAAAAAACAAGATAAGTTAGTTGGGCATATTGCAAAAAGACAAGCAGTAATGAATCCAGAAAATACGTTTTATTCAGTTAAAAGGTTTATAGGTCGCAAGCAAGAAGAAGTTAGTAATGAATCTAAGCAATCATCATATGATATTAAAGCGGATTCTAATTTAAATATTAAGATTGAGTGTCCAGCTTTAAATAAAGATTTTGCTCCAGAAGAAATTTCTGCACAAATTTTAAGAAAACTTGTAGAAGATGCAAGTACTTATTTAGGACAGTCTGTCACTCAAGCAGTCATTACTGTACCAGCTTATTTTAATGATTCACAAAGACAAGCAACAAAAGATGCAGGCCAAATAGCAGGTCTTGATGTATTGAGAATTATTAATGAGCCAACGGCAGCATCACTATCTTATGGTTTAGACAAAAAAAATAATGAAACGATTTTAGTTTTTGATTTAGGTGGCGGAACATTTGATGTTTCAGTATTAGAAGTTGGAGACGGTGTTTTTGAAGTATTATCAACATCAGGTGATACTCATTTAGGTGGAGATGATTTTGATCGTAAAGTAGTTGAATGGTTAATTCAAGAATTTAAAAATGATGAAGGTATTGATTTAGGTAAAGATCGACAAGCCTTACAAAGGTTAACTGAGGCTGCTGAAAAAGCAAAAATGGAATTATCTAGTTTATCTCAGACTGATATTAATTTACCCTTTATTACTTCAACAGATACAGGGCCTAAGCATTTAGAGAAGACTATTACACGTCCTAAATTTGAATATTTATGTAATGATTTAATTAATCGATGTCAAGTGCCAGTAAATAATGCTTTAAAAGATGCTCAATTAAATCAAGCTAATATTGATGAAATTGTATTAGTTGGTGGTTCAACAAGAATACCAGCAGTGAAAAGCTTAGTTCAAAAAATAATTGGTAAAGAGCCTAACCAGAGTGTAAATCCTGATGAAGTTGTTGCAATCGGTGCTGCTGTTCAAGCAGGTGTTCTAGCTGGTGAAGTTAAAGATATTTTATTATTAGATGTTACTCCTTTATCTTTAGGTGTTGAAACTCTTGGTGGAGTTATGACTAAAATAATTTCTCGTAATACAACTGTGCCCACTAAAAAATCAGAAGTTTTTTCAACGGCAGTTGATAATCAGCCTAATGTAGAAATTCATATTCTTCAAGGAGAGAGAGAATTTACTAAAGATAATAAAAGTTTAGGTACTTTTAGACTGGATGGTATTATGCCAGCTCCTAGAGGTGTTCCACAAATAGAAGTGACTTTTGATATTGATGCAAATGGAATTTTATCTGTTAATGCTAAAGATAAAGGAACAGGTAAAGAGCAATCTATCACTATTACAGGTTCTTCTACTTTACCTAAAGAAGAGGTTGAAAAACTTGTAAAGGATGCAGAGCAAAATTTTGATATTGATAAAATGAAGCGTGAGCAAGTAGATCTAAAAAATCAAGCAAATTCTTTATGTTATCAATCAGAAAATCAGTTAAATGATTTAGGTGATAAGTTAGATATAAAAGATAAAGAAAAAGTTGAATCGCTTATTAATCAATTGAAGCAATCAATTCAAGATGATAATTATGAAAAAATCAAGTCTTTGCAGTCTGAGATTCAACAATTAATGATGTCAATAGGTCAAAAACATTATTCTTCTGAAAAAGTTTCTGATAAAGCAGATGATTCTATTATAGATACAGACTCTAAGCAGGCGTAATTTTTTTATTTAAAGCGGGTAACGCGATTTGAACGCGCGACATTAACCTTGGCAAGGTTACGCTCTACCACTGAGCTATACCCGCCTATTATTATAATCTCAAATAAAGAATTCTTTGTCAAGTTTTTTATCATAGAATAGATATATAGTTAATACCTATTCTATTAGAATAAATTAATATTTTTATATTATAAATGAATTAACGACAGTTGTTAAGAGAATTAATCCTACCCATATACCAGCACCAGTATAGATTAAATTTTTTGATTCTTCCCATTGTCCAGGTGATGCAAGAGTAACAGGTATACTAATTACAAGTAATGTAGAGAATATAACTAAAATAAGTGCAAGTAATTGAACAGCTAAGATCATATTTTTGTCCTAAAGATTAATAATTAAAGAATCTAATAATATTAAATAATCTATATTTAATAATATAAATTATTAGATATAATGTAATTATTATTGTATGTTGTATTTTTACGGAGGTCGAAGTTTTTAAATAAAGTTTACTTAAAAAAAATTTTTTATTTAAAATCAGGTGATTTATTTAAATATTTTGTTATGATAGAATTGAAATGAAATTTTTTTGATTAAAAACATAAAAAAATAAGAAGAAATAAGAAAAAATTCTAATATTTCATGTACATTCTTATATGTATAAATATATTTTTATTATAAGAGGTTTATATAGTGGTTATAACAATGATCTTAACAAAATTACCAGATGCTTATGCGATGTTTCGTCCTTTAGTAGATATTTTGCCAGTTATTCCTGTCTTTTTTTTACTTTTAGCATTTGTATGGCAAGCAGCTATTGGCTTTAGATAAAATAGATACTTTATTTTCATAATAGTTTTTTATATTATCTTTTATTTTATATAATTTTATGGTTGAACCTCTTTTGTCAGGTATCGTTTTAGGTTTAATACCTATTACTATATTAGGTTTATTAGTTGCTGCTTATTTACAATATCGTAGAGGTAATCAATTTAGTTTATAGTTATATTCAATTAATCATATATATTTTATGAAATGAATACTCTTAATAGATATTTTATTTAGAGTATTTATTTAGTTAGTAAGTTTTAGTTATTTTATTTTACCAACTTGATTTTTTAACTCCAGGTAGTAAGCATTCATGTGACATCTCTCTTAGTATATGTCTTGATAAGCCAAAGTCATTATAAAAACCTCTACTTCTTCCAGTGATCCAACATCTATTTCTTTGTCTGATAGGTAAACTATTTCTAGGTAGCTTTTGTAGTTCTCTTTGTATTTCAATTTGTTTTGTAAAATCTGAATTTTTTTTAGTTTGACTTTTAAGAAATGCTCTTTTTTTCTTATTTTTTTCTACAAGTTTTTTTCTTTTAATTTCACGTTGTATCATATTTTTTTTTGCCATATAATAAATCTTTGTATAATTAAATTAATTTATATAAATTTTATCTAATTTCTTTCTCTATTGCAATTGTATAAAAAAAAAGAAAGTTACAAATAAATATAAATTATTTGTTTATAACTTTCTTTTTTTATAGTAAGAGTATTGTTATCCAAATTTTCCGGATGTAGATGCTATAACAAATGCAGCATATGTCATTATATATCCAACAGAAAAATGTATTAAACCAATTAATCTAGCTTGTACGATTGATAGAGCAACAGGTTTATCTTTCCACTTTATTAAATTTGCTAAAGGTGTTCTTTCATGTGCCCATGCTAGGGTTTCAATTAATTCTTGCCAATATCCTCGCCAAGAAATTAAGAACATGAAGCCTGTAGCCCAAACTAAGTGGCCAAATAAGAACATCCAAGCCCATACAGAAAGATTGTTCATTCCATATGGGTTGTAGCCATTAATTAATGGAGATGAATTTAACCACAAATAGTCTCTTAACCAACCCATTAAATATGTTGATGATTCATTAAATTGGTTTACATTGCCTTGCCAAATTGTTATATGTTTCCAATGCCAGTAAAATGTTACCCAACCAATAGTATTTAGCATCCAAAAAACAGATAAGTAGAAAGCATCCCAAGCAGAGATATCGCATGTACCCCCTCTTCCTGGTCCATCACATGGAAAGCTATAACCAAAATCTTTTTTATCTGGCATTAGCTTAGATCCTCTAGCATCTAGAGCTCCTTTAACTAAAATCAGTGTTGTTGTATGTAAACCTAATGCAATTGCATGATGTACTAAGAAATCTCCAGGTCCAATAGCTAAGAATAAAGAATTTTTTCCACTATTAATTGCTTCTAACCATCCAGGCAGCCAAATGCTACTTGCAGTTTTTGTTACTATGTTAGATGATGATGATAGAAGTACATCAAAGCCATATAATGCTTTCCCTGAGCTAGCTTGTATCCATTGTGCAAATACGGGTTCAATCAATATTTGTTTTTCAGGTGTTCCGAAGGCAATCATCGTATCATTATGGATATATAACCCTAAAGTATGAAAACCTAAGAATAAACAAACCCAACTTAGATGAGATATTATAGCTTCTTTATGTTCTAGCATTCTTGTTAAAACATTATCTTTATTTTGTTCAGGATTATAGTCCCTTACAAAAAATATTGCACCATGTGCAAAAGATCCTACCATTAAGAATCCAGCAATATATTGATGATGTGTATATAAAGCAGCTTGTGTTGTAAAATCTTTGGCCATAAACGCATAAGGAGGCATAGCGTACATATGTTGTGCAACAAGAGATGTAATTGTACCTAAAGAAGCAAGAGCTAATCCTAATTGTATATGTAATGAATTTGTAATAGTTTCATATAAACCTTGGTGTCCAGCACCTAATTTGCCACTTGGTGGTCTGTGTGCATCTATAATATCTTTTAAGCTATGACCTATTCCCCAGTTTGTTCTATACATATGCCCTGCTATTATAAAAATAATTGCAATGGCTAAGTGATGATGTGCTATATCAGTTAACCATAAAGACTGGCTTTGTGGATGGAAGCCTCCTAAAAATGTTAGAATAGCAGTACCAGAGCCTTCACTGCTTCCAAAGATATGATTTATGCTATCAGGATTCGATGCATATTCATTCCATTGACCTGTAAAAAAAGGTTGTAATCCAGATGGGTGAGGCAAAGTTTGAATAAAATTATTCCATCTTATATGTTGTCCTCGTGATTCAGGAATTGCAACATGTACAAGATGGCCTGTCCATGCAAGTGAACTGACTCCGAATAATCCTGATAAATGATGATTTAGTCTTGATTCATTATTCTTAAACCATGATAATCCAGGTTTGAATTTAGGTTGTAAGTGTAACCATCCAGCAAATAACATAATAGCTGAAAGTACTAATAAGAATAAAGAACCATTGTAAAGATCATTATTACTACGCATTCCTATAGTGTACCACCAGTGATATACTCCAGAAAAGGTTATATCTACAGGGTATGAGACACCGCCTTTGGTAAAGGCTTTAACTGCTGGTTGCCCAAAGTGAGGGTCCCATATAGCATGTGCTATAGGTTTAACTTTTAAAGGTTGTAAAACCCATTGTTCAAAATTACCTTGCCAAGCAACATGAAATAAATTGCCCGATGTCCATAAAAATATAATTGCTAAGTGTCCAAAGTGTGATGCAAAAATCTTTTGATATAAGTTTTCTTCTGTCATTCCATCATGACTTTCAAAGTCATGTGCAGTAGCTATTCCATACCAAATTCTTCTTGTAGTGGGATCTTTTGCTAGTGCTTGGCTAAATTTTGGAAATTGTGTTGCCATTATGTTGTTTTCCTAATTTTTATCCTACTGATATAATTCTTGCTAAGAAAAATGCCCAAGTTGTACCTATACCACCTAAAAGATAGTGAGCTACTCCAACGGCTCTTCCTTGTGTAATACTTAAAGCTCTAGGCTGAATTGATGGAGCTACTTTAATTTTATTATGAGCCCATACAATAGATTCAATAAGTTCCTGCCAATAACCTCTGCCACTAAATAGGAACATTAGGCTAAATGCCCAAACAAAATGTGCTCCTAAAAAGATTAGTCCATAAGCTGATAAAGCTGATCCATATGATTGAATTACCTGTGAAGCTTGTGCCCATAGAAAATCTCTTAGCCATCCGTTAATTGTGATAGAACTTTGTGCGAAATTACCTCCAGTTATATGTGAAACTGTTCCAGAGGGTGAAATACTTCCCCAAACATCTGATTGCATTTTCCAGCTAAAATGGAATAGTACAATTGATAATGAATTATACATCCAAAAAAGTCCTAAAAATACATGATCCCATCCTGAAACTTGACATGTACCCCCTCTACCAGGTCCATCACATGGAAAGCGGAACCCTAAGTTTGATTTGTCTGGAATTAATCTTGAGTTTCTTGAAAATAAAAATCCTTTTACCAAGATTAATACAGCTACATGTATTGTAAATGCATGTATATGATGAACCATAAAATCAGCTGTGCCTAGGTGTATAGGCATGATAGCTATTTTATTATTAATTGAAACAATATCTCCTCCAAATACATAGCTTGCTGTTGCTAATGCATTAGGGCTTGTATTACTTGGTGCAAGTGTATGTATATTTTGAACCCACTGTGCAAAGACAGGTTGTAATTGTATTGCAGTATCTGAGAACATATCTTGTGATCGACCAAGTGCTCTCATTGTGTCATTATGGATATATAATCCAAATGAATGGAATCCTAAAAATATGCAAACCCAGTTTAAATGAGAGATAATAGCATCTCTATGTCTAATAATTCTATCAAGTACATTATTATAATTTTGTGCTGGATTATAATCTCTAACCATAAAAATAGATGCATGAGCACCTGCACCTACAATACAGAAACCACCTATCCATATATGATGTGTAAATAGGGACAATTGTGTTGGATAATCTGTTGCAATATAGGGGTAAGGAGGCATAGCATACATATGATGAGCTACAATAATACTCAATGATCCCATCATAGCTAAATTAATTGCTAGTTGTGCATGCCAAGATGTAGTTAATATTTCATATAAGCCTTTATGACCTTCACCAGTAAATGGCCCTTTATGTGCTTCTAAAATTTCCTTCATACTATGACCGATACCCCAATTAGTTCTATACATATGTCCAGCTATTAAAAAGAGTACAGAAAGTGCTAAGTGGTGATGTGCTGTATCACTAAGCCATAATCCACCAGTAACAGGATTAAGTCCACCTTTAAAAGTTAAAAAGTCTGAATATGTACTCCAATTTAAAGTGAAAAAAGGTAAAATACCTTTATTAAAACTAGGATATAATTGGCATATTAATTCTTTATTAATTAAGAATTCATGTGGTAATGGGATTTCTTGAGGTGAGACACCAGAGTCTAATAATTTATTTATTGGTAATGAAATATGTATTTGATGTCCAGCCCATCCTAAACATCCTAAACCTAATAATCCTGCTAAATGATGATTCATCATAGATTCTACATTTTGAAACCATTCAAGCTTCGGTGCAGCTTTATGAAAATGAAACCATCCAGCAAATACCATTAGAGATGCCATTAATAGTCCACCTATTGCGGTAGCATAGAGTTCAAATTCTGTTGTTATACCAGAAGCTCTCCATAATTGAAAAAAGCCAGATGTTATTTGAACACCTTGAAATCCTCCTCCAACATCACCATTAAGAATCTCTTGTCCAACAATTGGCCATACAATTTGTGCGCTAGGTTTAATAATTGTAGGATTACTTAACCATGCTACATAATTTGAAAATCTTGCTCCATGAAAGTACATTCCACTTAACCATAAAAATATTATGGCTAGTTGTCCAAAGTGAGCACTAAAAATTTTTCTTGAAACTTCTTCTAAAGAACTTGTATGACTATCAAAATCGTGAGCGTCTGCATGTAAATTCCAAATCCAAGTTGTTGTTTTTGGACCTTTTGCAAGTTTTCTTGAAAAATGGCCAGGTTTTGCCCATTTTTCAAAAGATGTACTTACAGGATTTTTATCTACATTGACTTTAACTTTATTTATATTTTGCTCTTTTGAGCTAGTTGTCATCTAGATTTTCCCCTCTATTTTTATAAAAATAAAATGAGACAATTAATTAATAAAACACTCACTATAATTATCTATATTTAATTATAGTATCATATTTGAATGAATTTGAAGTTTTATTATAATAATATATTATAGATATAATTATTGTTATAGCTAAAATCTGTTAACAATAGTTAAAATCTTATATTTAAGATATATTTTTATACTGTTTTTACTTTCATAAGTGCTTGACCGCAGTCTACAATATCTCCGTCATTTACTAATATTTCTATAATTTGACCATCAACTTCTGCTTCTATTTCATTCATAAGTTTCATTGCTTCAATTATACATACTGTTTGTCTTTTTTGTACCATATCATATGTTTTGACAAAAGCATTTTCATTAGGTGCTGAAGATCTATAAAATGTACCTACCATAGGAGATACAATTGTTGAATAAGTTTCAGATACTTTATTTTGAATATGATGATTAATTTTTGTATTTGTCTCTATTTTTTTTACATTAGGTTTTTTTAACAAAGAAATATTGTTTTTTTTAGAAAAGTTAGTGTTTTCTATAAAATGATATGTTTTATTAATTATTAATTCAAATTTATTATTTTTTATATTTATTTGTTCGATATAATTTTCTTGGACTGAAGATAAAAGTTTTTTTAAGTCTTTAATTTTTAATTTCATATTCATTGATCCAATTATTTTTTTCTTTTATAAATTTTAATTCTTCTGGCAGAATACATATTCTGCTATAATCTTCAAATTGTATAATAGGTAATATATATTTATTATATATTATTTTTTTACCTACAATAATACCATTTTTATATAAATAATTAATAATATTTATATTTGTATGACTATGAATTTTTTGTATTTTGACTAATTGTCCTAACATTAGATTCTATTTTATTATGACATAATAATATTATATTGTATAATTTTTATATTATTATATAAATAAGTAATCAAGAGTTCATAAGAAGTTAAATGTTAATTCTATTTATATTATTTACATATAAAGACTAATGTTAATAGCAGATGATTTATATGAGTTATTAGAGGTTTTGCCAGATTTTATACGTCAGCCTCTAGAAAAGCATCCTTATAGAAAATTATTAATAGAAGTTGTTATAGATTTAGGAAGAAGACCAGAAGCTCGTTTTCCTGATGGACCAGAGTACTTATCTCATCAATTTATTACATGGCAAGATTTAGATTTGTGTTTAAAGAGAGTAGGCCATTTTAGTGGAGATAATCGTTCTGGAATCGAGCGTACATTACATCGAATTAGCTCAATTAGAAATAGAAAAGGAAATATTATTGGTTTAACATGTAGAGTTGGCAGAGCTATTTTTGGTACAATTAGTATTATTAGAGATTTACTAGAAACAGGTCAGTCTTTATTACTTTTAGGAAAACCAGGAGTAGGAAAAACAACAGCTATTAGAGAAATTGCTAGAGTACTTGCTGATGAAATGGAGAAGAGGGTAGTGATTATTGATACTTCTAATGAAATAGCTGGTGATGGTGATATTCCTCATCCAGCTATTGGACGAGCCCGAAGAATGCAAGTTGAGCGTCCAGAATTGCAGCATCAAGTAATGATAGAAGCAGTTGAAAATCATATGCCTGAGGTTATTATTATAGATGAAATTAGTACAGAATTAGAAGCATTAGCTGCGCGTACAATAGCAGAAAGAGGAGTTCAATTGGTTGGTACAGCTCATGGTAACTTTCTAGAAAGTTTAATAAAAAATCCTATTTTATCAGACTTGATAGGAGGTATACAATATGTTACATTAGGGGATGATGAAGCTAAGCGAAGAGGTTCACAAAAAAGTATCTTAGAAAGAAAAGCATCACCAGCGTTTCAAATAGCAATAGAAATTCATCACCGTGATAGTTGGATTGTACATGAAAAAGTAGATCAAGCAGTTGATCAAATTTTACAAGGCTCTAAATTATTTGTACAACGTCGTAAATTTATTAGGAATGGTTCTATTTCTATTGAATGTGAAGAGTCTTTATTTAAAAATTTCACTTCCAATTATACACCTTTAAATTATAATTCAAAGTGGAATAATACAAGATCTATAAATTTTTTACATAGTAATTCTAATTTAAAGTCTTTTAGAAATTCAGTAAAACAAATAAATAATGTATTAACAGATGGTGATTCAATAAATGATTTGATAAAGTATACAAGTATTCGTTCTTCAACAAATCTAAAGCATATTTCATTATATGCTTATTCTATCAATATACAACATATAGAAGCAGTAATCAATACATTAAAATTACCTTTTATATTGACTCGTGATCTTATGAAAGCTGATGTGATTTTAGCTTTAAGATCTAGTGTTAAGCAAAATACAAAGTTAAGACAAATTGCAAAAGCAAAACAAATGATAATTTATACAATACATAGTAGTAGTATTTTGAATATCACAAGAGCTTTGAGACAAATGTTAAGTATGAATAAAATATCTGATTTTAATTGGAAACAATTATGTGAGAATAAAGATAAAAAAGAAATAAAAGTCTTAGTAGAAACACGTTTAGCGATAGAAAAAGTTGTGATCTCAAAACACCAATCAGTCGAATTATTATCGCATTTAGTTAATCTAAGGAAGTTACAGCATCAATTGATTGACTCCTATAATTTAAGATCCCGTAGTTTTGGAGAAGAGCCAAATAGAAGGCTTCGAGTTTATCCTTATTAATTATATAAAATAGACTATTATGATTATAGCTTATTTTTACTATAGATACAGGTTTTGTATAAAAATTATTGAACATTTAAGGAACCATTATGTCACAAACAGATCTAAGCCATGATACTTTTGAGAGGTTACGTAGTGTTGTATCTGACCAATTAGGAGTTGATATAGAAAAGGTTACTTTAAAAGCTAGTTTTGCTGTTGATTTAGGTGCTGATTCTTTAGATACGGTAGAATTAGTTATGGCGATTGAAGAAGAGTTTGGTATAGAGATACCAGATGAAGATGCAGAGAAAATAGGTGGTGTAGAAGAAGCTATTGAATTTATAGATAGTTCTATGCATTTATAAAAATTTTATTGAATAAGTATTTTTTACGGAGAGGGTGGGATTCGAACCCACGGAACCTTGCGGTTCATCTGATTTCAAATCAGACGCAATAAACCAACTCTACCACCTCTCCAAATATATATTTAATATATTATCAGAAATAAGACTATAAATGCAATAATCAATTTATAGTCTATATTATATAGAGTTTTTTTATTCGTATGTAGCTTTTCCTGTAAATTTTTTATTTACAGGATTATCATTTTTTCCTATACAATGTGAAATATTACCAACACCTTCACGTCCAGGATTGACTTTTTCTGGTGCTACTCCATCTTTTGGATGTAGGTATTGAACTTCTCCATTAGGGAAAATTCTATATATTTTAAAATCTTTTATTTTGAAAATATTTTGAAGTTGACGACTTAAAGCTAAGCATTGCTCTTTTTTGGCTAAATATAATAAATTATCTCCTTGGCGCATAACAGCAGCACCACCTGTTGGCATTTCAAAAATATCTTCTGCTTTGCTTGTCCATGTAATAGCGTATTTTTCTTCTATTTCTGCAGCTCTAAGCCAACCACCTGTACTACCACCAAAAGTTGGTGATGGTATTTTAAAATCAATTGTTTGCATTATTTTTTTTAATTAAAGAATTTAAGTACTTTTAATTATTCTCTTATTTTATTATCTTTTTCTGAAAAAGAAATAAAGCTTCATACTTTAATTGGTTTAGATTAAAATATATCGTTATCTTATAGTAGAAGAAATTTTTGAAGAATCAATAGGTTCTATAAGATATAATTTAATTAAATTAAAGATTAAATTTATATAGATAGGTAATTTAATTATATTCTTGATAATCAGATTATTATATAGTTGATCAATTTCTATTAATAGTTTATTGTCTGAAGCACATTTATCTAGGTATTGAAAAAATTCTGGTTTATCGATATTTAATGCAACAGGAAAAATTCTTGATGCGCTCTCATTAGTTTTTCTAATAACTTGCATATCATATTGCCGAGGATCTAAACCAATTGCTTTATAAAAATCTGAACGTTGAAAATCATTTAAATACATTGTTGCAAATACACTTAATAAGAAAAAACGACACCATAGTTTAGACTTAAAAGTATTTAAGAAATGTGGTTGTGATTTTAAGAGTGCAGCAAAAAAATCTCCATGGCGATTTTCATCTTGACACCAATTTTCAAAAAATTTAAATAATGGATATATGCGATGTTGAGGGTGTTTTTCTAAATGTCTATATATAGTAATATATCTCCAATAACCAATTTTTTCAGATAAATAAGTCGCATAAAAAATAAATTTAGGAGAAAAAAAAGTATACTTACGGCTTTTAGTTAAAAAACCTAGATCTAAAGATAAATTGAAATCTCCAATTGCTTTATTTAAGAATCCAGCATGTCTTGCTTCATCTCGAGACATTAATAGAAAGCATTCAGCAACGATTGGATTATCTTTTTGTAATCTTCTTGATAATTCTTTATATAATAAGAAACCAGAAAATTCTGCGGTACAAGATCTTTCTAAAAATTCAATAAATAAGGTTTTAGTTTTTATATCTATATTTGTCCAAGATTTTTCAAATTCTTCATCTCTTATAAAATGTTGTCTATTATAATCTGCTCTAAATTCTTGTAATATAGCTTTAAAATCTTCAATATTTAATGAAATATCTAATTGAGCCATTTCTTGAAAGTCTGTTGTATAAAATCTAGGTGTAAGAAGTGTTTCTTTAATAGATCTTGGGGATTGTTGTATTTTAGTGTGCATATATAATAGAAATTGATATTATTTCAAATATTAATATTTATATTATTTTAAATTATTAAATCTATACTACATCTAACTTTTCTTTTGTTCTTTAATAATGATAAAAAATTTACATTTCTTGATGATTATTTATTTTAATGATCTTAATAATTAAATTATATATGTATCATTACTTTATTATATTAATAATAAAATATAAAATTAAAATATAGAGTATAGATATGTTTGATATTATCAGTTTAGGATGGGGTTCTTTTTTAGCAGTCTTTACTTTTTCAATAGCTTTAGTTGTTTGGGGTAGAAATGGTTTTTAAATTTCTTATTTGATATTAATTATTTATTTTTGTTATGGAGTGATATAATGTTAAGTGAGATTATTACAGCTAGTGTTATAAGTTCAATATTAGTATTAATTGGTTTAGCTTTAGGTTTTATTTTATTAAAAATACAAGGTGATTAGATAAATTTTTATTGTTTTTATGATGATAAAAGAATATATTACATCATAATATATTCTTTAATAATTTAATTTTTTAATGAATTTATTATGAAATTTTTTTGGTATTTTATAAGTTTTTGTACGGTATTATTGATACTAATTAATAATCCTAAGGTAAGTAGTGTTGGTGATATCGGTAATCAAGGCCAAGCATTTAGTTTTACTCGTAGTAATAAGAAGACTTTAGAAATTATTACGATAATAAATATTTTAGTATTTTTTATATTAACAATTCATTTTGTCTTATATATTTCTATATAAAAATCTTTTTAATAATTAAATATTTCTATTTATAAACTAAATTTTTAAGATATGTGTATTTCTAAAAAAAAATGTCCTGTTCCATTTGATCAGCAACCATTAAATGAATATTTTTCCTTAAAAAGGTCTTTTTTTTTCTCTTGGTCTACTTTAGTTGGAAGAAAATATTTCCAGAAAATATTCACCTTATTTAGTTTTTTATTTATTATTTTAATTCCTTTTGTAAAAAAAATTATACCTTTAAATACTTTGAAGTTAATATTTTTAGATATATCTATTGTAAATTTAGTTCTTGTCTTAGTTTTTATTAGATTATATTTAGTTTGGTCTTATATTCTTCAAAGACTTATTAGTGCTACTATATTTTATGAAGAATCAGGGTGGTATGATGGTCAAATTTGGATTAAAAGTGTTGAAATCTTAACAAAAGATCGTTTAATTGGTTTATATGAAGTTTTACCTTTTATATCAAGAATAAAGTGTAGTTTATTAATATTTACTGTATTATTTATAATAAATATTATCGTTAACTATTTGCTTTAATTCTACATAATAGATTATATTATCTTTTAAACGCGGGGTAGAGCAGTCTGGTAGCTCGTCGGGCTCATAACCCGAAGGCCAATGGTTCAAATCCATTCCCCGCTATTATTATATAAAGTATTCAAAATAAAAAAAATTTAGTAATATGATATTATTATTTATTTTTATAATTTGATAAAAATTTTAAATTTTGTGAGAAGGTTTTAATGTTACCAAATAATAATTGCATTAGAGTTGGTCAGCAAGCGCCTGATTTTTCAGCAATAGCAGTATATGATCAAGAATTTAAGCAAGTAAAATTATCTAATTACTTAGGTAAGTATGTAATTTTATTATTTTATCCTCTAGATTTTACATTTGTATGTCCAACAGAAATTACAGCATTTAGTGATGCTTATGAATCAATTCAAAATCTTAATGCAGAAGTTTTAGGTATTTCTGTTGATAGTGAATATGCTCATTTAGCATGGTTGCAAACAGACCGTGATTCAGGTGGCTTAGGAGATTTAAATTATCCTTTAGTATCAGATCTGAATAAAAATATAAGTGTTTCTTATAATGTTTTAACTGAAGAAGGTAAAGCTTTAAGAGGTCTCTTTATAATAGATAAAGAAGGTATAATACAACATGCTTTGATAAATAATTTAGATTTTGGCAGAAGTGTTGATGAGGCTTTGAGAGTTTTAAAAGCAATTAAGTATGTGCAAACACATCCAGATGAAGTTTGCCCAGCCAATTGGCAACCAGGTAATCCTACGATTATTAGTAATCCAAAAGAGTCAAAAAATTATTTTCGTTCTATATAATATTATTTAATCTTTAAAATATTTAATATAATTATCTATTATAAAGTTTTATTCTATGTATTAGAATAAAAATTTAATAAGTATAATGCATTACTTAATTTAATTGAAATATTATAAGTAATCTATAAGGAAAATATTTATGTCTACTAATTTAGCACAGCAGTTACGTGAAGGAACAACAAAATCGCATAGTATGGCTGAGAATGTGAGTTTTGTAAAATCTTTTCTTAGTGGAGTCGTTGACAAGAAGTCTTATCGTAAGTTAGTTGCAAACTTATTTTTTGTATATACAGCTATTGAGGAAGAAATTGAGAATAATAAAGATCATACCGCTATTAAATTAATATATTTTCCGGAACTTTGTCGTAAAAGTAGTTTAAGTAAAGATTTGGAGTATTATTATGGAATAAATTGGAGAAATCAAGTTACACCTTCATTGGCTACGCAATTATATGTTGATAGAATTCATAGTATAGGTCAAAATCAACCTGAATTGCTTATAGCTCATGCATATACACGCTATATGGGTGATTTATCAGGAGGGCAAATCTTGAAAAAAATTGCTCAAAATGCTATGCAGTTATCAGATACAGAAGGTACAGCTTTCTATAATTTTGATAATATAAGGGATGACCAACTTTTTAAGCAAGATTATCGTAAAGCATTAGATAATATACCTATTAATAATGAACAAATAGCACAAATTATTGCAGAAGCAAATATTTCTTTTAACTTAAATATGAAAATGTTTCAAGAATTGAACTCAAATTTAATTAAAATTATATTTATGTTATTATTAAGAACAGTTCACAATCTTTATAAAAAAATAATATAATGTATTGATTGCTTCAATTGTATAGACTTTATCAATATAAGTTTGTATATAAAGTCTATTTTATTTATTAATGAGTTTCTGTTATATTTAATATATGTATAAGTTAAAAACATCTAGTTCTATTGCTAAAAGATTTAAAATAACATCAACAGGTAAATTTTTGCGGTATAGAGCAAACCATAATCATTTATTGCAAAAAAAAAGAAGTAAACGAAAACAAAAATTAAGACATGTTGCTTTACTTAATTCAAGAAATTTTTTAAATTTCAAATCTCAGTTACCATATATTTATTAATATACTTTTTAAGATTATTTTATTCCAAATATATTATTTATGACTCGTGTAAAAAGAGGTAATGTTGCTCGAAGAAGAAGGAAAAAAGTCTTAAAGCTTGCTAAAGGTTTTCAAGGTTCTCAATCAAATTTATTTCGTACAGCCAAGCAACAAGTATTAAAAGCATTAAGGTATTCGTATGTAGGTAGAAAAAATAAAAAGCGTGATTATCGTCGTTTATGGATTACTCGTATAAATGCAGCAGCTAATCTACATAATAAAACATATAGTGATTTTATTCATTCGTTAAAAAAATCTAGTATTGCATTAAATCGTAAAATGTTAGCTCAATTAGCAGTTATTGATATTCAAGTTTTTGCGTTACTTATAAAATTAAGTTCATAAAAGTTATTTCAAGAACACTTTATTTGTATATAAATTTTGTGTACTTGAAATTTAAATAATTATTTTAATTAAGTCTATTAATAATATAATTACTTATTAATTTTAAAGTATTGTTTGCGAAACAATAGTTTTTATTTTTTAATGCTTGTAATGATGCTTGTATATGTTCTTGTGCTAGATCCTTTGCTTTCTGTATACCATTAGTTTGTTTTATTATAATTATTGCTTGATTAATATCTTCTTTATTTTGAAATTCTCTATTAATAAAATAATATAATTCAGGAGATTCTTCTAATGCAAAGATTAAGGGTGCTGTTAAATTACCATTTTTTAAGTCAGATCCAGCAGGTTTACCTAATGATTCTTTAGAGCCTATAATATCCAAAATATCATCAATAATTTGAAATGCTAGTCCTAAATGTTTACCATATAAATAAAAATCTCTTTGTAAATTTTTATTTGTATGACTTAAGATAGAAGCGCTTTTGCAACTTGCTGCCATTAATGAAGCTGTTTTATAAAATGATTTTTCTATATAATCGTTTAGTGATATATTAGTCTTAAATTTAGTTATACCTTGTCGCACCTCTCCTTCAGCAAAATCTGTAATAACTTTAGAAATAGTCTTAACAACTTCTAAATTATTTAAATTAGCTAAATACCATGACGATTGTGCGAATAGAAAATCTCCTGCTAGTATAGCTACTTTTGTATTAAATGTATTATGAACAGTATTAATACCTCTTCTTATTTGGCACTCATCAATAATATCATCATGTACCAAGCTTGCTGTATGAATAATTTCTGTAATTTCAGCTAGTCTTCTATGTTCAGGTTCTATATTTGATGTCTTTGTTGTGGATATAGCAATTAATAATACAATAGCAGGACGTATTCTTTTACCTCCAGCAGTAAATAGGTGTTCAGCAGCTGCATATAAAATAGGATTTCTTGCTCCTACCATTTTTTTTAAGTTGACATCTAGCATAAGTAAATCATTTTTAATAGGAGAAAATATATTTGTTGACATAGTTGTTATAAGTAGTAATTAAGCTGTAAATATTTTAATTAAGATAGATTATTATAACGAGTTTCTTAAAAATTACATATTATTTTTGGTAATATATTTTTTCAATTTTTATTTAATTTATTTAATATATATATTTTTTATCATCTAATTATAAAATGTATTACAATAGTACCAGGATGAGTAATTTTTTTATTTATTTGCTATATTTAATTAAATTTATTTTTTATTTAATTCAGTAGGTAATTATATAATTATGAGCGAGAAGATAATACTGCCCTCAACGTTATTTGAAAAAAATGATATTAGTTATGAAACTTTACTTTTAATATATGAAGATATGTTATTAGGTCGTAGTTTTGAAGATATGTGTGCTCAAATGTATTATCGTGGCAAAATGTTTGGTTTTGTGCACTTATATAATGGTCAAGAAGCTGTTTCTACAGGTGTTATTAAAGCTTTAAATAGTGATGATTATGTTTGTAGTACTTACCGTGATCATGTACATGCTTTAAGTAAAGGAGTTTCTTCTAAGCAAGTAATGGCTGAATTATTTGGTAAAGAAACAGGTTGTAGTCGTGGTAGAGGAGGTTCAATGCATATTTTCTCAGCAAAACATAATTTTTTAGGAGGTTTTGCATTTATTGGAGAAGGTATACCTATTGCGATTGGTTCTGCTTTTCAAAGTATTTATAGTAAACAAGTTTTATTGGATAATAAACCTATTCGTGTTACAGCTTGTTTTTTTGGAGATGGTACAAGTAATAATGGTCAGTTTTTTGAGTGTTTAAATATGGCTGTTTTATGGAAGCTACCGATTATTTTTATTGTAGAAAATAATCAGTGGGCAATAGGTATGGCCCATAATCGATCAACTTCTTTTCCTGAAATTCATAAAAAAGCGAATGCTTTTGGTTTACCAGGCATTGAAGTAGATGGCATGGATGTATTAGCAGTAAGAAATATTGCTCAACAAGCAATAAATCGAGCAAGGTCAGGAGAAGGACCAACTTTGATAGAGGCTTTAACATATCGTTTTCGTGGACATTCTTTAGCGGACCCTGATGAGTTACGTTCACAGCAGGAGAAAGAAGCTTGGTTAGTGCGTGACCCTATTAAGCGTCTTAAAAAATACTCTTTAGATAATTCATTAGTTAGTGAAGATATTCTAAATAATATTCATTTAAAAGTTAAGATGGAAATAGATGAGGCTATTAAGTTTGCATTATCTAGTCCAGAGCCTGATATTAGGGATTTAAAGAAGTATTTATTTGCTGAAGATTAAATAGAGATAAAAATTCTATTATTTATATATAATATAAAGATTATTAAATTTTAATATATAAAATATCATATATTATGAATCAAAAGTTTTTATTTGATGCTTTAAGAGAAGCTACTGATGAAGAAATGGAAAAAGATAAGTCTGTTTTTGTTATTGGTGAAGATGTTGGTCATTATGGAGGTTCTTATAAAGTAACTAAAGATTTACATTCAAAATATGGTGATTTAAGAGTCTTAGATACACCAATTGCAGAAAATAGTTTTATGGGAATGGCAATAGGTGCAGCTATTACGGGCTTAAGGCCTATTGTGGAAGGAATGAATATGAGTTTTTTATTACTTGCTTTTAATCAAATTTCTAATAATGCAGGAATGTTACGTTATACATCAGGAGGAAATTTTAAAATTCCGTTGGTTATTCGTGGGCCGGGTGGTGTTGGTCGTCAGTTGGGTGCAGAACATTCTCAAAGATTAGAAGCTTATTTTCAAGCTATTCCTGGTTTAAAAATTATTGCTTGTTCTACTCCTTATAATGCTAAAGGTCTTTTAAAATCAGCAATCAGAGATGATAATCCAGTAATTCTATTTGAGCATGTTCTGTTGTATAATCTAAAAGAAGAATTGCCGGAAAATGAATATTTTCTTCCTTTAGATAAAGCAGAATTTGTTCGAGTTGGTCATTCAGTTACCATTGTTACTTATTCTAGGATGCGTCATCATGTAATAGAAGCTGTAAATAATTTAATTAAAGAAGGTTATGATCCAGAAGTTATTGATTTAATTTCATTAAAGCCTATTGATATTGTATCTATAGGTCAATCTTTAATGAAGACACATAAATTAATAATTGTAGAAGAATGCATGAGAACAGGAGGTATTGCAGCAGAAATAATTGCACAAGTTAATGAAAGATACTTTGATTTTTTAGATGCACCAATTATACGTTTATCTTCTCAAGATATACCAACTCCTTATAATGGTACTCTTGAAAAAGCAACAGTTATAAGTCCTCAGCAGATTATAGATTCTGTGAGGAAATTATTATCATAGTGATTAATATATAATCAATAGGTTTATTTTTGTTATAAGTAGGTGAATTAACTTACTTATTTTTTAAAAGTTAATATCTGCGGCTTGTACTTTTTCCCATTGTTTTTTCTTTAAAACTAATAAAATTTGTGTTAATGTTATACTGAAAAAGAAAAAAATCATCCCTTTAATTCTTATTGGACTTTGAAGTACTATTTCTGTTTCATTCTGTCCAAACCCACCAACATTTGGATCATTAGTTATATTTTGTTTAGCTAGGATATTATCTCCCTTTTTTATATTTAATGTTAAGCCTGCAGGGATATTTTCTTCATAAATACTTTTATCTGTTTTTTGAATACTAATAATATAGCCACCTTTTTTATTAGGAATGATATCTATTACTTTTCCATTATTTAAAGATGAAACTACATTATTATTTGATTTATCTCCTGTAGGGTAAATTTGTCCTCTTCCTCTATTACCTCCAACATAGATAGGATATTTTAGAAAATGAGTTTTTTTATCTTTACTGGGATCAGGAGATAAAATTGGAAAAATAATTTCTTGATTTGTTTTTCCATATAGAGGACCAGCAATTAAAATATTATCTTTTATTGTACTGTATGGTTGTATATACACATTTTTTGTTTTTTCTTGTAATTCTTTTGTCATTAAGTTTTTAGGAGCTAATTTAAAGCCCTCAGGTAAAATAAGAATTGCACCAGTATTTAGCGGACCTTGATTGCCATTACTTAAAATTTGTTTATTGTTACTTTCATATGGTATTTTTATAGTTGCTTCAAAAATACTATTAGGTAGTACTGCTTGAGGTACTTCAATATTAACAGGTTTTTGTGCTAAATGACAGTTAGCACAGACAATACGACCTGTAGCTTCTCTGGGATCTTCATAACCTTGTTGTGCATAAATAGGAAAAGCTTTTACATCTAAAATACTTATACAGTTAATATGAATTAATATTAATATAAAGAGTTGAACTATTTTTATCAAATTTTTTGAATATCTTAAGTGCATATGATTGAAATTATAAATTATAAAATATTATATCTTTTATTTATAATAGCATTCTATATTTATTATTTTTGATAAATATAATTTATTCATTAACTTTTAATAAAAAATTTAAGTTTATTAAAGATTTATGAATCAATCTTTATTTATGTAAAGTTTTTAAAATTAAAATTCCACTGAAATATAAAGTGATTATAGCTAATGACATAAATATTTGTGTAATAGGATCTGTTGAAGGTGTTAGTATAGCTCCTATTATTGTTGATAAAAAGATAATATATTTCCAGTATGAAAACATTTGTTTAGAAGAAAAAATATTAAAAATGCCTAATATTATTTGTATAACTGGTATTTGAAAAGTTAACCCACTACTAAAAAGTAATATAAGTATAAAATTGAAATATTGTTCAAATGACCATAAAGGTTCTACTATTTCTGCTCCATAATGAATTAAAAATTTAAGAGCAGCAGGAGCAAGTATCGTATAAGAAAAAAATATGCCAATAAAAAAAAGTAAGATTGATGAAAATAATATAGGTATTAGTAAACGTGCTTCTTTTTTTGTTAATCCAGGTAATATGAATATGATAATTTGGTAAATAGTAAATGGACTACTAATTAAAAAACCTGTATATGTTGCCACTTTTATGGATGCAAATAAGTACTCTCCAGGAGCAAGCTGTAAAAATTTGATACCAAGTGCGGGTTGTTGAAGTAAAAATGAAATATGCTTTATATATATAAAGCATATTATTGTACTAATACAAAAAATTGCAAAAGCAAAAAAAAATCTTTCTCTTAATTCTTCTAGGTGTTTAAAAAGGGACATTTCTCTTTTAGGATTTAATTCTTTTGTCATAAATATTTTTTTTGTTAAAAGAAGTATTAATAAATATTTATTAATTATAAGTGACATTATCAAAGTATGTTTTATTATAAATTAAATCTTTAAGTATTACAAAATTTATCTTTATTTAAGGTAGTTTTATTTTTACCTTTATTATAGAGGTAAGTATTTTAAAAGTATGTTAATTTATTATCAATAAGTTTAGTTTTATTTTTTAAGAAACAGAATATTATTAATTTAATATAGATTTAGTGAATTAGTAAGGAGATATATGTCAATGATTGTTAAGGCAAGTAGTGGTAGTCCATTAGTAAGACCGCAACTTTATAGTACAGTATCAATCTCAACTATTGTACAAGCAGAGCAGCAAGATAGATTTTTACAATTAGGTGAATTAAATGAGCTTGTAGCTTTTTTGAATTCAGGCAATAAGCGTTTAGAGGTTGCGAATTTATTAACGAAAAATGCAAGTATTTTGGTTGCAAAATCAGCAGATAAAATATTTGTAGGTGGTTCAGCAATCTCTTATTTAGAAAGACCACAAGCTTCATTTTTTATTTCAGATGCCTCTCGTGATATTATTGATTCTCAGAAATTATCAGGTAATACTCAAAGTAGTTTATTTTCTAAATTAGGATCAGTTTTTACTGCAAATGATTCTTTACCCCCAGGTTTTAAGCCTATTAATATAGTTCGTTATGGAAATCTTAGAATGAAAAAATCTCTCCGTGATTTGGATTGGTTTTTAAGATATTTAACATATGCTATTGTTGCAGGTGATCCTAATATCTTATCTGTTAATATACGAGGTTTACGAGAATTAATAGATAATGCTTGCTCTAGTGCAGCAGCTACTGTAGCTTTAAGAGAAATGCGTAAAATAGCATTAGATCTTTTTGAAAATGATCTAGAAGGACAGCAATTAGTACAAGAATATTTTAATATTGTCATAACAGAATTTACAGCACCTTCTTTAACTGATAAGTTACGTAAAAGACAATCAGGTGATTTGCAGGGTTTACGTTTACCTCAAGTATATTCTAAGGCAGGTATTTCCCAACAAAGATTCGTTATGAAAACGAGTTTATCTATAGATGAAAAGAATAGTGTTATTAAAGCTTGCTATAGACAAGTATTTGAGAGAGATATTACTAAAGCATATAATTTAGAATTCACTAACTTAGAATCTCAGGTTAAAAATGGTCAGTTGTCTATTAAAGAGTTTATACGTTTCCTTGGTAAATCTTCTATTTACGTGAAACAATTTTTTGAGCCATTTGTTAATAGCCGTGCTTTAGAGTTAGCTTTTAGACATTTTTTAGGAAGAGGATTAAGTTCTTTAAAGGAATTTCAAGACTATTTTTCAGTTTTATCATCTAGAGGCTTAGATGGTTTAATTGATAGCTTAATAAATTCTATAGAATATGCTGATTATTTTGGAGAAGAAACAGTTCCTTATTTAAGAATTTTAGGTGAAGAAGCCCAGGAATCTCGCAATTGGGGTGCTCAAATTGATTTATTGAAATATAGTACACCATTTAGAAAAATACCTCAGTTTATTACTTTATTTGGTGATTATAAAACAAATTTACCGGATCAACATCCTTATGGATTAAGTAATGATCCACTATTAATACAATTTGGTGCTATTTTCCCTAAAAATTCTGTTAACTTAAGAATGAAATCTTCACCTTTTGGTAAAGATACTAGAAGAATTTTGCCAAGATTTGGTCCAGGTATTTATAGTCAAATTAGTAACCCGAATCTACGTTCTAAATTGGTTGGTTCATTAGGGCCTAAGGTTTTTCAACTAAATACATTAAAGTATAATTCAAACATTATTGATGATCAGATAAATATAGATAAAATCATTAAAGCTGTTTATTTAAGAATATTTGGCAGATTTGTATATTTAGAAGAATTATTAACTCTTAAGAAATATGAAAATCAATTAAAAGGGCGTCAAATTTCAGTTAGAAGTTTTGTTTCTAAATTAGCTAAATCAGAGATTTTCAGATCATTATATTGGGAGCCTTTATTTGTTTGTCAGGCTATTGAATATATTCATACTAGATTAATTGGAAGACCTACTTATGGTAGGCAAGAAATTAATCAATATTTTGATATTGTTTATAAGCAAGGATATTATCAAATGATTAATACTATGTTAAATAGTACTGAATATTTAGAATCATTTGGTGATAATTGTGTTCCCTATGAAAGATATATAACGCCTGCAACTTTTGCTGCTAGAAATTTAAGACCATCAATTAAACAATTAAAAGTACAAATTTCTATTGATAAAGTAGAAAAATTTATTAGTTTAGGCACAGTAAAAAATAAATCAAGTCAAAGTGGTATTATACAAAAAATTCATCAAGGTGTAAGTTCCAAGAGAGATCAAAATATTATATTTAAAGTCACAATGAATTCTAGTTATTCAGAACGCTATCAAGTTTTACAAGCTATTTATAGGCAAATTTTTGAAAGAGATCTTAATTCTTTTAATATAGGAGATGAATTTTTTCATTTAGAAAAAGCTTTTATGACTAAAGCTATAAATGTAAAACAGTTAATAGAAAAATTAGGATGTTCTTCACTTTATTGTAAAGAATTTTATCAACCATATCCTAATACAAAAGTTATTGAATTAGGTACGAAGCATTTTCTTGGTAGAGCTCCTAATAATCAAGCAGAAATCAGATATTATAATCAAATATTAGCATCACAAGGTTTATCATATTTTATTTCAACTTTAGTTAAAAGTATAGAATATACTACAATTTTTGGTTGTGATATTGTTCCATATCGTCGTTTTCCAACATTACCAGCAGCTAATTTTCCTAATACTGAAAGACTGTATAATACTTTTACTAAGCAAAACAATTTAATTGTTATACCAAGCTTTAAGGCTATTCCAGGAAATCAATAAATGTTAGTATTAAGCTTTCTTGTTTAAGTACTTTGCTGAAAATATTTATTAGTACCTATTATAAAAGATGTAAAATTTAATATTTGCATCTATTAAATAGAAGTTAAAAGACTAATATATAGATGTAATACATTTATACTTAAAATGAAAGTATAGAAGGAGTTTTATTAATGAGTATTGTTACAAAATCAATTGTAAATGCAGATGCAGAAGCTAGGTATTTAAGTCCAGGAGAGTTAGATCGTATTAAAAGTTTTGTTTTATCAGGTCAAAGACGTTTAAGAATAGCACAAATATTAACAGAAAATCGTGAAATTATTGTAAAGCAAGGTGGTCAGCAATTATTTCAAAAACGTCCTGATGTAGTTTCTCCAGGAGGAAATGCATATGGAGAAGAAATGACAGCTACTTGTTTACGTGATTTAGATTACTATTTAAGGCTTGTTACGTATGGTATAGTAGCAGGAGATGTTACTCCGATAGAAGAGATTGGTTTAGTTGGTGTGAAAGAGATGTATAATTCATTAGGTACACCAATTTCTGCTGTTGCAGAAGGAGTCCGTTCAATGAAAGGTGTTGCATGCTCTTTATTATCCGGTGAAGATTCTTCAGAAGCAGGTTTCTATTTTGATTATACACTAGGTGCAATGCAATAATATCAATATATTAAATAACAAGAATAATTAAGGAAATTAAATACTATGCAAGACGCTATTACTTCTGTAATTAATACAGCTGATGTACAAGGAAAATATTTAGATGATAATTCATTAGAGAAATTACGTGGCTATTTTCAAACAGGTGAATTAAGAGTACGTGCAGCAGCCACAATAGCTGGTAATGCAGCAACAATTATTAAAGAATCTGTAGCTAAAGCTTTACTATATTCAGATATAACAAGACCTGGCGGAAATATGTATACAACGAGAAGGTATGCTGCATGTATTCGTGATTTAGATTATTATCTTAGATATGCTACTTATGGTATGTTAGCAGGTGATCCTTCTATTTTGGATGAAAGAGTTTTAAATGGCTTAAAAGAAACATATAATTCTCTAGGTGTACCTATTGGAGCAACAATTCAAGCTATTCAAGCAATGAAAGAAGTAACAGCAAGCTTAGTTGGTATTGATGCAGGTCAAGAGATGGGCTTATATTTTGATTATATTTGTTCAGGATTAAGTTAAATTTAATAATAGAAAAATTTTAAGAAGGAAATTATTAAGTTATTTAATTTCCTTCTTTATCAATAATTTAGTTATTTAATACATTTATTGCTTGTATTCTTGCACGAGCTTTTCTTAAATTTTGAGTTGCTTCTATTTTTTCTTTATTTGTTTTTGCTTCTGCTAGCATTTTTGTTGATTCTTCTAATGTATTTTGAGCTGTATCAGGATTGATATCTGATATTTGTTCAGCTCCATTTACTAAAATTGTAATCTTATTTTTTTTTATTTCAGCAAAACCTCCTAAAAGAACTAGAGGTTTCCATTCTTTTTCTATACGTACACGCATAACTCCTATATCTAAGGCTGTTAATAATGGTATATGGCCTTTTAACATACCTAATTGACCTGTACTACTAGGTAAAATCACTTCTTCTGCATTAATATCCCAGACAGTTCTATCGGGTGCAATAACACATATTTTTAATGTCATAATTGAATTTTATATTTATTATCTTATAATTTCTCCGCTTTATTAATGGCTTCTTCTATATCTCCAACTAGATAAAAAGCTTGCTCTGGTAAGTCATCTAATTCACCTTTCAAAATCATTTGAAATCCGTTTATAGATTTTTCTAAAGATACATATTTCCCTGGAGAACCAGTAAATACTTCCGCTACAAAAAAAGGTTGTGATAAAAACCTCTCAATTTTACGTGCTCTAGCTACTGTTAAACGATCTTCTTCTGATAATTCATCAAGACCTAAAATTGCAATAATATCTTGTAGTTCTTTATATCTTTGTAGTGTAGATTTAATTTTTTGTGCGATTGAGTAATGGTCTGAACCAACAATATTTGGCTGTAACATTGTTGATGTAGAACCTAATGGATCTACCGCAGGATAAATACCTTTTGCTGCTAATCCTCTAGATAGTACAGTTGTTGCATCTAAATGAGCAAATGTTGTTGCAGGAGCAGGATCTGTTAAATCATCAGCGGGTACATATACTGCTTGTATTGATGTAATAGATCCATCTGTGGTTGATGTAATTCTTTCTTGTAAAGCTCCCATCTCTGTTGCAAGGGTTGGTTGATAGCCAACTGCTGAAGGCATACGTCCAAGTAATGCAGATACTTCAGAGCCTGCTTGTACAAATCTAAAAATATTATCTATAAATAATAAAACATCTTGTTTATTAATATCTCTAAAGTATTCTGCCATTGTTAAAGCGGTTAGTCCTACACGCATTCTTGCACCAGGAGGCTCATTCATTTGACCATAAACTAATGCTACTTTAGAATCTGTTAATTTATCCGCATTGATTACTTTAGATTCTTTCATTTCTTCATATAAATCATTTCCTTCTCGTGTTCTTTCTCCAACTCCACCAAAGACAGATACACCGCCATGTGCTTTAGCAATATTATTAATTAATTCCATAATTAGTACTGTTTTACCAACACCAGCACCACCAAATAAACCAATTTTTCCCCCTCTTCTATATGGAGCAAGAAGATCAACTACTTTAATACCTGTTTCAAAAATAGAGGGTTGAGTTTCTAACTCAGTGAAGGAAGGTGCAGATCTATGAATTGGTAATAGATCTGTTGTATCTACATTACCCATATTATCTACAGGTTCTCCTAATACATTAAATATTCTACCTAGTGTAGGTATGCCAACCGGAACAGTAATAGGTGCACCAGTATCTATTACTTCCAGACCTCTTTTTAATCCTTCTGTAGAACTCATAGCTACTGCTCGAACACGATTATCTCCTAAAAGTTGTTGTACTTCACACGTAATAGTTTTATTATTATTTTGTACTTTTAATGCATTAAAAACTTTTGGCAATTGGCCATTTGCAAATTCAATATCTAATACAGGACCAATAATCTGTGTGACAGATCCTTTTGTTAATACAGTTACCATATAGTTATAATTTATATTTAGTCAATTGAAAAATTTCTTCTATCTTCTATTATAAGTCTAAAAATATTTTTATCTAATTCATATGATATTTAATAGAAAAATGAACTTGCAAACATATTATTTTATCTATTATTGGATCTACCTGTAGTTTTAAGCCAGTTCTGTGCTTCAATATAACTATTAGGAGTTAAATATATTGCTTGTTGCCAGTACTCTGCTGCTTTATCAAACATTGATTTAGATACATTTAAATCCTGTTCGTCTACTGCTTTTAGTCCTTGATAATGATAAATAACTGCTATGTTATTTAAAGCTTGTGGTAATCTATTATTTAGTTCTAGAGCTTGGTGATAATATTCTAAAGCTTTAATATATTCTCCATTACTTGCATAAATTAATCCTATATTATATAGTATATATGATCTATCATATGGATCTTCTTCTAAAGTTAATGCTTCATAATAATTCTCTAAAGCTTCTGCATATTCACCTTCAGATTGAGCTGACATGCCATCACGATAATAACAAAATGCTTGTTTTTCTTCTTTACTAGTAGGCAATACTTTTAATATAATATCAGCCAATACCGTAAAAGTTTTATCAATAAAATTATCATTTTTTTGTAAACGAGACATAATATTCCTTTGATTTCTTTTTATAAGTTTAGAATTGTATTCTGGATCTTAATTTGTATAAGTATTTTATACTTACTAGAGGAATTTATCCAGATGTTTATTTAATTAAGTTCTTAGTCTGTTAATTATAAATTAATAATATAATATCTATTTAAAGGTGTAATGGTAAATAATTTTCTATATCATGATTATAAATTGTTTTTGAGTATGAGAGATATGTTATATTCTTATTTTTGTTTATCTATGGAGAAGAGTAATGGCATGTTAGCTTTAGCAAGTCCTAAGTTAATTTATAATATAAATGAAATAACTAATAGTTCTAAAGAAATAGTCGTAGATTTAAATGCTAATATTGTAAAGTTTAATAAAACATCAGTTGAGACAAATTTTTCTACTCAATTTGATAAAAAAAATAAAAATAGTGCTAAACAAGATGATAACTTAGAATACAGAAAGAATAAATCTAAAATAAAAAAGAAAAACCGAAATAAAATTAATATTCAAAATGAAGAAGTTTTTGTTAGAAGTAATTATGATAGAATTTTAAATGAAGATTCTTTAATAAGGTCACCTAAATCTTCTAAATCAAAAAGAAAAATAAAGAATGAAGCAATTGAAAAAAATCAATTAAATATTGATAATTCTCAAGAAACTTCTCTCATTAAGAAAGATATTTTTATAGATAATCCTTTAACTATAAAAGAATTAGCTGCTAAATTAATAATACCAGAAGCTGAAATTATTACATGGTTATTTCTTCAAGGAATATCCCTGACTATTAATCAAATAGTAGATATGTCTATTATTATTTCAGTGGCATCTCATTATAATTTCAATATTATAGAGAAAAGAACTATTGAAAATCTGTCTATTGCACAAAGTAGTATAACTGTAAATTCTCCGACTAATGTTAAAAGATCTCCAATTATTACTATATTAGGTCATGTAGATCATGGAAAAACATCTTTATTAGATGCCATTAGAAATACTAATTTAGTCAATCATGAGCAAGGAGGAATAACTCAAACTATTAGAGGTTATGAAGTTGAGTATTTATATAAATCTTCAATAGAAAAATTAATTTTTTTAGATACGCCGGGTCATGAAGCATTTACAAGTATGAGATCATTTAGTACGAATATTACAGATATTATCTTATTAGTTGTGGCAGCAGATGATGGTTTAAAACCTCAGACTATTGAGGCTATTGAATATATTCAACAAAAAAATTTATTTTTTATTGTTATTATTAATAAAATAGATAAAAAAGATATTAATATTTTAAGAATAAAAGAAGACTTAGCTAAGTATGATATTATAGATAAAAATTGGGGTGGTGATACTCTTATCCTGGAGGTAAGTGCTTTAAAAAGAAAAAATATAGATCTATTATTATCAAGTATTTGTATGTTATCAGAGTCAAAGGCTCTTCAAGCTGACCCATGTACTTTAGCAAAAGGTACAATATTAGAAGCTCATTTAGATAAGACAAGGGGTCCTATTGCTAATATTATTATGCAAAATGGTACTTTATCTATAGGTGATATTATAGTTGCTGGTAAAATTTCTGGAAAAGTAAAAGTAATTATTGATCATTTTGGACTAAAGCAAAAACAAGCATTACCCTCTTCTTTAATAGAAGTATGGGGGTTTTCTTCTGTACCTGAATCAGGAGTGAGTTTTCAGGTACTAGAGAATGAAAAAGATATAAAGCAATATTTTAATAAGAAAGAAAATATTTATTCTATTTCTAATAGAGTAAATCAATTAAATACAAGAGTTACTTTAGACAGTTATAATAATGTAAAAAGTGTTAAGCAACTGAATTTAATTTTAAAAACAGATAATCAAGGTTCTATAGAGGCTATTCTTTATGCTTTTTCTAAAATACCTCAGGAAAAAGTACAGATTAATATTTTATCAATAAGTTCAGGATTAGTTAATGATACAGATATTGAATTAGCATTGACAAGTAAATCGATAATAATAAGTTTTAATATTAGTATTACTTCTAATTCAATGCATGCAATACAAAAGTCAAAACTTATATATCGTAATTTTAATGTAATTTATGATTTATTAGATTATATTAAAGATTATATGTTAAATTTAGTTGATCCAGAGTATAAAAAAGTTTTAATTGGCAGTGCAATTGTACAAACAATATTTCTTATGAATAAAGGAACAGTAGCAGGATGCCTTGTTAATTCAGGTAAATTAAAAAGAGGTTCCTCTATTAGTGTATATCGTGATACAGAATTGGTTTATGATGGATATATAGATTCATTAAAGCGGTTAAAAGAAGATGTTGATGAAGTAATAATAAATCATGAATGTGGTCTTATGTGTTTAAACTATAATTTATGGCAGAAGCAAGATAGAATAGAAGCTTATGAATTAAATGAATCAGAAAAATTTTTATAGATAATACAGATATAAAGTAATATATTAATGCTTTATATCTCTATATTTTTAATTAAAATATTTAATCTTTATTTAAAAAAGGTAATAATGAAAGAATGCGGGCTCTTTTTATAGATTTTGTTAATATTTTTTGTTGTTTAGCAGTTAATCCAGTAGAACGTCTAGACAAAATTTTACCTTGATCATTAATAAATTTTCTTAGTAAATCAATATTTTTATAATCTAAAGTTTCATCTTGTTTGATAGGAGAAGATTTTTTATTATATAAAACCATATAACTATAATAATGTATATTTTAATATTATTTTATTTCTTTAAATTTTTGATGAATATTGCAATTAGGACAAAATTTTCTTAGCTCTAACCTAGATGGTGTGTTTCTTCTATTTTTTGTACTTGTATAATGAAATACACCAGGTTTTCTTTTATTTTCTAATGAATTCTTGCATTCACATTCTAATGTTATTACTATTCGTGCACCTTTATTTTTACCCATATTAAGATTAAGTGATATTTAAGAATAAATAAGTTTCATTATCTCATGTTTATACCTCTATTATCAAGTCTACAATTTTCATAATATATTATCTATTGTATATCAAATAAAGTGATGCTATAATTCTTTTATATTTAATATGATATACTAGCTATCATTTTCTACATTATTTTATGTCTAAAAATTTATCTGCTATAAAAAAAAATAAAGTTATTCTTCGTAATCGCTACAGAAATAAGATGTATAAATCATCTATCAAAACATTAACTAAAAAATATCTTTTGAGTCTTCAAAATAAAGAAACAGATAAAACGATTCTTTTAATGTATATATCAAATATTTATCAAAAAATAGATAAAGCTATTAAAAGAGGTGTGTTGCATAAAAGTAATGGAGCACATAAAAAAGCAGCTTTAATTCGTGCTATGAAAAATAGTATATCTCAAAAATAATTTCATTTTTTATTTATAAGTTATAGGCTGGTTGTACAGTCTGTAAAATGTTTAAAATTTATTCATAGATATCTTCTACAATTAAATATTGCATAAAATATATTTTAGTTTTCTAAATAACAATAAATTTAAATTATAACTCAAGTATATTCTTGAATGATATTAATATTAACTATTTAGTATTGGAGTTTTTAATGTCACAAGAAATAATTGCAAAGTCAATTTTTCCAGATCTTGCAGAAATTCAGAGAGAGAGTTTTAAAAATTTTTTATTAGAAGATTTAGGTCAAGTATTAGATTCTTTTCCTATTATTATGGACCCAACAGGTAAATTAGAATTACAGTTTTTTGGCAGAGATTATAAATTAAAATTCCCACGTTATAGTGTTAGGAAGGCAAAAAGTAGAGATAGAACATATTCTGTGCAAATATACATACCATCTAAATTAACTCGACGTGATACTGAATTTTTCAAGGAAGGACAAGGCATCAATTCTTTTGATATACTAAATATTTCTGATAAGAACAAAAAATATAAAAAACGGCAAGTCTTTATAGGTGATTTACCTTTAATGACAAATAGAGGCACATTTATTATTGCAGGTACAGAAAGAATTATTATTAATCAAATTGTAAGAAGTCCAGGAATCTATTATAAGCAGGAATTAGATAAAAATAACAAGCAAATTTATAGTGCTAGTCTTATCTCTAATCGTGGATCATGGCTTAAATTTGAAATTGATTCTAAGAGTCAAATTTGGGTTAGGATTGATAAGACTCATAAAGTTAATGCATATATTTTTTTAAGATCTATAGGTTTAAGTCATGAAGATATAAAAAAAAATTTAACAAAGTTTTCTTTTTTAGTTAATGCATCATCTCTATATGAAAAAAAAGAGTTAGAAAAAGAAATAGGTAAGAATTCTGTTGACGAGGTAACAGATGAAGAGGCATTATTAATTGTATATAGTAAATTACGTCCAAATGAACCAGCAACAATTGCTATAGCTAAACAAATGCTTTATGCTCGTTTTTTTGACCCCAAAAGATATGATTTAGGAGAAGTTGGACGTCATAAAATAAATAAAAAACTAGGTTTGAAGGTACCTATCAGTTTTAGAGTGTTATCACCTCAGGACATTTTAGTTTCTATTGATTATTTAATTAATATTAAAGAACAAAATATCGGTACCTATGATGATATAGATCATTTAGGAAATAGAAGAGTTCGTTCAGTTGGAGAATTATTACAAAGCCAAATACGTTTAGGTTTAAATCGTCTTGAAAGGATTATTCGTGAGCGTATGATGATTTGTGATTTAGATTCATTAAGTTTGTCAAATTTAGTAAACCCAAAACCTTTAATGGCTTCTGTAAGAGAATTTTTTGGTTCTAGTCAACTGTCACAGTTTATGGATCAAACTAATCCATTATCAGAATTAACTCATAAACGTAGAATTAGTGCATTAGGTCCAGGTGGACTTAATAAAGATCGAGCTGGTTACGCTGTTAGAGACCTACATCCTAGTCATTATGGTAGAATTTGCCCTATTGAAACACCAGAAGGTCCAAATGCGGGTTTAATAGGATCTCTAAGTATATATGCAAAAGTTAATCAGTTTGGTTTTATTGAAACTCCATGCTATAAAGTAGAAAAAGGAAAAGTCTTAAATAATCAATTACCTTTTTATATTACAGCTGATGAAGAAGATGACTTACGTATTGCTCCAGCAGATATTTCATTAGATAACAATAATTATATTAAAAACCAAGTTGTTTCTGTAAGATATAGACAAGAATTTATTACTGCAACAATTGATCAAATAGACTATATTGCTGTATCACCTATTCAAGTTATTTCTGCAGCAACATCTTTGATACCCTTTTTAGAGCATGATGATGCTAATAGAGCTTTAATGGGTTCTAATATGCAAAGGCAAGCTGTACCGCTACTATATCCTGAAAAAGCAATTGTTGGTACAGGTTTGGAATCAAAAATAGCAAGAGATTCAGGGATGATAGTTCTTAGTAGAACTTGTGGTATAGTAAGCTATGTATCAGGTACTAAAATAGGAATACAAGATATAGATGATAGAACAATTCATTATAGGCTTAAAAAATATTATCGTTCTAATCAAGATACATGTATTAATCAAAGACCTATTGTTTGGCCTGGTGACAAAGTTGTAATAGGACAAACTATTGCAGATGGCGCATCAACAGATGGTGGAGAGATGGCTCTAGGTCGTAATATTTTAGTTGCTTATCTTCCTTGGGAAGGATATAATTATGAAGATGCTTTTTTAATTAGTGAACGTTTAGTTTATCAAGATCTTTATACATCTATTCATATTGAGAAATATGAGTTAGAGTGTAGGCAAACTAAGTTAGGACCAGAAGAAATTACACGAGATATACCAAATGTTAGTGAAACATCTATTAGTTTATTAGATACAAGTGGCATTATTGCTGTTGGTTCTTGGGTAGAAGCCGGTGATATATTGGTTGGAAAAATTACTCCTAAGGGTGAATCAGATCAATTGCCAGAGGGTAAATTATTAAGAGCTATTTTTGGTGAAAAAGCAAGAGATGTAAGAGATACTTCTTTAAGATTACCTAATGCTGCTAGAGGTCGAGTAGTTAATATAAAAGTTTTTAAAAGACAAAAAGGAGATGAATTACCACCAGGTACAAATACTATTATACGTATATATGTTGCACAAAAAAGAAAAATACAAGTAGGAGACAAAATGGCGGGTCGTCATGGTAATAAAGGTATTATTTCTCGCATTTTACCAAGGCAAGATATGCCTTTTTTACCGGATGGAACACCTCTTGATATTATTTTAAATCCCTTAGGTGTACCTTCGAGGATGAATGTAGGGCAATTATTTGAATGTTTATTAGGCTTAGCAGGTCAATATTTACACAAAAGATTTAAAATAGTGCCTTTTGATGAAATGTATGGTAAAGAAGCTTCTAGAACACTTGTTTATAATAAGTTACAACAAGCAAGTGTTTTAAGTAATTATTCATGGTTATTTCATCCTTTGCATCCAGGAAAAATACAATTATGTGATGGTAGAAGTGGAGAGTATTTTGATAATCCAGTAACTGTTGGTAAGGCTTATATGTTAAAGCTTGTTCATCTTGTTGATGATAAAATTCATGCAAGATCTACGGGACCTTATTCCTTAGTTACGCAACAGCCTTTAGGTGGGCGTGCTCAGCATGGAGGTCAAAGACTCGGTGAAATGGAAGTTTGGGCTTTAGAAGCTTTTGGTGCTGCTTATACACTTCAGGAATTATTAACTGTAAAATCTGATGATATGCATGGAAGAAATGAGGCATTGAATGCTATTGTAAAAGGTAAACCTATACCTAAGCCAGGTACGCCAGAGTCTTTTAAAGTATTAATGAGAGAGTTACAATCACTGGGACTTGATATAGCTGTCCATAAGGTTGAATTACTCGAAAATAGTGAGAATATTATAGGTTATAAGCAAAATGAACAGTTAAATTCAGATCATATGCAAGATAATAATAATATTTTTAATTCAAGAGACATCTATTCTAATTTGGATATGAATAATGATTATTAAATATATTTTTATAGAGTTTTTGATTTATTAAGAGTATATTAGTTTATGAATAAATTTGAGCGTCATTTTGATTATGTACAAATAAGTCTTGCTTCTCCAAATAAAATTCGCAGTTGGGGTGAAAGAATATTGCCTAATGGACAAATTGTTGGTGAAGTTACTAAACCCGAAACAATTAATTATCGAACTTTAAAACCAGAAATGGACGGATTGTTTTGTGAAAGAATTTTTGGTCCTGTTAAAGATTGGGAATGTCATTGTGGTAAATATAAAAGATTTAGATATAAAGGTATTGTTTGTGAAAGATGTGGTGTTGAAGTAACAGAATCTAAAGTTAGAAGACATAGAATGGCATATATTGAATTAGTAGCACCTGTAACCCATGTATGGTATTTAAAGGGTAGTACTAGTTATATCGCATTAGCTTTAGATCTTACAGTTAAGGAAGTTGAAAAAATAGTTTATTTTCATTCATATGTAGTTATTCATCCGGGAGATTATGATGAGCTTAACTACAAACAATTATTAGAAGGTTATGAATGGAGAGCATTAGAAGATAATCTATATTCAAAATCACCAAATCTTTTTGGTATAGAAGTTAGTATAGGTGCAGAAGCAATTTTTAAATTATTAAAAAATATTGATTTAGAAACAAGTGTAGAAATATTAAGAGAAGAAGCTCTAAATCCTCCAAAGATCTCCAAAAACCCTTCACCAAAATTTAATAAAAAAATGAAAAGGTTGCGTTTACTAGAAAATTTTATTTCTACAGGCGCAGATCCTTCATGGATGGTTTTTTCAGTTATTCCAGTAATACCACCAGATTTAAGACCTATGGTCCAACTAGATGGAGGTAGGTTTGCTACTGCAGATTTAAATGAGTTTTATCGTAGAATCATTAATAGAAATAATCGTTTAGCAAGATTAAAAGCAATCCTTGCTCCAGAAATTATCATTAGAAATGAAAAAAGAATGCTTCAAGAAGCAGTAGATTCTTTAATGGATAATGGTCGTCGTGGTAGAACAGTAGTTGGAGCAAATAACCGTCCTTTAAAATCTTTATCAGATATAATTGAAGGCAAACAAGGAAGATTTCGTCAAAATTTATTAGGTAAAAGAGTTGACTACTCAGGCAGATCAGTAATAGTTGTAGGCCCTAGTTTGAAATTACATCAATGTGGTTTACCAAGAGAAATGGCTTTAGAACTATTTCAACCTTTTGTAATTCATCGTTTAATTTTACAAGGTTTAGTAAATAATATTAAAGCAGCGAAAAAGATAATTCAAAAAAATGAATCAATTGTTTGGAATGTCTTAGAAGAAGTTATACATGGACATCCTGTATTATTAAATAGAGCTCCAACATTACATAGATTAGGCATACAAGCTTTTGAACCGATACTTGTTGATGGCAGAGCAATTAAATTACACCCTTTAGTATGTCCTGCTTTTAATGCAGATTTTGATGGAGATCAAATGGCAGTACATATACCTCTGTCTTTAGAAGCACAAGCAGAAGCAAGACTTTTAATGCTTGCTCCACATAATTTTTTATCTCCTGCTACAGGTCAGCCTATTTTAATGCCAAGTCAAGATATGGTTTTAGGTTGTTATTATTTAACAGCTAATAATCCTGCTTCTATTAAAGGAAAAGGACAATATTTTACTTGTTTAGAAGATGCTTTAATGGCATATCATCAAAATCAAATTGATTTACATTCTTTAATTTGGGTAAGATTTACTGGACGAGTAGAAAGTTCTTATAGTGAAGAGTTAACTACTTCAAAACTCAATAAAGATGGTACAATAACAAATATTTTTAAAGATAAAATAATTAAGCAAGATAAATATGGTAATCAATTAGTACAATATATACGTACTACAGCAGGTCGAATTTTATTTAATAAAGTTATACGAGAATCTTTAATTGATTAATTATATAATCTTAATTTTTACAAGACTTATTATAAAGAATGAAAAAAAATTTTTCAGAACCACATTTTTCTAATAAAGTAATAGATAAATCTCAATTAAAAAAACTTATAGTTTATGCTTTTAGAAATTATGGTATAGCACGTGCTGCTAATATGGCAGATAAATTAAAAGATTTAGGTTTCTACTATGCTACAAAGGCAGGTATTTCTTTAAGTTTAGAAGATTTACGTATACCACCAACAAAAAAGAGTCTTTTAATTAATACTTTAGATTCTATTACTTGTACAGATAATCGTTATAAAAGAGGAGAAATTACAGCTGTAGAAAGATTTCAAAAAGTAATTGATACTTGGAATAATGCAAGTGAATCTTTAAAAAAGCAAGTTGTTCTTTATTTTAAGAATACAGATCCACTAAATACAATTTATATGATGGCTTTTTCAGGTGCAAGAGCTAATATCTCTCAAGTTAGACAACTGGTTGGTATGAGAGGCTTAATGTCAGATCCTCAAGGACAAATCATTGATCTCCCTATTGCTAGTAATTTTCGAGAAGGTTTAACTATAACTGATTATTTTATTTCTTCCTATGGTGCTAGAAAAGGATTGGTTGATACAGCTTTACGTACAGCTGATTCAGGTTATCTAACACGTAGGTTGGTAGATGTTGCACAAGATGTTATAATAAGAGAGTCTGATTGTAAAACAGAGAGAGGTATTGTCTTAGAAGAGATGATTGATAATCAAAAAGTTTTAATTACTTTGAGACAATCCTTATTAGGTAGAGTATTAGCCGAGAATATTTTAGATCCTTTTTCTTATGAAGTTATTGCTTTTGCAGGCCAAGGTATAGATCCGGTTTTAGCAGATAAAATAGTACAAATGGATGTGCGTAGTGTCTTAGTAAGATCTCCTATAACATGTAATTCTTTTAGGTCAGTTTGTCAATTATGTTATGGTTGGAATTTAGCACATGGAAGAATGGTTGATCTAGGAGAGGCTGTTGGTATTATTGCAGCACAATCAATAGGTGAGCCTGGTACACAATTAACAATGAGAACTTTCCATACAGGAGGAGTTTTTACAGGTGAACTTGCACAAACATTAACGAGTCCAATTAATTGCAGAGTTGAGTATGGTCACGATATATTACTTAGTAATGCTAGAAATCGACATGGTGAAAGTGCGATGTTAGTTAATGCAGATAATAAATTAGTGTTAATTGGTGCAAATAATATAAAAAAAATAATTAGTGTAATAAAAGGCACTTTACTTTTAGTAAAAAATAAATCTTTTGTTCAGGAAGGATCTATTCTTGCTGAGTATCCAATAAGTAACCGAATTATTACAGAAAGAGCTCAAAAGGCTGTTGTAAGTGATTTTTCAGGTAGTATTTATTTAGCAGGTTTAACTACTGCGGAAACAGAAGATCCTCAAAAGACATTTCGCGGTGTAAAGAAGGGTGGTATTATTTGGATTCTTTCAGGTAAAGTATATAATATACCAGATAAAACGCAGTTAATGATTTCTAATCATCAATTAATCAATGAGAATAGTTTACTTGCTTGTACAAAAGTAATTAGTCGTTATAATGGACGTGTTGACTTAATTAAAAAAAATAATAAAAGTTTAGGTCAGCAAATTAAAATTATAACATCATCTAAAACTTTTACGAACATTTATGTTTTATTAGATTTTCATGAAGGATATAAAAACTATACATTATTAACTGAAAAAAAAGAAAAATTTATTTTACAAATTTCTCCTAATCAAAAGATAATTAATAATCAAATTATTGGTAATCTTATTTCTAATATTTATAAGACACAGACAGGAGGAATTATAAAATATTTGGATCTATCTCTTTCGAAAAGAAAGACAGACCAAAGTAAAGATTATTATGAGATTTTAAGTTCCGGCTATATCTTATGGATTTCTGAAGAAACGCATGAAATAAATAAAGATATTTCACTTCTTTTAGTAGAACATGGTGAATTTGTTGAAGCGGGAACAGAAATTATTAAAAATGTTTTTTCTAATAATTCTGGTATACTTGAGGTTGTTCATAAAGATGGAATTATTCGAGAAATCATTATAAAACCTGGAAAAATATATCCTCTTAAAAAACAATCAATTAATAAGCGTTTAAATAAACATAGAGGATTTTTAAGGCCAGGAGAAGAAATTATTAATGAAATATCAACAGATAAATTAGTTTATTGGGAATATATACAAATTAAAGAAGATTTTTTTATTCTTATTCGACCAGTAATTGTATATTCTATACCGAATAAGAATATAGAATTTAAATATTCACATGATTCTTTTGAAACAGATATATTTAATTTATATCTTTCTAGACGTACTTATTTTAGAGACGGTGAAAGAATCAAATCTGTTTATGGGATAAATTTAGTGAAAACTCATTTAATTGCTAAAATAAAAGATGAGGCAATTAATTTAAAATGTAGCATGGATTTAACAAAATATTTATCTAGTAAATCTTCTTTTTTATTAAAATTTACTACTTCAGAGATTGTTTCTATTCGTGACATAGGTATTTCAAATAGTAAAGAGATATATACTAAAACTAGTATTTTAGTTAATAATAATCAAGATATTAAAAATGGTTCAATTCTTGCTAAAACAGAGATATTTTCGTCTATTACAGGTAAAATTTCTTATATTCAGGATCCTGAATCATCTAATCGTAGAATCTTAATTATTGGAAAAAGTGATATAAGAACTTTTATTATAAATAAAAATCAAGCAATTAATGTTAAAATTCATGATTGGGTATATGCAGGAGATGAAATTATAAAAGGTATTAAGATTAATAATTCAGGTAGAATCATTGATATTCAAGATCATAAAATAATAATGCGAATAGGTCAGCCCTATTTAATTTCTGAAGGTTCTTTTTTACATGTTAAGAATAATAGTTTAGTACAGAGAGGAGAAAGTATTGCAACATTAATTTTTGAAAGAGCTAAAACAGGTGATATTATTCAAGGTCTTCCTCGTATAGAAGAAATACTTGAAGCTCGTAAAAAATCGGATGAGTCTTTAAATCCACATGTAATACTAGAGTTTAAATTTCGTTTATATTTAAGTAAAGGTTTAAGTCTATATGATGCAACTAGATTAAGTTTATTAGAGATACAACTTTCTCTAATTAAAGAAGTTCAGTTAGTTTACCAATCTCAAGGTGTTGATATTTCAGATAAACATATCGAAGTAATTGTTAGGCAAATGACGTCTAAAGTTAAAATAGAAAATGGTGGAGATACTGAGTATTTACCTGGAGAAATGATTGAATTACAAAAAATAGAATCAGTTAATAAATCTTTACTTGTTATGAATAAAAATCAAGCATCTTATCATCCAATTTTATTAGGAATAACTAAAGCGTCATTAAATACAGAAAGTTTTATTTCTGCTGCTAGTTTTCAAGAGACAACAAAAGTCTTAACAGAAGCAGCTATCTCAGGTAAGTTAGATTGGCTTAGGGGTTTAAAAGAAAATGTAATTATAGGACGTTTAATACCAGCTGGTACAGGTTTTAATGTTTATAGTAATCCTTTAATAAAAGAAGATAATTTATCTCTATCAGATAAATCCAGTTTCGAAGATATTATTTTAGATGATAGAAATGCACGTAATTATCCTTTAAATATTCAATCTAATTCTCAAGATTTATAGAAAAAAGTATACAATATATATTTTTTTATCTATACATAGATTTTTTTTTATTTCTTAGTATAGTAAGTCTTTATATTTATTTTTATTTATAGAATTTTTATACTAGGTTCATAAGTATTTACAGTTATATATATTTTTTTATTATTATGGCAATAGTTTCATTATCAGAATTATTAGAAGCTGGTGTACATTTTGGACATCAAGCAAGAAGATGGAATCCAAGAATGTTTCCTTATATTTATACAGAACGTAATGGAATACATATTATAGATCTTGTACAAACAGCTCAGTTATTGACTGAGGCATATGAATTTGTTAGACGTTCTTCTAGTGAAGGTAAGAAGTTCTTATTTCTTGGAACTAAAAGACAAGCTGCTGGTATAGTTGCTCAAGAAGCTATACGCTCTAATTCTTACTATGTTAATCAAAGATGGTTAGGAGGTATGTTAACAAATTGGATTACAATTAAATCTAGAGTAGATCGATTAAAAGAGTTAGAGCAAAAAGAAGAATCTGGTTTGCTAAATCAATTACACAAAAAAGAAGCATCAATGGTTCGCCGAGAATTAGAGAAATTGAGAAAGCATTTAAATGGTATAAAGAATATGAAAAAATTACCTGACTTAGTTATTATCGTTGATCAAAAAAGAGAAACAACTGCTATTCAAGAATGTATGAAACTTGGAATACCAACTATATGTATTTTAGATACAAATTGTAATCCAGAAATTATAGATATACCTATACCTGCTAATGATGATGCTATAAGATCTATTAAATTAATTATTAGTAAAATAGCGGATGCTATTTTAGAAGGACAAAGCTCTCTAGCTTAATAGATAAAAAGTATCTATACAAAACTAATTATTGTATTGTAATTGACAAGGAATTAAAAATGGTTATACAAATTTCTTTACAAGATATTAAAGAATTACGTAATAGAACAGGTGCTGGTATAATTGATTGTAAAAAAGCTCTTCAATCATCGCAAGGCAATATGGATATAGCTATAGAAAATTTAAGAAAAAAAGGTTTAGCTTTTGCAAATAAGAAATCTAATAGAATTACAGCTGAAGGGGTTATTGAAAGTTATATACATATGGGTTCAAAAATTGGTGTTTTAGTTGAATTAAATTGTGAAACTGATTTTGTGGCAAGACGTCCAGAATTTCAGAAATTAGCTAAAGATATAGCTATGCAAATTGCAGCCTATAAATCAATTCAATATATTGCAGTTAAAGATATATCTAAACAAACAATTGATAATGAAATGAGAATAGAGTCTCAGAAGGAAGATTTAATTAATAAACCTAAAGAAGTAAAAGAAAAAATAGTTATAGGTAGACTTGATAAAAGATTAAAAGAGATAACTTTAATGAATCAGCCATTTATTAAAAATCAAGATCAATCGGTAGAAGAACTTATACAGTATTATATTTCTTTATTAGGTGAAAATATACAAGTTAGACGTTTTGAAAGATTTATTTTAGGAGAAGGAATAGAAAAACAACAGATTAATTATAATCAACAAATAATTGATTTAATAAATAAATAATAATTATTCTTAGTTAAATTCTGTCAATAATGTTAAATAATCATGAGATACATATATAATAAAGTATGATGGTATTTATTTTATATAGTATAAGTTCAATATTTATTTACTAATTAATAATTTTTTTTTTATAATATAATCCAATTATATTTTACTACTTATTAATATTATAATTCCTATGTATCAAAAAGAAGTTGAACATATCTCTTCGTTTACATTTATGTCTACTATTGAAGTAGGTAAACATTTATATTGGACAATAGGTAGTTATAAGGTTCATGGTCAAGTATTTATTGTCTCTTGGTTAGTTATTTCTATATTATTAATTTTAGCTTTTTTAGGTACAAGAAATTTAAGTCGTGTACCTGAAAAACTACAAAATTTTATGGAATTTTTACTTGAGTTTTTACAAGATATTGCTAAAAATCAAATAGGAGAACATGAATATAGACCATGGGTACCTTATATAGCTACTATTTTTTTATTTATTTTAGGCAGTAATTGGTCAGGTGCTTTAATACCTTGGAAACTAATACATCTTCCAGAAGGTGAATTAGCAGCACCAACAAATGATATTAATACAACAGTTGCTTTATCCTTACTTACTTCAGCTTCTTATTTCTATGCAGGTTTAAGTCGTAATGGTATAGGTTATTTTGCAAGATATATTGAGCCTACACCAGTCTTACTACCGATAAATATTTTAGAAGATTTTACAAAGCCATTGTCTTTAAGTTTTAGGTTATTTGGTAATGTATTAGCAGATGAATTAGTTGTATCTGTATTTACTCTTCTAGTTCCTATATTAATACCTTTACCAGTTATGATATTAGGGTTATTTGCTAGTTCTATTCAAGCATTAATTTTCTCTACTTTGTCAGCTGCATATATAGGGGAAGCTATGGAAGGACATGGTGAGCATTAAATTTTCATATAATTATTTTTGAAAATTTATATTTATGAAATTTGTTAATTTTCTATCTATTTTATTTAAATTTAAACATTAAGTATGGATTCAATTATTTCTGCTGCATCAGTTATAGCTGCTGGTCTTGCTGTCGGTTTAGCAGCAATTGGTCCGGGAATAGGTCAAGGTAGCGCAGCAGCAAATGCTGTTGAAGGTATCGCGAGACAACCAGAAGTTGAAGGTAAAATTAGAGGAACTCTTTTATTAAGTTTAGCTTTTATGGAATCTTTAACTATTTATGGTTTAGTAGTTGCTCTTTCATTACTATTTGCTAATCCTTACACTGGTTAATTAAACTTTTTGCGCTTAGTTTTTATTTCATTTTTAATAAAAAAACTAAGCGTTTTATAAACTATAACTTAAAATTAATAATGATAAATTTACCTCTTTTGTTGGCTTTACAAGCATCAAATACAGAAGTTGAGGGAGGTCTTTTTGATTTTAATGCTACTTTACCATTCATGGTATTACAATTTCTTGGTTTAACTATTATTTTAAATCTTATTTTTTATAAGCCAGTAAGTAGTGTACTAGATGAAAGAGATGAATATATTCGTAATAGTTTAACCACTGCTTCAGCATCTCTTATTAAGGCAAATCAGCTTACTGAAAAATATGAACAAGAATTAGCAGCATCTAGAAAACAAGCACAAGATATTATTAAACAATCTCAACAAGAAGCACAAGAAATAGTTTCAATTAAAATTAAAGAAGCTAAATTAGAAGCAGATAAATTAGTTACTGAAGCATATGAACAATTAAATATTCAAAAAGAGCAAGCTTTAAAGACATTAGAAGCTAAAATTGATAATTTGAGTGATCAAATAAAAATTAAATTATTAGATAATTATTAGATTATTAATAAGTTTGATATATTTTAGAATTATTTATATATAAGTCAGGAGATATCAAATGGAGAATACCATTCATCTATTTAAACTTGTTACAGAGAATCATAATAGTCAAGGAATTAGTTTAAATTCAGATTTTTTAGAAGCAAATGTAATAAATATTTTTCTTTTATTATCAGGTTTAATTTATGTATTAAAGCAATTTTTAGGTTCTATATTAATAACAAGACAAGAAAAAGTTTTATTTGCTATACAAGAATCTGAAGAACGCTTAAAACAAGCTAATAATAGACTTTTTGAATCAGAAAAACAATTAGCCCAAACTCAAATAGTAATTAATCAGATTATAGAAGAAGCACAATTAACTGCACAAAAAGTACGTCAATCTATATTAGCTCAAGGTAAATCTGATATAGAAAGACTTACTATTGCTGGAAAATCTAGTATTGCTACTGCTGAAAATCAAGTTAGAGAACAAATTCAACAACAAATTACAACATTAGCTATTAATAGAGTACGAGTAAAGCTAGAAAATCATATTACTTCTTCCATACAAGCTAAAATTATAGACATTAATATATTACAGCTTGAGGATCAAATATGAGTAATCAAAGTACAATTACAAAAGTGGCTCTACCCTATGCAGAAGCATTATTAGAATCTGTAAAAGAAATTGATTTAATAGATAAAACAAAAGAAGATTTATCTTTAATTTCAACAATTTTGTTAGAATCACCAGATTTAAGATTCTTTTTAAAGAATCCATTAATTGATTCAGGTAGTAAAAAGAAAGTTTTAAGTCAATTATTATTGAATCAAGTAAACAATTATGTTTTAAAATTTCTACAAGTTTTAATAGATCGCCGTAGAATTTCATTACTAGATATTATTATTGAAAAATTTTTTGAATTAGTTTATAAATTAGAATCAATCATGATTGCTAAAATTACAACAGCTGTAGTTTTCACAGAATCTCAGAAAGAATCTTTAATTGAAAAATTAAAAACTATAACTCAAAGTAAGCAAGTAAAGCTTGTTATAAATATAGAAACAAATTTAATTGCTGGCTTTATAGTTCAAATAGGATCTAAAATAATTGATACTAGTTTATCAGGTAAATTAAAATATATGGCTTTTTATTTAAATTCAATTTAAAAGATAAATAATAAATTAATAAATTATATATAAAAACTAATACTATGGTAAATATTAGACCCGATGAAATAAGTAACATCATACGCCAACAAATTGATCAATATGATCAAAAAATGCAAATTGCTAATATAGGTACTGTTTTACAGGTTGGTGATGGAATTGCTCGTGTATATGGTTTAGATGAAGTGATGGCTGGAGAATTATTAGAATTTGAAGATCAGACAATAGGTATTGCTTTAAATCTAGAAAGTGATAATGTTGGTGTTGTTTTAATGGGAGATGGTAGAGAAATATTAGAAGGAAGTTCTGTAAAAGCAACAGGGAAAATAGCACAAATTCCTGTAGGAGAAGGATTTTTAGGAAGAGTAGTTAATCCTTTAGCGCGTCCTATTGATGCCAAAGGTTCTCCAAATTCATCTGAAACTAGATTAATAGAATCTTATGCTCCAGGTATAATTGGACGACAATCAGTTTGTGAACCTTTACAGACAGGTATTACGGCTATTGATTCAATGATTCCTATTGGCAGAGGTCAAAGAGAGTTAATTATTGGTGATAGGCAAACAGGTAAAACAGCTGTTGCTTTAGATACAATAATTAATCAAAAAGGTCAAGATGTTATTTGTGTTTATGTTGCTATTGGTCAAAAAGCATCATCTGTTGCACAAGTAGTTTCTGTTTTAGAAGAAAAAGGAGCATTAGATTATACTATTATTGTAACAGCAAATGCTGACGATCCAGCTACTTTACAATTTATTGCTCCTTATACAGGTGCTGCTTTAGCAGAATATTTTATGTATAATGGTAAAGCAACATTAGTAATTTATGATGATTTAACTAAGCAAGCGCAAGCATATCGTCAAATGTCTCTATTATTACGTAGACCACCAGGTAGAGAAGCTTACCCAGGAGATGTTTTTTACTTACATTCAAGACTCTTAGAAAGAGCTGCTAAATTAAGTAAAGAATTAGGTAGTGGTAGTATGACAGCTTTGCCAATTATTGAAACTCAAGCGGGAGATGTTTCTGCCTATATTCCAACAAATGTAATCTCTATTACTGATGGTCAAATATTTTTATCAGGTGATTTATTTAATTCAGGCATTAGACCAGCAATTAATGTTGGAATTTCTGTATCTCGTGTAGGATCAGCTGCACAAATAAAAGCTATGAAACAAGTCGCGGGTAAATTAAAATTAGAATTAGCTCAGTTTGCAGAGTTAGAAGCATTCTCTCAATTTGCTTCTGATTTAGATAAAACAACACAAAATCAATTAGCTCGTGGTCAACGTTTACGAGAAATTTTGAAGCAAGCACAAAACTCTCCTATTTCTGTTGAAGAACAAACAGCTATAATCTATACAGGAATTAATGGTTATTTAGATAATATTAATTTATCGCAAGTGAAACAATTTATAAATGCTTTAAGAGAAGATTTGCGTAATTCTAAACCTGAATTTAGCGAAAGTATACGTAATACAAAAAAATTATCTGCAGAAGCAGAAGAATTACTAAAAAAATCAATAGAAGATGTAAAGCAAGGTTTTAATATTTAATATAAAATATATTAAAGTATAACTAGGATAGCTATCTATATAGATACTATCCTCTTATTCTAAAAATAAAAGTAATTTAATGAATTTATTTTAATAATTTAAGGAATACATTCATAGCCATATTTTTCTAAGTTTTTAGCAGTATTTTTATCTCCTGTATAAATAATTTGCCCTTCTCTCATTATGTGAATATAATTAGGTGTTATATAATCTAGTAATCTTTGATAGTGAGTAATTAATATAATTGTATGATTTTTATTTTTTAATTCATTAATACGATTAGAGATAGTCTTTAAAGCATCTATATCTAATCCTGAATCCGTTTCATCTAAAATAGATAATTGGCTTTCTAATAAATCCATTTGCAATATCTCATTTCTTTTTTTTTCTCCACCTGAAAAGCCTTCATTTACATTACGAGTTAAAAATATTGAATTCATATCAATTGATTGCATTTTTTTATTAATCAAATCAAAAAAAGATAGAGGATCTAATTCTTTTTCATTATAAGCTTTTCTCTTAGAATTATATGCTAAACGTAGAAAATCAGTATTGCTAACGCCAGGTATTTCTACGGGATATTGAAAAGCTAAAAAAATACCTTTATGTGATCTTTCTTCAGGTTCTTCAAAAGTTATATCTTCTCCTTTAAATAAAATTTTACCTTTAGTAATATTATAAATAGGATGTCCAGCAATTACTTTAGCTAAAGTACTTTTACCTGAGCCATTTTTGCCCATAATAGCATGTACCTCACCAGAATTAATAGATAGATTTAGTCCTTTAATGATCTGTGTAGCATTTACATTTACATATAAATTATTTATTTCTAAGATTTTTGTATTATTCATATAATTTTTATCCCACAGTTCCTTCTAATTTTAAATTTAATAAACGATCTGCCTCCATTGCAAATTCCATCGGTAATTCATTTAAGACTTCTTTGCAAAAGCCGCTAATCATTAAACAAATAGCATCTTCAATCTGAATACCTCTTTGTAAACAATAAAAAATTTGTTCTTCACCTATTCTTGAGGTTGAAGCTTCATGTTCAATTTTAGCAGACGGATTTTTAACTTGTATATACGGAAATGTGTTAGCTTTAGATTTATTTCCAATTAATAAAGAATCACATTGTGAATAATTACGTGAATAATTTGCTTTTGGTCCAACTTTAACTAAACCACGATAAGTATTGATTGATTTTCCAGCAGAAATTCCTTTAGAAATAATTCTACTTCTTGTATTTTGACCTAAATGAATCATCTTGCTTCCTGTATCAGCTTGTTGATAATTATTAGTTAAAGCTATAGAAGAGAATTCTCCAATTGATTGATCTCCTACTAATATACAGCTAGGATACTTCCACGTGATTGCTGAACCTGTTTCTACTTGAGTCCATAATATTTTAGAATTATTACCAATACAAAGACCTCTCTTAGTAACGAAATTATAAATACCTCCTTCACCTATAGAATTACCAGAGTACCAGTTTTGTACTGTAGAATATTTTATTGTTGCATTGTCAAGTGCAACTAATTCGACAACAGCAGCATGTAATTGATTATTACTAAATTGTGGAGCTGTACATCCCTCTAGGTAACTCACATAACTATTTTTATCTGCTATAATTAATGTTCTTTCAAATTGTCCAGACTCTTTATTATTAATTCTAAAATAAGTAGATAATTCTAAAGGGCAATGAGTATTTGGTGGAATATAGCAGAAAGAACCATCACTAAAAGTTGCTGAATTTAGAGCAGCAAAATAATTATCTCCTATTGGTACGACTGAACCTAAATATTTTTGTATTAAATTAGGGTATTTTTGAATAGCTTCAGTCATAGAACAAAATATAACTCCTACTTCAGCTAGTTCTTTTTTAAATGTAGTTGCAATTGAAACACTATCAAATACAGCATCAACAGCAACATTACTTAATTTTTTTTGTTCATTTAACGATATACCCAATTTATTAAATGTTTTTAATATTTCAGGATCTACTTCATTTAAATTACTCAGTTGCTTCTTGTATTTAGGTTTAGAATAATAAATAATATTATTATAATCAATTTTTTTATATTGTAAGATACTCCAATTTGGCTCTCTCATTTTTTGCCATTTTTTATATGCTTTTATACGAAAGTCTTTTAAATAATCAGGTTCTTTCTTATCTTCAGAAATACGATTTAATATCTCAAAATTTAAACCCTTTGGAAAATCTTCAGATTCAATTTCTGTATAAAAACCATATTTATATGGTTCATTAATTAGACTATTTAAATTATTAGATTTAGTATCTTCTGTATTTATCATATTAAATAATTAAGTATTAAGTATAAGATATATTATTTTATAATATAAAAAAATCATAGACTAAAAGTCAAAAGTAAAATACTTATCGATAATTATATATATCAATAAGATAAATTCTTTTATTGTTTTTTTTAATTTCTCGACTATATAATATAGATGATATTCTTTTTATTTCATTTTGTGTTTCTATTAAAAAATTTATAATTATTTTATTATATAAATAATATGTATACAATCTAGAATTTAAAGATCTTAATTTGATAGAAATAATTAAAATATTAATGTGTTCAATAATTTTTTGTAAAAATTGAGAACCAAAAGACAAAATTAAAATAATCTCATTAATAATTTTCTTCTTATATTGAAGATTATTTAATAATATATTTATAATTATCTCTTCATATCTTGTAGTTAAATATAAAATTTTTAAGATTATAAAATAATATATTGAAATAACACTTATTTTTATAAAAAATATATAAGTGTTTATATTATTTTGACTTTTATTTGTTTTTAAATTAATCAGTTTTTTTCCTTGAAAGTTAATTACAGGTTCAGATAAATAAAGTTTATTAATAATAGATATATTTGTTGTATTATTGTTATAATTATCTGTAAAACAAATAAATAGTAAAAATATGAAAAAATAATAAAAAAATTTCTTTATAAATTTTTTGGTGTTTTACTTAAGTTTAAGCAAAATAAAATAAATAAAATATTTGCAATAATAAATGAATAATTAAAATAAGGAATCAAGCAAAGATAAATATATACATATATAACTTTAATTATTGATGGAATATTATGTAAACATGTTATTGGAGTATTCAGATACCCATTTAATAATGAATGTTCTATAAAATACATAGTAATAATTATTATGAATATAGAGATTATATCTATAATTATATCTTTAAATGGGTAGATGGCGAAATTGGTATACGCATCATATTCAAAATATGATAACTTTTAGTTATGAGGGTTCAAATCCCTCTCTACCTATATTTTTTTTAATAAAGATATAAATAAAAAATGAGTTTATTAGTTTTAGGTGGAACAGGTACTTTAGGACGTCAAATAGTACGTAGAGCTTTAGATGAAGGTTTTCAAGTAAAATGTTTTGTAAGAAACTTTCGTAGAGCTTCTTTTTTAAAAGAATGGGGTGCTGAATTAGTTTATGGTGACTTAAATATTCCAGAAACAATACCATCAACTTTACTAGGAGTAACAGTAATTATAGATGCATCAACAGCTAGACCAAGTGATCTATATAACGCTAATAAAATAGATCTTTATGGTAAATCTATACTTATAGAATCCGCTAAAAAAGCAAAAATTAGAAGATTTATATTTTTCTCAATTTTAAATGCACATAAGTATAAAGATGTCCCTTTAATGGATTTGAAATTAAAGATTGAGTATTTATTAAATAATTCAAATATTGACTATACTATTTTTTCTTTATCAGGATTCTTTCAAGGTCTAATTAGTCAATATGCACTCCCAATACTTGATCAACAACCAATTTGGATTACTACAGAGAAGACTTCTGTAGGATATATAAATACTCAGGATGTTGCTAGTTTTACTATTAAAAGTTTATCTATTTCAAAAGCCCGTAATAAAACTTTACCTTTAGTAGGTAAAAAATCATGGAATTCTTTAGAAATAGTAGAGTTATGTGAAAAATTATCTGGAAAAAAATCAAAAATTTCTAAAATACCGATTTCTTTATTAAAATTATTAAGAGAATTTACTAATTTTTTTCAATGGAGTTGGAATATTTCAGAAAGATTAGCTTTTGCTGAGGTTCTTACTCGAGGAGATAGTTTTAGTATATCAATGGATGAAGTTTATGAAATATTACAAATTGAAGAAATAGAAACTTTAGAATTTTATTTTCAACAATATTTTGTAAATATTATGAGAAAATTAAAAGATTTAAATTATCAACTTATTGAAAATAAAGATAATATAAATAGAACGAAATTTTAATATATTGGATAAAATAAATAATATATGAATAAATGTATCTTTACAGCTCAAATAGTAACTTCACCTAAAATTTTTTATTTAGATAAAATAGCTTTATTACAAATGATTTTAGTCATACCTAATAATAAAAAAGGATTATCTTCGTATACTTTAAGCTCTATTGTAAAAGGAGAATTAGCTAAGGATTTATTTAATACTTATCAAAAAAATGATTTTATTATAGTAGAAGGCTTTATCTCTATTAAGAAATATCAAGTAAAATATAATCATCTTAAAAAATTTAATGATCGTATAAAATTTCTTAGAATCAAAATTAATCAAATTCATCCAACTTCTTTAAAAATAAAGTAATTTATTTTTTTAAGTAAAATGTAAAGTTTCTCTATTTTCATATACAATAATACAATATGATTCAGTTATTGATTATAACATTTTATAAAAGGATTTATTATGTTTACCTTAAAAATATTTGTATATACAACTGTTATTTTTTTTATTTCTCTATTCTTCTTTGGATTTTTATCCAATGATCCATCAAGAAACCCAAATAGAAAAGATTTAGAATAAGCAAAAAGTATTAATTATTAATAACTTTTATTTCAGAACTAAAGGAAATATATAAATATTTCTTTAATTTTTTGATAGTTGTAATAGATATTCGGAAATTTTTGTTTATAAAATAAATATACTCAATATATTCAATATGTTTTTTTATGGATTCTATCTGTAAACAGTTAATTGAATATATTTTATATTTATAATTTTCTATATATTTATTTGTATTTTTTCTAATTAATCCTTCATTAAATGGAAAAGATTTAGAAATAAAATTATAGATATAATTATTTCCTGATGTATTTAAATCTTTATAATAATATATTTCGTTTCTTTCTAAATTGCTTTTTCGAAGATTATTTTGTTTAGATATATTTACTTTTGAATAGTTATTATAAAAATTTTTAGTTTTTAAACAATAAATAGTTCTTTGAGAAAGCCATATACCCTCTATTTTTTCTAAAAAACTTTGTAATTTTTGCTTCATTTACTTATTTCAGATAAATAATTTGTTAATTATAATGTAAATCAGTACGGAAGATTAATATATTTTTACCTATATTATTAATTCTATACTCTAACCTAAAACTAGGAAGTTTATTAATTGGCATATTACATTTTATTCCAATACCAGTATAAATATCTTGATTATATGAATATAATTTATATAAACTTGTATTTATTACTTTATTTGATAAATATTGAAAATAACATATAAATGTATATATAGATAAATATTTTGATTTAGATATATGATATTCGATGGTTAATAAATAAAATGAAGAAAGTTTCTTCTTATTTAGAGAATCTTCTTTAAACAGTTTTGAATTAATTTCTTTATTAAACAATAAGTTTATTTCTAATAGTAATAAGATTTTATTATCAAAGTATTTATTACTAGTTAATAGAAAAAAATGCTTATATTGATAATTAATATATTGACCTATAAATTTATAAGTATTTATATTATTCATATCTATTAAAAATAATATTTCTAAATAAAATTTCAGTTTTTTTGGTAATCTGAAGGTTCAATAAAGAAAGTATTTTTTTTTGTACATATATCTGTAGCTTTATTAAGCTTGAAGATATTATATGAGTAATTCTTTTTAATTGATATAATTTATTTAAATTATAAAGAAAAAAGTTATTTTTATAGATAAACTTATAATTTTTTATATTAAGATAAATCTTTTTCCAAATACTATGTCTAAAAATTATTTTTTCTAGAATATCTATATTATAAAATATTTTATGTTTTAATTCAATTTCTATACTAGATGATTTTTTTATTATATTAGATAAAAAATTTGTTTATAATTAAAATTTATTATATTCAATTTAATTATTGAATAAAAAAAATCAAAATTAGAAAAATCATTATAAAAATTTAAAAGAATTATTGCCAAAAATTTATTTTTCATTCTAATATCAGGATGAAAAATTTTAAAGTTAATTAATAAAAAAGACTGTTTTAATTTTAAATTTAAAATGAAGCTATATAATTTTTTTTTATAGTTAAAAAAGAAAAATTTAATGCCAAATGAATAATTTGAAATAACATTAAATAAATAAATTTTTAGATTTTGAAATAAAATCAAAAAATTATTATTTTTTATTAAAGTCAATAAAACTTCTTGCTTATAAAAAGAAATAAAATTATTATGCTGCAAACAGTATTTTATAATAATTACGATATTATTATTATAAATATTTATTTTATAAGAGATATTATTTACAATATTTTTTTCTTTTAATTTTAAAATACCTGACTTTAATTTTTTAATATTAAGAATTTTTCCTGGTGATACACCAAGTTCATTTTTTATTAAAGATTCTATATGATCTAAAGTATATTTATTTAAATTATTTTTTGTTGTACAAATTAATTTAGTTTTATTTATTTTTCCTTCAAAAATTTTTATAGATATTTCATTTAATAATTTATTTTGAATTGTTTTTATTTCAACATAATCAAAGCCTTGATATCTATACCAAGAATATATTTTTTTTAAACTAAAACTTAAGTAATAATAGTTTTTAGGAATACCGATATTTTTTTTTAATAAATTAATCAATATATATTTAGGTATCTGTAAGTGTTGATATTTTTCTATTTTTATTTTTTTTATAACAGGGTTTAGAATAATATTAACAAGGATTGTTTTGGAATTTAAATTAAATAACTTAAATACTTTTATAGAATCTATAAAACCTGATTCTTTAAAAAAAAGAATTAATTTTTTTATTTTTTTTAAATTTAAATTTTTAAATTCAAATTGACTAAAGAAAATTTTTTTTAGTAAAATATTATTACAATTATAAATTCTTATTTTTTTTATTTTTATAATTTTATGAGAATATTTTTTTGTTTTTAAATTAAATTTTGATTTTACAAAAATTGTATTACAGATTTTTTTTACAAAATTTAAATCTAAAATTAGTATAATAAATAGCATATAAAATAAAATAAATTGTATAGTTTTAATAAAAATAATGAATTCATATTTTTTATCTTTGAAATATAGTTTATTTATAGTATATAAGTTTATATTATTTTTTATATAAAACAACAATAATGAAATACTGGAATCTAAAAAAAATTAATCAATCTGCATTAGATAAAAAAAGCATTATTCCAAAATCCATTAGTAAATTATTTGAAAAATATAAAAAAGAACTAGACCCAAATGCTGAAGTCGAAGCTTTAGAAGAATTTAAAGTTGCTAGATATCAAACAGTATCATCTGTAAAATATTTGCTTAAACTATTTATAATACCACTTATCGTTAATCAATTTTCTAAAAATTTTGTTTTTGGTCCATTTATTAATTATTTATGGTATAAAGACGAAAATAGTATTTTTTTAAACCAATCTCAACAAGAACGTGCTTTTAGTGAATTAGAACGTTTTGAAGAAAAATTATATTTTGATATCTTAATTGGTAAAATTGATCATCCTTCATCTACTTTTATTAACTATAAAATAACAGAAAAAGCATTAATTTTAGCTTCTGAATATTCACATGAAAGCTCAAATGCAATAAAAAACATTTTAGCAGATTTTTTATCATGTACTATTTTTATTACTTTACTTATAATAAGTAAAAGACAATTATCTATTTTAAAATCATTTATTAATGAATTAATCTATAGCTTAAGTGATACAGCAAAAGCATTCTTAATTATTCTTTTTACAGATATGTTTGTAGGTTTTCATTCTCCTCATGGCTGGGAAGTAATTATAGAAGTTATTTTAAGACATTTTGGTTTACCTGAAAATAGGGATTTTATTTTTGTATTCATTTCAACTTTTCCAGTTATTTTAGATACAATATTTAAATATTGGATATTTAGATATTTAAATAAAATATCTCCATCAGCTGTAGCTACATATCATAATATGAATGAATGAAAAAACTTGATTTTTATTCAAATTAAGTTTAATATTATTGCTTAAGCATCTGTGGCCGAGAGGCCGAAGGCAGCGGACTCATGTGTGACCCGTTTTTTAGATGTTAAATGTTCTACTTTAAAAAGTATTCATTGAGCTAACTAGATACTATATATAATATATTTTTTATATTATATATATTAAACTATACTTTTTCTGCTAGTTAAAATCTAGCTATTCTAAATCATGAATATACTCTTTTAGTTAATTTTAGTATATATAAACCTTAATTATACAAAAATAAAGCAAACTAATTGGAAAATTGATATGACCAGGAAAACAAACCCTTGAATAAAGTACTAATTATTATATATTTAATATTAATATTTAAATTATTATTACCCTTAAGCTCAATTATTATGAGTTAATTTGAGTATGATTTTTATTCGTGGTATTTAGTATATAGAGAGGAGTCTAAGTCAATTAAGATATAAGAAGTATGGAACGGAGTAACTAACTATTATAGTCTTTTAATTATAAAATATTAAAAGTTAGTTAAGGTAACTATAATATCTTAGTTAGTAAGAAGTAATAAAAAGTATTAAACTTATACTGACGTATTACACCTATTAAAATATAAATATTTTTATCATTTACTTATAAAAAATGATAATCTATAAGTTAGATAATTATACTGATTGGAATTCATTACCTTGGAAACAAATAAAAGAACGTATTATTTTTATACAAAAAAAAATATATAATGCTTCAAAAGAATGTAATAAGCAAAAAATTTATTTTTATCAAAATCTTTTAATAAATTCTACTGAAGCTAAAATAAAATCCATTGAACTCACTTATAATTTAATCTATAATTATTATTTACGAACAAGTAAAGAAACTTATTCTTTTAATGATAAAGATAAATTCTCAATTTTATATTATTTATTTTCTTCACTTAAAAAACCAGAAGTAATTAAAGCAATAATAGAAAAAACAAAAGAAAGTCTTATATCTTTATGTATACAACCTGAATGGGAAGCACGATTTGAACCAATACTACAGTCAAATATTCAAGGTGTATACACATATAATATAGAAGAAAAATTGATAGATTTTTTTGATAAAAAATATGTAAATAGAATTAATAGTTTTTATTTAAATTATAAAATAATAAATAATTATATAAATATTAATTATTTAATTAAAAAATTACATTCTTTTAATTATGTTAATAAACAAATAAAAATTTTATTAAATAATCAACTAATTATAAAATCAAATGAAATAAAAAAATTTTTATGCTGTAATATTTCTTTAATTTTAGAGAAAATTATTTTTAATGGTATAGAATGGTTTTATTTAGATACTATATTTTTTAATACAAAAAAATATAATAATTTAAAATTATATTATAATAATAATATATGGATTTGTATTAATAATTTTAAAATATCTAATATTTTTTTAGATAATTTATTAACTATTGTTTATTCGATTACATTTAATATAAGAAAAAAAAATATATTTAAATTTAATTTAAATGCAAATCAATTATTTATACAAAATGATATAAATTATAAATATAAAAATAGTAGTATCTCAATAGAAAAATCTAAGAACTTATTTCATAATATAAAAAAATACTATATAGTATAAATAAGTTAAATAAATTAAGAATAAAAATAAATATAAAAATATTTACATTTTTATTGAAAACTAAAAATATCCTAATACGATTTTATAAAAAGAATATTTTCTTTTTATCTAAAAGCTTTATCTATCAATTATATTTAGATATAAATACAATTCTTTATTTTTGGGTAAAGAAAAAAAAGAATAAAAATATTAATAATTTAAATATAAAAGAAATTTTATTGAAATCTTTTATATATGAAAGAAAAAAATCTTTACATCATATTTATATAATGAAAATTAATAGGTAGTAGCCGTATGAAGTGAAAATTTCAAGTACGGTTTTGTAGAAGAGGTTTCAAAGAAATCGACTTTAATAATCCGCCATCCTATAAAGGACGTCGCTGGTTCGAATCCAGCCAGATGCATTAAAAATTTTATATAAGCGGGTAGCGGGAATCGAACCCGCATCATTAGCTTGGAAGGCTAAGGTTTTACCACTAAACTATACCCGCTTGTAAGATGAGTGTAACATAGATAAACTAAATTTAAGTAAGTTTATCTAAAAATTGAATAAAATATAAAAAGAATTAATCTATTCCTTCAATAATAACTCCTAAAAATTGTGCTAGCGATGTTGCTTCTTTCTCAATTTCAGATAAAAGTAAAGGTTGACCGATACGAGTCAATGGTATTTCTCGTTGATCTTTTGTTTTTAAAAAAATTTCTCTTTTTGGATTTAGTCCTTCTGTAATATTTACTTTAATTGATTTAATGTCATTAATATTATATCTAATTTTTATTATTCTATTTCTACCAGGAAAACCTAACCTTAGAATGGTAATTAAACCTTCATCATTATTAAATTCATTATAACCTCCTCCTATATCCCAAAAAATAGTTAACCAAAGAAAAAGACTAATAAAGATAGCAACTGTACCATAAAAAATCATTGTGATTCCTTGAGGAAGGAATAATATTTCTGAAGATTCAATAAAAGGTAATAGTTGAGTATGTAAATAACTAGATAAACCAACTAAAAAAAAGCCCAAACCACCTAATAAAATTAATGTGGCCCACCAATAATTACTAATTCTACGGGATCCTAATATTTTATCTTTGCGAATATTTGACATTTAATTTAAATTCATCCATAGATTAAAAAGATATAATTAACAGGACATAACATAAATAGATCCAGAAGATTATTCTTATCTGGATTTTATTAAATATTATTTAGGTATTAAATTATATTAATTTAATTGCTTGTAATCCAAAATATAAACCTAGTGAAACAACAGTAAATAATATTATAAATAGTAAGTAACTGAATATTATAGACATAATTTAAATCTATTCCTATATAAAAAATTTCAATAAAATAATTAATTTATCGATGATTATTTTGACTATTAATATAATAACATATATAAATTTAAGAGATATTGAATAAATATAGTCAAAATTTTTATATCTTGGTATGATAAAATAAGTAAAATTTTACTAATATTAGTTTTTTATAAAATTCTTCTGGAAAACAGATTTATGCCCGACTTCATTCAACCATATAATAATGATCCTTTTGTAGGCAATTTATCAACACCAATCAGTACTTCAAGCTTCACAAAAGGCCTATTAAGTAATTTACCAGCTTATAGAAGAGGATTATCGCCACTATTAAGAGGATTAGAGATAGGCATGGCTCATGGGTATTTTTTAGTTGGTCCTTTTGATAAACTAGGTCCTTTAAGAAATACAGATGTTGCACTATTATCAGGTTTTTTATCTGCAGTAGGTTTAATTATTATTTTAACAACATGTTTGTCTATGTACGGAAATGTATCCTTTGATAAAGATGATTCTAAAGATTTATTGCAAACAAGAGAAGGCTGGGGACAATTCACAGCTGGATTTCTAGTAGGTGCAGTTGGTGGAGCTGGTTTTGCATATTTATTATTAGCAAATATACCTACATTACAAAGTATAGGCTTAAATTTATTTTAAATAAAATTATATCTTGTACTGTATTAAATCTAATATTAAAAATACATATTTTATTATTATAAGCTAGTAAGGGGACTTGAACCCATAACCTGCTGATTACAAATCAGCTGCTCTACCAATTGAGCTACACTAGCATTTAAATGAATGGTGTTAATAACATAATACCATTCATTTATTTTAATTTATTATTTCTCTTCTTGATTATGTTTTTCTATTTCATCTGAGATTATTGAATTACAATCAATATAGTAATTAATTGTTTGATCTAGACATGTAGATGACCAACCAATAGGAGTTTCTGCTGATAATTCATTTATTGTATTAAGATTATCTATACCTAAAATATAATCTAAAGATTCCATTATTGTTTCTCCCAAAACTCTCTACATAATTATATAATTATAATTATAACATATTCTCTTTAAATTGTCACTATTTAATTATAAAAATCTGTATTTTATATTCTATACTTATATAGAGATTTTAATGCTTTAGTAGAGATTTTTATTCTTATCCAACTTTTTCTAGTATGAGACCAAACTCTTTTTATTTGTAAATTTACATTTTGAATTTTTTTTGTTTTTACATGAGAGTGTGAAACAGAATAACCATTATTAGCTTTCTTATTTGTTAATTGACAGATCTTCGACATTTTAATTATTTTGTTTTATTCTTTAAGTGTTTTTCTAATATACTAGCTAAAGTTGATTTAGGTATAGCTCCAACAATTGTATCAATTTTTTCACCACGACTAAAAATCATTAATGTTGGAATACTTCTTATTCCATATTCTGTTCCTGTACTAGGATTTTCATCAGTATTAATTTTAACAACTTTTAAATTATCTTGATATTCATCAGCTATTTCATCAACTACAGGTGCTATCATTCGACAAGGACCACACCAAGATGCCCAAAAATCAACTAAAACAATATAACTTGATTGTATAACTTCTCTATGAAAAGAAGAATCTGTAACTTCTAGTACAGTCAATATTCATCCTCCAAAATTTCTCTCTTGCTGGAGCAATTCTATCATATAAATTATTTATTCGCTACCTTAATTTATATTTTTAATACTTTAAAACATTAAAGAATATTATCACCATAATAAATAAATCTACTGTTTATTAATATATATATAATGTTAGATTTATGTATAAGGTTAAAAAAGTATAATATTCTATATATTATGCTGTTGATTAAAAAATAAAATAAAAAATTTATTTTATTTTTAATCAGCAAACCCAAAACCTAATGATACTGCCTTAAATTCAAGGAGGAATACATGTCTCAATCTGTAGAAGAACGGACAAGAATTAAAAATGATCGTTATGAGTCTGGCGTAATTCCATATGCAAAAATGGGATATTGGGATCCTGACTATACTATTAAAGATACTGATATATTAGCTGTATTCCGTGTAACTCCACAACCAGGTGTTGACCCTATAGAAGCATCAGCTGCTGTTGCAGGTGAATCATCAACAGCAACTTGGACTGTAGTTTGGACAGACTTATTAACTGCTTGCGATTTATATAGAGCTAAAGCATACAAAGTAGATTCTGTTCCTAATACATCTGATCAATATTTTGCTTTTATTGCATATGATATTGATTTATTTGAAGAAGGTTCAATTGCAAACTTAACAGCATCAATTATTGGTAATGTATTTGGGTTTAAAGCGGTAAAAGCTTTAAGATTAGAAGATATGCGTATCCCTGTTGCTTATCTAAAAACTTTCCAAGGACCTGCAACAGGTATTATTGTAGAACGTGAACGTATGGATAAATATGGTCGTCCATTTTTAGGAGCAACAGTTAAGCCTAAATTAGGCCTTTCAGGTAAAAACTATGGAAGAGTAGTTTATGAAGGTCTTAAAGGTGGTCTAGATTTCCTAAAAGATGATGAAAATATTAATTCTCAGCCTTTTATGCGTTGGAAAGAAAGATATCTTTTTTCAATGGAAGGTGTTAACCGCTCAATTGCAGCAGCAGGTGAAACAAAAGGGCATTATTTAAATGTTACTTGTGCTACAATAGAAGAAATGTATGAAAGAGCTGAGTTTGCTAAAGAAATAGGTAGTATCATTATTATGATTGACCTAGTAATTGGTTATACTGCTATTCAAACAATGGCTATTTGGGCACGTAAGAATGATATGATTCTTCACTTACACCGTGCAGGTAACTCTACTTATTCTCGTCAAAAAATACATGGAATGAATTTTCGTGTAATTTGTAAATGGATGCGTATGGCTGGTGTAGATCATATTCATGCTGGTACTGTTGTAGGTAAATTAGAAGGAGATCCTTTAATGATTAGAGGATTCTATAATACTTTACTACATACACATTTAGATATTAATTTACCACAAGGTATTTTCTTTGAACAAGATTGGGCATCTTTACGTAAAGTAACACCTGTTGCTTCAGGTGGTATTCATTGCGGTCAAATGCACCAACTTCTAGATTATCTTGGCGATGATGTTGTACTTCAATTTGGTGGTGGAACAATTGGACACCCAGATGGAATTCAAGCAGGAGCAACAGCTAACCGTGTAGCTCTTGAATCAATGGTATTAGCAAGAAATGAAGGTCGTGACTATGTAAATGAGGGACCACAAATATTACAAGATGCAGCTAAAACTTGTGGCCCTCTACAAACAGCTTTAGATTTATGGAAAGATATTTCTTTCAATTATACTTCTACAGATACAGCTGATTTTGTAGAAACACCAACATCTAGTACTTAAATAGCTTTCATAGATATAGTTATCTTGTATAAAAAAGCTTAAACAAATACTTTAAAATTTGATCAACTAACATCAGGAGTATAGAATAGTGAGAATAACACAAGGAACTTTTTCCTTCTTACCAGATTTAACTGAAAAACAAATCGAGAACCAAGTTAAATATGCAATTTCTAAGAAATGGTCAATTGGTATCGAATACACGGAAGATCCACATCCAAGAAATAGTTACTGGGAATTATGGGGTTTACCTTTATTTGATCTTAAAGATCCATCAACTGTAATATCAGAACTTAAAACTTGCATTAAACAAAAGTCTAATTTCTATATAAAATTGAGTGCCTTTGATAATACTAGAGGTACAGAAAGTTGTGTTTTATCATTTATAGTAAATAGACCATCATATGAACCAGGTTTTGAATTAGTAAGAACTGAAGATGTTGGAAGAAATCAAAGATATAGCTTCCGTAGTTATGCAACAGCTAAACCAGAAGGTTCTCGCTATTAATTAAATGTTTGATAATATTTAAAATATACTATAAAGAGAGATTAATTGAATTAATCTCTCTTTAATAATAACTAATATGATAAAATAAAATGAATAAAAATTTTCCTGATGATACTCTAGTAAATTTACAAGAAGAATATAATAAAACTCAAATTGAAGAAGTCATTGAAGAATTACAAGAAGAATTAATTGGTCTTCAACCTGTTAAAACACGAATAAAAGAAATAGCTGCTCTACTACTAATTGATAGATTAAGAAGTAACTTAGGTTTAGTCTCTGGTAGTCCTGGACTACATATGTCATTTACTGGTAGTCCTGGAACAGGTAAAACAACAGTTGCAATGAAAATGGCAGATATTTTAAATAGATTGGGATATATTAAAAAAGGTCATTTAATGACTGTTACCAGAGATGACTTAGTTGGTCAATATATAGGTCATACAGCTCCAAAAACTAAAGAAATTTTAAAACAAGCAATAGGTGGAGTATTATTTATTGATGAAGCTTATTATTTATATAAACCTGATAATGAAAGAGATTATGGTGCAGAAGCAATAGAGATCTTATTACAAGTAATGGAAAATCAAAGAGATGACTTAGTAGTTATTTTTGCTGGTTATAAAGATAGAATGGATAAATTTTATGAATCTAACCCAGGGCTTTCATCAAGAGTTACTAATCATGTTAACTTTCCTGACTATACGGCAGAAGAACTACTAGAAATTGCCAAACTTATGTTAGAAGAACAACAGTATAAATTTGCTCCTGAAGCTGATAAAGTTTTATTAGAATATGCTGAAAGAAGAATGAAGCAACCTCATTTTGCCAATGCAAGAAGCATTCGTAATGCAATTGATAGAGCAAGAATGCGGCAAGCAAACCGAATTTTTATCAGTGGAGATAAAATTTTAACTAAAAATGATCTTGTTACGATTCAATCTGAAGATATTTTAAAAAGCAGACTCTTTTCACTTTAATTATTTATCTTATTGACAATTAATCTTATTATTAGATAAACTAATTTAGTCATCTTATAATAATAGGCGGTATAGCTAAGTGGTAAGGCAGAGGATTGCAAATCCTTTATCCCCAGTTCAATTCTGGGTGCCGCCTAATAATATATAAAAAAACAAAGGGGGTGTGGTGGAATGGTAGACACAATAGACTTAAAATCTGTTGATCTTGATTGGTCGTGAGGGTTCAAGTCCCTCCACCCCCAACTCAATCAATTATACAATTATTTATAAGATGTGTATCTGTATAAATTGTAGACATGTTCATTCATGCACTACTTATAATTTAATTCAAAAACAGCATAAAAAATATATAAATAGTACAAAACCAAATTTTATACCACTCAATACTTTAATACAAATAAATATACAAAGTTCTTTAGATTTAATAGTATTAGATTGGGATTTAATAGAATGCATATCATATGTTGAACAACCAGGTTCTTGGCTTATTGAAAAGAATTCAAGAAGCGATGCTTGATTTCTTAAAAGTATTTCTTATTAGTTCTGTATTTATATTAGATGCTCTAATGAGAGATATTTTACCTGTTCGAGCTATCTCAATAATTCCATACTGACTTAATAACTGTTCAATTGCAACTATTTTACCTGGATCACCTGTTATTTCTAATATTAAATAATTTTGAGAAATATCTACAACTTTTGCTCTAAAAATATTAGCTATATCTAAAATAAAAGAACGGTTATCTAGCAAAATTTTTATTTTTATTAAAACTAATTCTCTCTCAACACATGGTAAATTAGTTATATCTTGAACTTTTAAAATATTAATTAATTTATATAACTGCTTAGTAAGTTGCTCTATTGTTCTATTGTCTCCATGGACAATCATGGTAATTCTAGAAATACCCACTTTTTCTGCAGGTCCAACTGCAAGACTTTCTATATTGAAACCACGTCTAGCAAATAATCCTGCTATCCTAGATAAAACTCCCGCTTCATCTTCTACAAGAACAGATAGTGTGTGTTGCATAAATATTGATACTTTATATGATTGTAGAATGGTTAATGTTATTCTTATCTATGTAATGTTATAATAATTTGCAGATATTTAACAATATTTTTTCATAAATAAAAAATAAATTATTAATAACTTGTGTTAGATAAAACAAAAAAATTAAAAAAGAAAAATAATGAGCAGCCTATGATTAACGAAAAGATAAAATATCCCAAAGTTCGTTTAATAGATGTTCTTGGCTCTCAATTAGGAATATGTTCCTCTAATGAAGCTTTTAATATAGCTAATAAAAAAGGTCTTGATTTAGTTATGGTTAGTGATAGGTCAGATCCACCTGTATGCCGTATAGTCGATTATGGAAAATATAAATTTATACAAGAAAAAAAAGCTAAAGAGGCACGTAAAAAACAACATAATGCTTCATTAAAAGAAGTGAAAATACGTTATAAAATTGAAGAACATGATTACAAAGTACGCATTAGCCAGGTATCACGCTTTTTAAAAATAGGAGATAAAGTTAAAATTACTGTTATATTTAGAGGGAGAGAAATTCAACATTTAAATTTAGCTATTGAGCTATTGGATAAAATGGCAATAGACTTAAAAGATCTAGCAGAGATACAACAACCTGTTTCTCGAGATGGAAAAAATATCATAATGATTTTATCACCTAAAAAAAGATAAATACTATTTCATTTTTTTTGCTAAACTCCTGTTTATATGTTTAAATATAATAATTAAATAAGCTTATATCGCTCAAGGAATAAATATGTCTCGTTATAGAGGACCACGTTTACGTATATGTCGAAGATTAGGTGATTTACCTGGATTAACAAGAAAAAGCTCTAAAAAATCTGCTCCTGCAGGAGAACATGGACAAAAATCACATAAACCTTCAGAGTATGCTTTAAGGTTAGAAGAAAAGCAAAAACTTAGATTCAATTATGGCATAAATGAAAGACAACTTTTAAAAAATATTAAAACTGCAAAAAAAGTTCAAGGGTCTACAGGATTAATATTACTACAGATTTTAGAAATGAGACTTGATAATACAATATTTCGACTTGGAATGTCACCAACTATTCCAGCTGCAAGACAATTAGTAAACCATGGTCATATCAAAATAAATAATAAAACTGTCTCTATCTGTAGTTATCAATGTAAACCTGGTGATATAATTCAAATAAAAGATAGATCTTCTTCAAGATCACTTGTTACTTGTTATTTAAACTTTCCTGGCCTAGCTAATATACCAAATCATTTAGAATTAGATAAAAAAAAGTTAATTGGTAAGGTTAATGGAATTATTGAAAGAGAATGGGTTGCTTTACAATTAAATGAACTTTTAGTTGTTGAGTATTATTCAAGAAAATAATACTCTTATAATTATCTTTTAATAAATCAATTAATAGAATTCATATCTATAAGTTAATTACCAACTTATAGGTTGTCTACTCGTTAAAGACCAAATCAATCTTTTACTAAAAACTTTTATAAATAAAATTTTACTTGAAAATATTTGAATAATTTTATTCTTAAATGTCTCTGATTTTCTTTTATACATAAATTTATATGATTCTTTTGTAGGAATAAATAAAAGATTTCTTTGTTTTATTTGACTATTACATTCACAAGTTTTAAGAAAATCTTCTAAATTATAAACCATAATTTTAGGATTTAAAGGTAAATTATAATCTTTAGATTCATGACAAAATTTTTTCCAAGCAAGTACTGCTGTTTTATAATTAATAAATATAGCTTCATACTGCTTCATAGCATGTTTTTCATTTAATTGATAATTAAAATTTATTAAATCCATCTTTTTTGTTTTTTTATTGATAGCAAAAATAGGCTGTATAAAATAGATAGGTTGCCCTTGAAAAGAATCTTTATTATACTTTTGAGAACTATGAAAATAAATATTTTTATAATATCTGTACTTATAGATTAATTGACTTAATTCTTGTAAATCTGGAATTAATCGAAATTGAATTTTAGGTAAAGAAGTCCTGACTTGTTTATAATAAAAATCTAATCTACTAGAAAAAACTTTTAAATGATTTTCTTTATTAGAATTAGGATATTTATTTTTAATAAAATTACTATATTCTAATGCATCATATGGATTCATAAAGAATAAGCCCTCATATAAAGGTTGACTATATTTCTTTTTCAACAAAAAATCAGTATACCATTTATAAATTTTATTTATCAAAGATTGATTTAGAATAATTTCTTCTGAAGGCTCAGCTATTATAATTTGATTAAAACCATTAACAACGGTAAATATTGGAAATTGATTCTTTTTTAATTTCTGTATTAAAATTATTTGATTTTTACTAAGAAAATTATTCTTCTTATAAGTAAAAAAGTCTTGAAGAATATTTAGAGGAAATGATAAATTAATACCTTTACGCCAAATATACTTTACATAAGTAGAATTAGATTGAACTTTAGAGACCAGCAGAGAACTATTCAAAGAGCTATCAATTCTTCCTGTCATTAGCGCTTTACTAAAGTTTAATAAAAACTTCTTAGATTGATATTTATAAATTAAACCATCAGATTTTAATCTACTAATATAATTATCTGATAATGGATTAGAAATAGATAAAAAAATAGTTTCTTGCCAATATCTATTTATTAATTTAATAAAAAAATTAGGATAAATAAACTTTTGAACTAATATATCTTTAGAATTTATATTTGAACTATTCAAGTTTTTATTACTTGATAAATATAATACAGAAGAACGATTCACTAAACTCTTATTTATTTGAATATTAGTATTTTTATTATGTTGACTATTTATATGCGAATAATTCTCTAATATGTGAGGAATAAACATTGAAGTTAAATTAAATAAAATCATATATTTTTTTCATAAATAAATAATAGTAATAGAAAAAATATGTTTATGATATCTAACTATATTATATATATATATAATAAATCAAATAAAATCATATATATATAATGATTATTATAAAATTTTTCTATATGGAACTGGTGGGAATCGAACCCACGTCCATTATAAAACAATATATAAAACTAACTCTAATGAATAAATCAATATCGTCAAGAGGAAAAAAAAATACAATAAAATATAACTTTACTTAAAAAAATATTAATTATTTTAAGAGCATCTACTTTTTACAAATCACACTATACTGTAAAGAATATAATGAGATAAACTAAAAAATAATCAAGTTTAAATCAATAACATTTTTTTAGAAAAAGGTATTATTTGATGTTTAGCATTTATATTTAAGCTAGGATTAATGAAGTATAGCTTACCTTCATCCTCTAAATAATATATAAATGAATTATATGTAGAAACCAAACAGTCCCAATATGAATATATGTCTTATTCAATTTTTTTAATAAAAGTATTATGAGCAAGGAAGGATTTGAACCTTCGACCACCAGAATCGGAATCTGGAACTCTATCCGCTGAGTTACATGCTCTAATACATATTAAGTATACTATAATCAATATATTTGTTCAAGATATTTAAATTAATACAATAAACTAATCTTGTATATATATTTGATTAAATGTTAATGCTAATTCGGCTTTATTTAATTCTTGAGCAAGATATAATAAATGGCTAATAGAAAAATTTTTAAAATAATCATGCATAGAAATTAATTTATGTAGATAATTTAAATTAGAAGCTGTAAAACAAATAGGATAAATAGAACACTTAACTCTTTCAAAGCAAAATAGTACAATTTTATTACCATTCACCAATCTAATTAAACAATAAAAATCATCCATATTTATAAAGCGAAAATATATATAATTAATATTATATATTAATAGGTATCACTTTTATCTCATAAAAAAGTAAAAATAGATTATATTAAAGTAATATACAATATTTATATTAATATAGTTTAATTAAAATTTATCGGAGAGAATATTGATGCAAGATGCTATTACTTCTATACTAAATAAGTATGATTTAACAGGACAATATTTAGATAATATTGCTATAAATCAATTAAAAGAATATTTTGCTACAGCAACATATCGTATTAAAGCAACAGAAATAATAAACAGTCAAGCTTCTAAAATTATAAAAGAAGCTTCAAAAAGCTTATATGAAGAACAACCTGAACTTTTAAGACCTGGAGGGAACTCTTATACGACAAGAAAATATGCTGCCTGCTTAAGAGATATTGAATATTATTTAAGATATGCAAGCTATGCTTTAATAGCAGGTAATACAAATATTTTAAATGAAAGAGTTTTAAATGGACTAAAAGATACATATAATTCACTAAGTGTACCTATCGCACCTACAATAAGAAGTATACAACTTTTAGAAGAAGTTATAGAAAAAAAGCTCGAATCTAACAATCTTAAAAAGAAAAACATAATTAGGGAACCTTTTCAATTTATGATAGAAAGTTTGAGTGAACAAAATCTATAACTATTTAATTAATTAGTATCTGCCAATATTTTTTCTTCTTTCAAAGAATTTTAATATGGCAGATTATAGTAAATACAATTAATAAGATAAAGTAATGTTGTTTATAATTTTACCTATAAAACAATTTCTATATACTAGATTAAATGATATCAGTTTACAATTAACAAGTCTCTTTTTAGGTTTTTTTATTTCCACTATTCTATCAACAATGCCTACACAAACAGGAGATTGGGGTATTATTGGTGCATCTATAATAGTTACATTTAATGAACTTATTAGTAAATTAATTTATAAAAATAAAAATACTAGAATAATAATTTTAGAAATTATTAATTCTATAAAAATAGGTATCATATATGGTTTATTTGTAGATGCATTTAAATTAGGTAGCTAAAATACTTATTCATAAAGCTTTAAATTAAGAGTCAAAAATAATATATTTAATAACTCTTAATGTTGATTAATATTACTGTTTATTCTTTCTTAGAAATTTTTAATATAAACATCACTTACCATAGTTAAGAATAAAGCTGGATCACCTGCTTTTGGTTTCTGTTCTTGAGGTCTAAATCTATGTATAGGACCAGCCCATAATAACTGCGGCATATTTTGCTTCATTAAGAATGCATCATTTATTCTAGGTGTTTTTAAATTAAATGGGATTTCTCCTCTACTTCTCTGAGCAATAATACGCCTTCTTTGGTAAGGAACAATATTATCACCAAAATTTTCTATATATTCATCTGAATTCAATAATAAATCAATAAAAACTTCTAATCCCTTAGAACCAATTATAACTGCAAATGCCAATTTTTCTCTTTCATTATAAATATCTCGACCTAGAACTCTCTGTATACACATTTCAACAAAGCGGTAATTATTATTAACATTATAATTTAAATTACGAAATGCTTCAGATAGTAATAATGACTTAATAAAATCTTTTATAGTAATTTGATTGAATCTCAGTTGAGATTCTAAAAATGGATCATTTGTAATACTTAAAGTTTGGTGTTCACTAAATATTTGACGATAAGAAGCCCAAATTATTTCATCCATTTCAGAGGCTGTTGGTAAATCATTTGTTGTATATATTTTAGGTTGTTCCTCACCTGGTAAATATTCAAAACCATCTACTCTTTGATTTTGAGTAGAAAATGTATAATTTAGTAGTGGAATAGACATAGCAAATCTCCAGATTTATCTCTATATCTGTTATAGATAAAGTATTTATATATAATGCACACATAATTTAATAATCAATATATTTATGTATACATAAATATATTACAATATTATAATAGAATTAAGAAAAGAAAAAATATTCTTATTATGAAAATATACATGTAAAAAAATTGAATATATAAAAAAAATATGGATAAAAGAAATAAATTAACTCTTGAACAACAATTTAAGCTTGCCATATATACTCAAAAAATAAAAAAATTAAATGATAAAAATATAAAAAAACATTTAATAGTAACTTTAGAACAAATGATGATTAAAGATAATCTTATAAAATACTTTATTAAAAACTCTATAACTTAAAGTTAATTCTTTATTATTATATTAAATAATATTAATTTATTATATATATGAGTATATAAATACTATATAATATATATTCGATACTAATACATCGGCTTGTACACAAAATTGACAGCTGAAACAGCTAAGTCCTTACTAAAAAAATATTTCAAGGAGAGCTCAATGCTTGACGCATTTTCTAAAGTTGTAATAACTGCAGATAGTAACGCTTCTTATGTTGGTGGAAGTGATTTACAATCTCTAAAAACATTTATTGCAGATGGCAATAAACGTTTAGACTCTGTTAATGCTATTGTTTCTAACGCTAACTGTATAGTTTCTGATGCAGTTACTGGAATGATTTGTGAAAACCCTGGCTTAATTAGTCCAGGTGGTAATTGCTATACTAATCGTCGTATGGCTGCTTGCTTACGTGACGGTGAAATTATTTTACGCTATACTTCTTATGCCCTACTATCAGGTGATGGTTCTGTTCTAGAAGACCGTTGTTTAAATGGTCTAAAAGAAACTTATATTGCTCTTGGAGTACCAAGCCCATCTGCGGTTAGAGCTATTGCTATTATGAAAGCTGCTGCTATTGCTTTTGTTAATAATTGTGCACCTGAACGTAAAATGGATGTAACATCTGGAGATTGTTCTGCTTTAGGAGCAGAAGTTGGAACTTACTTTGATAGAGTTGGTGCTGGTGTTAGTTAAATAATGTAGTATTTAGAGTAAGTACTAAAATCTATTAAGGAGATCAATTATGAAATCAGTTATTACAACTATAATTAGCGCTGCTGATGCTGCAGGTCGCTTTCCTTCTTCATCTGATTTAGAATCAGTACAAGGAAATATCCAACGTGCAGCTTCAAGACTTGAAGCTGCTGAAAAACTGGCATCTAATCATGAGGCTGTTGTTAAAGAAGCAGGCGATGCTTGTTTCGGTAAATATCCATACCTTAAAAATGCAGGCGAAGCTGGCTCTTCTCAAGAAAAAGTTAATAAATGCTATAGAGACATCGATCACTATATGCGTCTAATTAATTATTCTTTAGTAGTGGGTGGAACTGGTCCTCTTGATGAGTGGGGAATTGCTGGTGCACGTGAAGTATATCGCACGTTAAACCTTCCTGCTGCTGCTTATATTGTTTCTTTTGTAGCAACTCGCGATAGATTATGTGTTCCTCGTGATATGTCGGCACAAGCTGGTGTTGAATACAGTGCAGCTTTAGATTATGTAATTAATTCATTAAGCTAATACTATTAAGCTTATTAAAAATACACTTTTAATATATTTATAAATAGACAAAGCCAAAATTAAGAATATTATATTCTTAATTTTGGCTTTTATTTTAGTAAAAAAATTTTTCAAATTGTGGTCCATTAAAAAAATATTAAACTATAATATACTTATAATAAAATATAGGATATATATGAATTGGACTTCAATTGAAAATATACTAGTTAATATATCTTTTGCGCTTTTACTTATTACTTTAATGATATATTGGTTAAATATAACTTTTAAGAACTTAACACTACTTAAACAATTAGGTACTATATTAACTATAGTAATTAATTTATGCTTGAGTAGCACATTATCATTAAGATGGATAAATAATGGTTTTTTCCCCTTAAGTAATTTATATGAATCACTTATTTTTTTAACTTGGTCTTTTACTTTAATTCATTTAATAATTGAAAAGAAAAATAAAAGTAAATTAATTGGTGCTATAAGTATTCCAATAGCATTATTTACTATTGCATTTGCTAGCTTTTCATTGCCAATAGATATGCAAAAGGCTACACCATTAGTACCTGCATTAAGATCTAACTGGCTGATGATGCATGTAAGTATTATGATGATAAGTTATTCAACATTAATCATAGGTTCTCTATTATCTATATTATTTTTGATTGTATCTAAAGGAAAAAATATAAATCTTCAAGGCAATGCTTATAATTATAATTTTCAAAACACAAAAATAAAAACTTATAAGAAAATACCTATAAATACAAAAAAGTCCCGTCTTTTATATACAGCAAAAAGAATGAGCTTATTACAAAGTATTGATAATTTAAGTTATCGTATTATTGGTTTAGGTTTTCCACTATTAACTATTGGAATTATCGCTGGTGCTGTTTGGGCAAATGAAGCTTGGGGGTCATATTGGAGCTGGGACCCAAAAGAAACATGGGCACTCATCACATGGATCATATTTGCTGCATACCTACACTCTAGATTAACCCAATCATGGCAAGGAAAAAAACCGGCTATTATAGCTTCTATTGGATTTATTATTGTCTGGATCTGCTATTTAGGGGTTAATTTTTTAGGAAAAGGTTTACATAGCTATGGTTGGGTAATATAAAATATACTTTACATATCTTATGTTAATTCTTATCTAAATTGTTATAAGCAATAGATCTTTTATAATATAATTTCTATTTTATATCATAAATTTTAAATAAAACAATAATATGAACACAATAATATTGCTAACAAATATACCAAATACATCTATATGGTCTATAAAAACAGCTATAATAATGATTATTTGTAACTTAATCTGTATAAGTCTAGGTAGATATGCTATACAAATAAGAGGATTAGGGCCCAGCATATCAATATTTGGATTAGAAGGATTTGGCTTACCTGAACTATTAGCAACTACAAGCTTAGGACATGTTATAGGAGCAGGAACTATTCTTGGATTGAGTAGTATTGGAATAATCAATTAATATTTATTATTAGAAATAAATTTTATATATTGAATTTATTATCAATAAATTCAATATATAAAAGATTAAAATTGATAATGGATATTAACCCTCATAAAATTTTCCCATTCTACGAAATTTTTGATAACGAATTTCCTTTCTTTCTTCAATAGAAATTTTTAATAAATAATCTAGCTCTAGTTCTAATTGTTGCTTCAACAAACAAGAAGCTTTAATTGGATTAGCTTGAGAACCACCTTCAGGTTCTTTAACAATATTATCAATAATACCTAAAATTTTTAAATCTGATGAAGTTATTTTTAATGCCTCTGCCGCTTCTAAAGATTGCTTACTATCTTTCCATAAAATAGCGGCACAAGCTTCTGGCGTAGCTACTGTATACACTGCATATTCAAGCATCAATATTTTATCACCAATACCAATTCCTAATGCTCCACCAGATCCACCTTCTCCTAAGATTGTACAAATAATTGGAACATCAAAAGAAAACATTTCTCTAAGATTAACTGCTATTGCTTCTCCTTGACCTAATTTTTCTGCTTCTATACCTGCCCAAGCACCTGGAGTATCAATAAAAGTTAAAATTGGAAAATTAAATCTATTTGCATGCTGCATTAAACGTAATGCTTTACGATATCCACCTGGAGATGCCATACCAAAATTTCTAATCATATTATCTTTTGTATCCTTACCTCTTTGATGTCCTACAAACACTATTGTTTGTTGATTTAATTTTCCTATACCACCAACTAAAGCATAATCATCTGTACCTCCTCTATCACCATGTAACTCAATCCATTCATTTAAAATAAATGGTATATAATCTAATGTAGTTGGTCTATCAGCTTGACGTACTAAATGCAATCTTTGTAAAGGAGTTAGAGACTGAAAAATATCATTTTTTAAATGAGATAATTTTTGTTGAAATAAACTTAATTCTTTTTTTATAGTTAGTTTATAACTACTTGACATTTTATTTAATAATTCTATTTGATACTCTAATTCAATAACAGGTTTTAAAAAATCTAAAGATAACGCTTTTCTAATAGTCATAATTATTAAAATAATAAAAAATAAATTTAACTTAATATAAAATGTTAATTATCATAAATGATTTAGTAAGAAATTGCATATAGAATAATACAATAAAGATGTAATGGTTGAAACTTCTTTTGTAATACTTAAAATATCATCTGATATTTCAATACTATTATGTAAAAATAAATAGAATAAATTAAAAAAACGTGGATCATCAAAACGTTGAGAAATCCTTGTAGCTGCTCTTACTAAATCATCATAATTAAGACCCCTTTCACCATGGACACAATTAAGATGACATAAAAATTTAGATTTTAAACATTCTGTAGAAAATAGATCAACATTTTGTATATCTTTAAAAAGTATTATCTCTAAAGGGATAATATCGATAACTGAATTATTTAATAATCCTGTTTGACTTGTTTCTATAATTGATTTTTTAGGAATAAAAATATTAGAAGATTTAATATTAATTAAAATTAAAACTGAATTAAAATTTATTTTTATATTTTTTACATAGCCTATCTCAATTCCTCTCATAAAAACAGTTGTGCCCTGTTTTACTCCATAAGAATTATTTAATTCTATAAATAATGAATAACCCTGTTTTTTTTTAAATTTATTATTAAATAACTAATAATCGTAAAAAATATAAATATTATAAATATAATAACATTTTTTATATTTTTCTGAGAATCTCTAGATTTTATTATATGCATTTAATTGAAATAAAGTATTTATAATTAAATTCTAAGAAGAACTAAGCTCTTATTTGAGATAATTTTATTGAATTGATTATTAAAGGCTCATATTTATTACAATAATTTTGTAAAAAAAATAAAGAGGATACAATTTCATTAAGATAAATATATATCTCACTAACCGTTTTAAAAGAATTTAACGCTGAACATATTCCTATACCTGAAGCACCATAATAAATAGCAAATGGAGCTGATAATGCACTCATACCTGAAGAAGAAATGATCGGTAAAGATACAGATTTTGCTATAGCATAAGTTGATGATAATGAAGCAGATGCTTTATAAATTGAACTAATAATACTCAATTTAGTAACTTGATTTATATAATTTTTTGTACTAATACCTTCTGTTTGTAACATATGAACACCTAAATCTTGTAAAGAAATAGATAAATCTATTTGATTATTCAAAGATAAAATATGAGGTATTGTAACACATAAATCATTTTCTTTAACTAATCTTTGTGTTTCCTTAACAAGATTTTTGATTTGTGATTTTGAAAAAAAAATACCCTTTTTATAAAAAATATCAAAATTTCCTATTTCTAAAATATCTGCTCCCGCAATTTTACACTCATATAATGCTATAGGATCTATAGAAGAAACACATATTGGAAAATTCGTAATTGATCTTATAATAGTCACAATCTCCGGGCTAGCTGCTATATCTATATAAGATGCTCCTGCTAATTCCGCTGCTTTAATTAGGCGTATAATATGATTAAGATCAAAATTATATAAACCTGCTATAACTTTAATAACCTGTTTATATAAAATTTTCTCTCTTAACGTAGTATGAAATAAAGCCATATAGATATAATTATAAAAAATAATATGAAACCAATTAGATATTGATATATACCTAATTGGCAAATAAAAACTTTTAATAAAAAATTATTTAATTGTATCTCTCATTTTTAATATGCTAAGCCCATACTACGAGTTGTTTCTGCTCCTAAATAAACTCTTACACTTAAAAAATCTGTAGGACACGCTGTTTCACAGCGTTTACAGCCTATACAATCTTCTGTTCTAGGAGCAGAAGCTATTTGACCTGCTTTACAACCATCCCATGGAACCATTTCAAGAACATCACAAGGACATGCACGTACACATTGTGTACATCCAATACATGTATCATACACTTTTACATTATGTGCCATAAAGGTTTAACTTTGCCTCACTATATTTTAAAACTAATAAGAATTAACAGATTAAGGATCTACTATATGTATTATAGTGCATTTAAAAAAAATCATATATATTTATATCAAAACTTCATAAATAATTATTATACTAAAGAGAAATTGTCTTATAAGAAGAATACTGAGGATTAGTTAAAGGTGTTTCTTCTTCTGATGGGGGTACAATTTGTATAAATAAAGGTAAAAAAGATAACCAATTCTCTAAAACTATTTTTGCTTTTATACTCTTAGTCTTAATTTCATACAATTCTATTATATTTTTTAATTGTTCTTCTGCCTCTGATGTAATAACTTTTTGTACTTTAACAATTTCTGTATTAACTTTAGCCATTATATCATTATTTTCATCTAGAAAATATGCCAAACCTCCTGTCATTCCTGCACCTATATTACGACCAGAAGGACCTAATACAACAACTAAACCTCCTGTCATATATTCACATGCATGATCACCTACACCCTCAACAACAGCTTGGCCTAATGAATTTCTAACAGCAAATCGCTCTCCTGCTTGTCCATTAGCAAATAAATAACCTCCTGTTGCACCATATAAACAAGTATTGCCAAGTATTACTTGATTAGAAGCATCATAATTTTGATGAGAAATAGGACAAATGATAATTTCTCCTCCATTCATACCTTTCGCTACATAATCATTTGCTTCACCAATTAAATTTAGGTACATACCTTGAGAAATAAAAGCCCCAAAGCTTTGACCAGCTGCTCCTTTAAAATTCAATTGCAAATTACCATTAAAACCATAATTACCGTATTTTTGTACTATAACACCAGAAATTCGTGATCCTACAGAACGGTCTGTATTTAAAATCTGAATTGTTTTAATAGTACCTGATTGATTATTAATTGCATTAAAAATATCTGGATCTTTTAATAGGATATCATCTAATACTTTACCATTACTATGTACAGGTCGAGAAACAGAATATTTCTGTATTTGACTAGATAAACCCAATAAAATATCTAAGTTTAAATTACTTGTCTTAACCAAGCTTACAGGCTTATAACTCAGCAATTTATTTAATCCTATAATCTCATTTAAATTTTTGTACCCTAAACTTGCTAAAATTTCTCTTACCTCTTGAGCAACAAATATAAAAAAATTAACTAAATCTGAAGGGATACCCGGAAAACGACTTCTTAAGTTTTGACGCTGAGTAGCCACACCAACAGGACAATTATTTGTATGACAAATTCTTGCCATAACACAACCTGTAGCTATCATAGCAACTGTTCCAAAACCAAATTCTTCTGCACCCATTAAAGCGGCTAACACTATATCTTTTCCTGTTCTTAAACCTCCATCAACTCTTAATAGAACTCTATCCCTTAAATTATTCTCCGTAAGTGTTTTATGTACCTCTGTTAAACCTAATTCCCAAGGTACACCCGCATGCTTAATTGAACTTAAAGGTGATGCCCCTGTTCCACCATCATGACCTGAAATTTGAATAATATCTACATTAGCTTTAACAACACCAGCAGCAATAGTACCTATACCTACTTCAGCAACTAATTTAACAGAAACTTTTGCTTCTGGATTAATTTGATGTAAATCAAAAATCAATTGAGCTAAATCTTCAATTGAATAAATATCATGATGAGGAGGTGGAGAAATTAATGTTACACCAGGCTTACAATTTCGTAATTCTGCAATATAAGGGCTAACTTTTTTCCCTGGCAGTTGTCCACCTTCACCAGGTTTTGCACCTTGAGCAATTTTAATTTCTAATTGCTTAGCACTCATGAGATATTCAGGAGTAACACCAAAACGTCCAGAAGCTATCTGCTTAATAGCAGAACTTGCTATATCATTATTTCTTAAACCTTTCAAATGTACAAATTTTTCAGATATACCTGAAATATCAACATCCTTAATAACTTGAAACCGAATAGGATCCTCTCCTCCTTCACCAGAATTAGACTTACCACCTATTCGATTCATTGCTACTGCTAAATTTTCATGAGTTTCACGAGATAAAGCTCCTAAAGACATCCCACCTGTACAAAAACGTTTTAAGATTGACTCCACTGATTCAACATCATCAATAGCAATTGATCTATGAGAAATATTAAATGATAAAAGATCTCTTAAATTTGTAGGAGGACGATCATCTAATAATTTTTTATAATTTGAATAAAGTAAACTATCTTTATTACGTACAGCCTTATGTAAAGCTTTAGACATTTGAGGATTATTCACATGATATTCAGCACTCGGTCGATATTGCACATAACCCAAATTCGGTAATTTATTTGGTAAATCTGGTACAAAAGCAGCATTATAAGACTCAGTTATAGTATTAGCCAATTCATTTAATGTCATTCCATTTAGAGTAGAAGTGGTTCCTGAAAAAGCCAAATCAACAACTTCTGTACCCAGACCTAGTATTTCAAATATTTGAGCTCCATGATAACTAGATAACAATGATATACCCATTTTAGAAAGTATTTTTAATAAACCTTTTTCTATTGCTGAACGATAATTATCTTGAGACTGCTGAATAGTTAAATTAGGTAATTTACCTTTAGACATTAATTTTTGAGTTCTTGAATTATACCACCATTTTCTAACAGTTAAAAAAGTTCCATATGGACATACTGCACTTGCTCCATATCCTATTAAGCAAGCAAAATGATGAGTATTCCAGCATTGAGCTGTTTCAATTATTAATGAAACTTTATGCCTTAATTGTTTTTTTATTAAGTAATGATGTACAGCTCCTACAATTAATAAAGGAGGTAAGAAGGCTTTATCATTTTCTAGCTTATTAATATTATCACTCAAAACAATAATTTCAGAACCATTCATTATATTATTAACACTTTCTTGACAAATTTCATTAATTTTCGTACGAAAATTTAAATTGTTAATGTCTTGAAGAAAAAAAGTTTTAATTATAGATATATTAAAATCAGATTGGTATATCTGTATTAATTCTTGTTCATTAAGTACTGGAGAATTTAACTTTAGTAATCTTGCCATATTATCAGATGGCTTTAGAAAATTACTTTTTTTACCAAGATAAGTCGTTAATGACATAACTAAATTTTCTCTTAAGGGATCTATTGCAGGATTAGTAACCTGAGCAAAACGCTGCTTGAAATAATCATAAATTAAATGAGGTTTTGAAGATAAAATTGCCAATGGTGTATCATCACCCATACAAAAAGTTGGTTCTTTAGCAGAACTTGCCATATGCTCAATAACTAATTCAATATCTTCATTTGTATATCCAAAAGCATTATGCAAACGATTAATTTCTATAGTATTTATATTTAAACTATTTAAATAAATCTCAGATTTTAAAACTTTTTGATATTCTTGTATCCATTTTTTATATGGAAATTTAGTAGCTATAGATTGCTTAATAGTCAAATTATCTAAGATTAAATTATTAATCATATCAACACAAAATATTTGTCCAGGACCTAACCGACCTTTTTGTATAACTTTAATAGGCTCTATATCTAATACACCTGCTTCAGAAGATAAACTAATAATTCCATTATTAGCTATTACATACCTCGCTGGTCTTAATCCATTTCTATCTAATGTTGCCCCAACCGTTTTACCATCACTAAATACAACTAAAGCTGGACCATCCCATGGTTCCTGAAGACCACTATAATATTCATAAAAATCTATTATCTCAGGAAACTGATTTAAAAGAGGTTGATTTTTATATGCTTCTGGAATTAAAATCATTAAAGCTTCTTGAGGACTTTTACCCGATTGAACTAATAATTCAAATACAGAATCTAAATTTGCAGAATCACTATTTTCAAAATTAATAATCGGTTGTAAAACATTATAATCATGTTCTAAATAACTTTCTCGAAATAGTGATTCCTTTGATTTCATCCAATTTAAATTACCTAATAATGTATTAATTTCTCCATTATGAGCAATAAATCGCATTGGTTGAGCTAAAGGCCATTTTGGCATAGTGTTCGTACTAAAACGCCTATGATATAAAGCAAAATTACTTTCATATTGTATATTAGATAAATCTTTATAATATTGCCCTAAAACTTGTGAGCGAACCATGCCTTTATAAATAATAATCCTTGATGAAAAAGAACAAAAGTAAAATTGCTTATTTAAATTTAAATTTGTTTGAGCTATTGTTTTTTCTATTTTTTTTCTAACAATATACAATTGCTGCTCTAAAAGATCATCTTCTAAATTAAAAGATTTTACAATACATTGTAAAATTTTAGGTTGATTTATCTTTGCCTGTAATCCTAACTTAGATTCATCGACAGGAACTTCTCTCCATGAAATTATACAAAAATTATTTTCGGATAAAAGCCAATCAAAAATTTTTTTAATTTCCTCAATATTCTCATTAGGTAAAAATACCATTGCAACAGCAAAATTACTTAAATTATTAAAAGAATTATCTTGTAACAATTTCCATGGTATTTGTGTCATTAAACCAGCACCATCACCAGATGATTGATCCGCACTACATGCACCACGGTGTTCCATACAATTTAAAGCATTTAAAGCTCGTACAATAATTTCATGAGATGCCGGTTGATTAATATGAGTAATAAATCCAACACCACATGCATCTCTTTCGCTAATAATAGAAGGATATCCTGAGTAATTACTTAGTTTATAAGTAAAATATTTTGATGCTTGCATAAACTATTTTATTAATTTTATTAGACTAAAGTAAATAAATATTTTTATATAACTAATATGTAATATTATTTCAATAATAAATTATAATATTATTGCTATAGTATTACACATATAAAAAAAATATGCATAGATAATTAATATATTAAAAATATATTGAAATAGTTAATAAAATCATATAATTTTTTTATAAAAAATTTGATAATAAAGATATTTATGGCTCAATATAAAACAATTGATTCTAATCAAATTACATATAAAACAGAAGAGCTTTTAGAAGTTGCAAATAACAGATATAAGATTACTGTACAAGTAGCAAATAGAGCAAAAAGAAGAAAATATGAAGATATTGATATAATAGATGATCCTTTAATTAAGCCTATTATAAGATCTATACTTGAAATGGTAGATGAAATAACACAGCCTGAAATATTATCTGATTAAATAAAAATATATACAGATAAATATATTTTTAATATATTTTTAATATTTTTTTTTAATTAATTAGTATAATAACATAATAAGTACTAACCCAATATTATATATTTAAAATTGAAAGTAAAATTTTAATATTTGTTAGTGAATTTTTTAACTTTCTATAGTAAAGGAGATCTAAATATGTTGGATGCATTTGCTAAAATTATAGCTCAAGCTGATGCTAGAGGAGAATTTTTAAGTAATACACAATTAGACGCTTTAGCTGCAATGATAATAGATGGAAATAAAAGACTTGATATAGTAAATAGAATTAACTCTAATGCTTCAGCAATTGTAACCAATTCTGCACGTGCTTTATTTGCAGAGCAACCACAGCTCGTACAAGCTGGTGGGAATGCCTATACAAGTAGAAGAATGGCTGCATGCTTAAGAGATATGGAAATTGTATTAAGATATGTAAGTTATGCAATGATAGCAGGTGATTCTAGTGTACTAGATGATAGATGCTTAAATGGACTAAGAGAAACATACCAAGCTTTGGGTACACCAGGTTCTTCTGTCGCTGTAGCTATTCAAAAAATGAAAGAGGCTTCTATTGGACTAGCAAATGATTCAACTGGAATTTCTTCAGGAAATTGTAGTTCATTAATAGCTGAACTAGGCATCTATTTTGACAGAGCTTCTGTTGCTGTTGTATAAAAATAAGATTTAACACATAATAAATAATTACTTTATAGAAAAAGGATATATATATTTTCTCATGAAAACACCTATAACAGAAGCTATTGCATCAGCAGACAGTCAAGGAAGATTCTTAAGTAATGGAGAATTACAATCAATTAATGGACGCTATCAAAGAGCTGCTGCTAGCTTAGAAGCAGCAAGATCATTAACAAATGATGCACAAAGATTAATTACAGGAGGAGCTCAAGCTGTATATACTAAATTTCCATTTGTAACACAAATGCCTGGACCAACTTATGCATCAAGTGCTATCGGAAAAGCTAAATGTGCACGTGATATTGGCTACTATTTAAGAATGACAACATATTGCTTAGTTGTTGGTGCTACTGGACCTATGGATGAATACTTAGTAGCTGGTTTAGAAGAAATCAATCGTAGTTTTGAATTATCACCTAGTTGGTATATAGAAGCATTACAATATATTAAAGGAAGTCATGGACTATCTGGACAAGCAGCTAATGAAGCAAATACATATTTAGATTATGCAATTAATGCTTTAAGCTAAATTAAGAATATTTTTATCACTATATAAAAGACTAGAAATAATAAAAATTATTTATTTGATAGAAAATTATTTCTGGTTTTTTTATTAAAAAATTTTATATAATTAGATATTTAATAGAAAAATACTATTATTATTTATAATAAAAAATTCTTTCTTCTAACAAAAATAAACATTCTTTAAACTTTTGACTTAATTTTATGCAAAATACATCTATTTGCCCAGTTATTTTAACAATACTTGATGGCTGGGGATATTCAGAAAATACTAAAGGTAATGCTATTAAGTTAGCTGAAACACCTACAATGGATAAATTATGGAAAAATTACTTAAATACTTTATTAAATGCATCTGGGATAAATGTAGGGCTACCATTGAATCAAGTAGGAAATTCAGAAGTAGGGCATACAACTATTGCTGCTGGTCGAATAATTAATCAAGATTTAGTACGTATTAGTAAATCAATCAAAGATAAAACATTCTTTAATAATGAAAATTTACACAATATTTGCAAAACAATAGAATTACAGAAAACAAAATTGCATATCATAGGTCTATGTTCAGATGGAGGTGTACATTCACATACTGATCATTTATTAGCTCTAATAGATCTTACTAAAAAATATAATCAGATAATATGTTTACACTTAATTACTGATGGTAGAGACACTGAAGCAAGTAAAGCAAAAGTATTTATAAAAAAAATTATTGATCATATAAAAAATATTAATAATATAAGCATTTGTACTATTAGTGGAAGATACTATAGTATGGATAGGGATTCTCGTTGGTCAAGAATAGAACAAACTTATCAGGTACTGATTGAAGATAAAATCCATCAAAATATTAACCCTCTCTTATTAATTGATCAATACTATAAAAAAAATATTTCTGATGAATTTATTCCTCCTACAAGAATAGAAAAAGGTAATATTTCAGACAATGATGGTATCATATTCTTTAATTTTCGCCCTGACAGAAGTAGACAGCTATTACAGTCTTTAGCAACAAAAGAATTTAAAGGTTTTTCTACTAAAAAAATAAAGAATTTGAATTTTGTCACATTTACTCAATACGATTCTAATTTATCTATACCGATAGTTTTTCCAAAGCAAAAAAATGAAAATTTTTTAGGAGAAATAATATCAAAGTCTGGATTGAAACAATTAAGATTAGCTGAAACAGAAAAGTATGCACATGTTACATATTTTTTTAATGGAGGCCATGAAGAACCTTTTGCTGGAGAAGATCGTGAACTAGTACCAAGTCCACAAGTCGATACTTATGATTTAGAACCACATATGTCTGCAGAGAAATTAACTCAAAATATCATAAATGCTATTAATAAAAATATATACAAACTTATTGTAGTTAATTATGCGAACCCCGATATGGTTGGACATACAGGTAATATGAAGGCTACAATAGAAGCTATTAATATCGTAGATAAATGTATTCAAAAAGTATTTAATGCCATTCAAATCGCTAAAGGTACATTAATTATAACTGCTGATCACGGTAATGCTGAATATATGATAACAGAAAAAAATCAAATATGTAAATCTCATAGTACTAACTTAGTTCCATTCATATTAATTTCAGATGAAATATCCCATAGCAACAATTATAAACTACGCTCAGTTGGCTGTCTTGCAGATATAGCACCTACAGTATTAGACATATTAAATATAGAAATACCAACAATTATGAAGGGTCAATCTTTAATAATAAAATAAAATGATCTTAAATAAATACTATAATTTCAATAGCATATTAACAATAAGTATGAATGAATTAAATAATTCTTCTAGTAAAATAAGAAAGTTAATCTCTAAAAAATGGCTACTTATTTTAATAAGTGATGGATCATTTACACAGAATTTGAATTCTCTTATAGGAAAATCTGCTAAACTAAATATCTATGATAAATCTAAAGTAAATTTGTTAAATCAAAAAAAAATATCCGTATTATTTGGTTAGAAGAGCATCACTCTCAAAAACTAGCATTTGCTAGATCATTATGGCCCATAAATTTCTTGGACTATAAAAACAATATTGAAGTATTAGATACTTATAAACCGATAGGACAATTTTTAATTGAATCACAAGCTGATATTTATAAAGATATACATGAAATTTATTTTGGTTACTCTAAAAACTTAGAAAATCAATTTAATAGCACAGGACCAATGTGGGGAAGAAAATATACACTATATTATCGTCAAAAATATCTTGCAACAATACAAGAATTTTTTTCTCCTGACTTAATAGATTTTTTCTAATAGTATATATAATAACTATGTTTAACTTTTTACTACAAAAAAAATTAAGTAAATTTGAAAAATTAGTTAATAAAACTAAAAAATTTGAACCTATATTAAACAATTACTCATATAAGCAACTCAAAGAGCAAACAACAATTTTACAAAAAAAATACAATAAAGACCAAAATTTAAATGAACTATTACCTGAGACATTTGCAACAATTAAAGAAGCTATCAAAAGAGCAACTGGATTAAAGTTATTTGATGTTCAAATTCTTGGTAGCATTATACTACATTATGGTAAGATAGCAGAAATGAAAACTGGCGAAGGTAAAACTCTCGTAGCAATTGTAACTTCATATTTAAATGCATTCAGCAAAAAAGGTGTACATATTATAACAGTAAATGATTATTTAGCTAAAAGAGATTATGAATTAGCCTATAAAATTTTTAATTATCTAAATATTACAGTTGGATTAGTTAAACCATCTCAGATTTACTCTGAAAGAAAAAAACAATATTTATGTGACATTACATATATTACTAATAGTGAACTGGGTTTTGATTATCTTAGAGACAATATGGCTGTAGATTTAGATATGATAGTACAAAGAAAGTTTAATTTTGCAATTATTGATGAAGTAGATTCTATACTAATAGATGAAGCTAGAACACCTTTAATTATATCAGGTCCATCTGATTCTATAACAGATAAATATATAAAATCAACAGAAATAACACAGAAATTAGAAAAATATATAGATTATGATATAGATGAAAAAATAAAAAGTGTTACTCTAACAGAACAAGGTGTTCTACATTGTGAAAAGCTTCTAAAAATCAATAATTTATATAATATAAATAACTCTTGGATACAATATCTATTAAATGCTTTAAAAGCTAGAGAGCTTTTTTTAAAGGACCAACATTATATTATAAAGAATAACGAAATTATAATTGTAGATGAATTTACTGGTAGAATTATGGAGGGTCGAAGATGGAGTGATGGATTACATCAGGCAATAGAATCAAAAGAAAAAATTAAAATTCAACAAGATAATAAAACTTTAGCTTCTATAACATATCAGAATTTATTTTTACTTTATAGTAAATTATCTGGCATAACAGGGACAGCAAAAACAGAAGAAACAGAGCTAGATAAAATATATAAACTAGAAGTAATCGAAGTACCAACAAATAAACCTTGTAAAAGAAAAGATTTATCAGACTTAGTATACAAAACAGAATATAATAAATGGCAAGCAATTGCTAATGAATGTTTTGATATGTATCAAATAGGTAGACCAACATTAATAGGAACGACAAATGTTCAAAAATCTGAATTATTAGCTAATATTCTTAATGAATTACAAATACCATATAATTTATTAAATGCTAAACCTGAAAATATTGCAAGAGAATCAGAAATTATAACACAAGCTGGAAGAAAATTTGCTATTACTATTTCAACAAATATGGCTGGTCGAGGCACTGATATAATTCTAGGTGGGAATGCTGAAACAATGTCTAAAATTGTATTAATTAATTATATACAAATAAAACTCGGCTTTCGGACAAAAAATCAACTAAATAAGATCGAAGAAAACATAACATTAATTTTAAAAAATTTAAAGATAGAAGAAATAAAAAATATAATAGAAGAAAACAATCTTGAAACAATAATAGAAGAAAGAATTGCTAATAAGAATATTAATGAAATAATTTATAATACTTATAAACAAATTTTAGAAGAATATAAATTAATTTTTAATCAAGAGAAAAAAGAAATTTTAGACCTAGGTGGCTTATATGTAATTGGTACTGAAAGACATGAATCTAGAAGAATAGATAATCAATTAAGAGGAAGATCTGGTAGACAAGGAGATCAAGGATCATCTCAGTTTTTTCTTAGTTTAGAAGATAATTTATTAAGAATTTTTGGTGGAGATAAAATCTCAATACTTATGCAACAATTACATTTAGATGAAAATACACCTATTGAATCAATAATGTTAAGTAAAAGTTTAAATTCTGCACAAAAAAAAGTTGAATCTTATTTTTTTGACGTCAGGAAACAATTATTTGATTATGATGAAGTTATAAATAATCAAAGACAAGCAATTTATACAGAACGTAAACGTATTTTAGAATCGAATTTCACAAGAGATTGTATCATTGAATATGGAGAAAGTACTATTGATGAAATATTATTTCTTTATGATAAAGAAATAAATATTTCAAATAGGTATAATCTTATTGCACAAATATATAAACTACTAAACTTAACTGAAAAATTTAATACTAAACAAATAATACAAATGAAGGACAGACAAATTAAACTTTTTCTTTATGAGCAATTAAGAATTACATATGATTTAAGAGAAAGTTATTTAGAACAATTAAGACCCGGTCTTGTTCGACAACTAGAAAAATACTATTTATTACAACAAATAGATAAAGGATGGCAAGAACATTTAGAAAAAATGTCTCTATTGAGAGAATCTATAGGATGGAGAAGTTATGGACAACAAGATCCTCTTGTTGAATATAAAAATGAAGCATTTAATCTTTTTATTAATATGGTCACTTATATTAGACAAACAGTTATTTATTTAACAATGAGATCACGTTTAATTATTAATATGAAAGAATAAATAAGAGAAATTATAAATTTATCATAAGGTTGACATAAATTATAAAATTGAGTAGTCTTATTATTATAAAAAATACGTTTTTAATAAAGCCCCCATCGTCTAGAGGCCTAGGACATCTCCCTTTCACGGAGGTAACGGGGATTCGAATTCCCCTGGGGGTAATAAATACTAATTAATATTATAGCATATCTATACTAAGCTTGAGTTTATTACAAAAAGAACCTAAATGTTTTATAGCAGAAGTAGTTGATTTTCCTGAGATAGCATTAATAAAAGCACTACCAACTACTATACCATCTACATTCCATTTAGATACTAAAGCGACTTGTTCACAACTAGAAATACCAAAACCCAACATAATATTTTTATCACTATATTCTTTTATCTTGTTAATTAACAAATTAATTTGATTATTAATATTATTTCTTGTACCTGTAACACCATAACTACTAACTACATAAATACAGCCCGGTGATTTAGAAATAATTGCTTGAATACGCTCATCTGAACTGTTAGGAGCAATAAAAAGAATTAATTCTATATTAAAATTTAAACATAATTCAATTATATAATCAGATTCTTCTAAAGGTAGATCGGGTATAATTAAACCTCTGGCACCAAATAATGAAATTTCTTTAATAAATTTTCTTATACCTCTTACTAAAATAGGATTATAATATGTAAAAATTACAATTGGAGCATTTAAACTAGAATGAACTTCCATTAATATACTTAATACTTGATCAATATATATACCATTTTCCAAAGCAATCTTAGATGATTGCTGAATAACAAATCCATCTGCTAAAGCATCTGAATACGGTATACCTAACTCTATAATATCTGCTCCTTTCCTATCTAACATTTGCAATGCTTTAATAGAAGTCTCTTTATCTGGGTAACCCGCAGTAATAAACGGAATTAAAGCACAATTAGATTTTTTATTACGTAATACTTGAGAAATAATATTCATAATCGATCTAAAATAAAGTAAAAATAACAAACTATTAAATACACCAAATAATTAGGTCGCCCGGGACTCGAACCCGGAACTAATCGGTTAAAAGCCGAGTACTCTACCATTGAGTTAGCGACCCTTGAAATAAGCATACAACATAGATAACATATTCATCTAATAATAGCAAGGTTAAATAAATATTTAAAACTTTATACTTTAATCAAGAAAATAAATGTATACATATTTACATAAGATATTTAATAAATATATGATAAAAATCATAAATTTTAAAGAGATAAAGCCTATTCTTATTGCTATATCAGGTGGACAAGACTCATTATCTCTAGTTAAATTAATACAAGATTTTCAAAAAAATCATTCTATCAATATTCAATATATTTATATAGATCATCAATGGAAAAAAGATAGCAAATATCAAATTAAACATTTAATTAATTATATTAATTCTAATCAAAATAAAATATTTATATATCAAATAAAAAAAATAACTTTTTCTGAACTAGAAGCTCGTCAAATAAGATATCAAATCTTAATTAAACATGCACTTAAAAACAAAATTAATAAAATTCTTACTGCTCATACACAAACAGACCAAATTGAAACTTTTTTGCAACAATTAATAAGAGGTTCAACTATTGACGGATCTACTAGCTTAACTTTTTATCGAAAATTAAATAAAGATATAGCATTATATAGACCTCTCATTCGCATAAAACGTATTGATATTCATTGGTTTTGTCGTAAATTTTGCTTACCAGTTTGGTCTGATATAACAAATTATAATTATAAAATTAATAGAAATAAATTACGTAATGAACTAATACCATATTTAAGCCATTATTATATCTCAAATATAGAAAAGAATATTTATTCTTTTATACAAAAATCTAAAATAGATAATGAATATATAAAACAAAATACAATAAAATTATATTTATTTAGTAGACATCAAAAAAATATTGCCCTAAATATTAAATTAATAAAAAAACAACATTTATCTCTTCAACAGAGAACATTACAAATTTTTTTTTACCATAATTTTAACAAACTCTTAAATAGAGACTCTCTATTTAAGATAATAAATCTGATACAACAAAATCAAATCTATACTAATAAAATTAAATGGGAACACTTAACAATAAATATTAATAATTATTGGATATATATTAATTAAAATAAATAAAAAATTAATTTTAAAATAAGAGATTTAACTCTTAGAAGAAAAAAAAGATTATAATAAATTTATATAAAATATTAAATTAGATAAATTAAGTAGGATAAATCAATATTATGATTAACTGGCAAGTAATTGGCCAACTTATCTCTTTGAGCGTTATAGTTTTAGTAGGACCAGCCGTCATTATTTTATTATCTTTAAAAAAAGGTAATATGTAAAATAATTCAATAAACTATTAAAAATAGTTATTTTTTAATGCAGATATATTACAATATATCTGTATTAAAGATATGCATACATAATTCATTTAATTAATTACTTCCCTTAAAATTTTTGAACTTAGTTTTTGACTTTCACTTGCAAATTCACTATCCTTAGGTAAAAAAAGCATACAATGACACTCTCTTCTTTCACGCATAGGAACACATGGACAATTCCAATAAGTATTAGAAACCTCTTTTAACTTATCTTCATAATGACGACATGGACATAAAGGAGCACCATAATTATCTTTATGTTTTGCAAGTCCTTCTATAACAACAGCTGTTACACTTACATCTGAACAAAAAAAAGTACCTGTTCTTTTTGCATATATTTCTGAAAATTTTCGCATTGCTTCTAAATTATCAGGTACAGACTTTAAAGAATTATCTCTCATAAATAAAAATTTTTTTTAAAAAATATATTTCTTTATAATAAAATTAACATCATATTTATAATTATTAATATTTTTGAAATAAAAATATACTATAGTAGAAATAAAATATTAAATTTTACAATATTTTAATGCATAAAAAGGCTAAATATTTATACAATAAGAATATTATTTTCGTTTATTTTATTATTAAAAAAACCTATGAATGCATCTTATTTACCTTCAATTTTAGTACCTTTAATAGGTATTATCTTCCCTGGCTTAAGTATGGCTTTATTATTTTTATATATTGAAGAAGAAAATATAACTTAAGTTAAAAAATAATATAAACCGCCTTTATAAAAATAAAAAAGGCGGTTATATTTATATATAGTATAATATTTTTCTTCTTATAAAGAAGAACCTATACCAGAATAAGAACCATAAATAAATATTCCCAAAACTGTAATTGCCGCTATACCACCTACTGTAGCAACTAACCACAAAGGAACTCTACCTGTACCTGTCATTTAAAGATATCTCCAACTTCTAAGTAGAATAATACAAATTAATTCGTATAAATATTAATTAAAAAAATAACTTGAAAATAAGACTGCAAGAACAAAAATTAGTAATAAACCCCAAAATAAAGATGTACGGTTTAGTTCTACAGGTTCTTTATTAGGATTAGGACCACTCATAATTATCTCCTATCTTTGAATAAATTGCATAGATGTAATTGCACCTAAAAAAAAGATTGTTGGAATAGCTAAACCATGAATAGCTAACCATCTAAAAGTAAAAATTGGGTATGATATAGGTTGATTGGAGTTACCTCTGACCATAAAATTTCCTCCTCATTAAATTCCTTTTGTTAAATCTTCAAGTTCTTGTTTAGCACTAAAACGATCATTAACTAATGGTACTTGTTGACGATCTTGAGTAAAGTACTCATTAGGCCTTGGTGTTCCAAAAACATCATAAGCTAAACCTGTACTAACAAATAACCAACCTGCTATAAATAATGAGGGTATAGTTATACTATGAATAACCCAATAACGTATACTAGTAATAATATCAGAAAAAGGACGCTCACCTGTTGATCCTCCTGACATAAAAAACACCTCCTATAAAAAATATATAAATAAATAATGAATCATATATAATAATATATTATTTGCTCAAAAATCATTTACTTTTATATTGTATTGAAATAATCAATTTGTATACAATAATTTATATGTCCAAAATATATTCCTATAAATTACAAACCAATTATAATATAAAATATATAAATAAAAGAAGATCATTATATATTATATATACTCTAAAAATATTAGATCATTATCTTTCTATGATGTAAATATATATATATATTATAACTTGTTAATAAATAAATCTGAACAAAAGAGATAACATTTTTTATAGTTGATAAAACTCAAAGTATTCTTGTAAATATATCTATATTATTTTCCATTTGACTAAAAAGATTACAAAAATATTTTAAATTTCTTTTATTAAGACTTATACCTGTAATTAATAATTTCTCTTGATTATTAGGTTTTATTAAATCTGAGAGTTTGAAAATCTATATATTGTATTATTGAATTTTTTTATATAAGCTTAATGTACAAATAATAATTAAAAAAGATATTAATATAATTTATTAACTCAAATTTGAAAAGACATTCGAAAATATTATAATGTTTTTATCAAGCTTTCTAACTTATTAAACATTATATAAGATAAAATAAAATCTAAAATAAATATAACAAATAGGCATATTACAACAGAAGATGTAGTAGATATACCAACCCCTTTTGCTCCTCCTGTTGTTTTTAAACCAAAAGAACAACTAATCATAGAAATAAAAAAACCAAAAATAATTGTTTTACATGATGATTTAATGATATCTACAAATGATAGTGAAGAAAAAGAGGATGTAAAAAAAATAAAGGGATCAATATCAAATAAAGTAAAACAAATAAATGCACTACTAGATAAACTAGTTGCAAATGAAAAAATATTAAGCAAAGGTAACATAAAAATAGATGACAAAACTCTTGGAGCAACCAAATAGAAAAAAGGATTCACATTTAATAAATATAGTGCATCTATTTGATCAGTGACTTTCATAGTAGCTAATTCTGCTGTAAAATAAGAGCCTATACGACCAATTATAATAACTGATGTTAATACAGGAGATAATTCACGAATAAAAGCAATTGTAAAAACGGAACCTAAAAGATTTACCATATCAAAATATAAAAATTCTTTAACAACTTGTAGTGTAAAAACCATACCGATAAAACAAGCTGTAACAATAGTAATACTTAAAGAATCTGGTCCTATAATCTTTATTTGCTCTAATATATGATTAAATTCTATTTTAGAAAAATTAAAATTTTTAATTAAACTAATAGATAATTTATATATTAAAGTAAATTGTTTATAACAGTGTTTAAAATTCATTTGAAATGAAATCATAAGTTTTCTTAATAAGGTCTAAAAAGACAGATTTTCTCTTGCCTTTTTCACTAAAATAGATTATAGTAATTCTACTAGGGTGGTTAGCTCAGTGGTAGAGCGCCTGCCTTACAAGCAGGTGGCCACTGGTTCAAATCCAGTACCGCCCAATCTTTAATAAAATCAATTGGGCTCATCGTCTAAGGGATCAGGACAGGGACCTTCTAAGTCTCTAATGTAGGTTCGAATCCTACTGAGCCTATTTTAATAAAATACTCTATCTTATCATGAACTTAAATTAAAAATACTATCTGTTACTTTCTTAACTTTAAAACCTGAATCCATTGTTTCCAAAGGGTCTTTTCTTAGTCTATGTCTTAAACATAAAGTTATAACATCTTTAATATCACTTATCTCTACCTGTTCTTTATTCTGATATGCAGCTAATGCTTTAGCCGCTCTATTAGTAACTATATCACCACGTAAACCATCTACATCTAAAGTACTACAAATCTCGGAAATTTTTACACGTAAATCATAATCAATTGTAACACTTGAAAGTTTCTCTTGTGCTTTCACAATAGAACTCTTCAATTCTTCTTGTTGGTCTTTAAATTCCTGTAAACAAATATATGGATTATTATCAAATTTACTTCTTTGCTCTACTATCTGTACCCTTAATGAAGGATCTTTTACTGTGCGAATTTCTGCATGCATGCCAAATCTATCTAATAATTGTGGTCTTAACTCACCTTCTTCTGGATTACCAGAACCAACTAATACAAATCTTGCTGGATGGCGAATAGAAATTCCTTCACGCTCAACAGTATTCCATCCTGAAGCTGCTGAATCTAAAAGTATATCGACTAGATGATCATCTAATAAATTCACTTCATCAACATATAAAATACCTCTATTAGCCTTTGCCAATAACCCTGGCTCAAAAGTCTTTATACCTTCAGTTAAAGCTTTTTCTATATCAATAGTACCACATACTCTATCTTCTGTTGCTCCTAGAGGTAAATCAACCATTGGAACATTAATAAATGTACTTATAATATTTTCTCCTTCTTCTATTTGCTTCTTAACTGAATCTGACATTAAATCATAATTAGAAATATGTGAATTAAATAAATCATCTTTTATAACTTCTATCTGTGGTAATACATCAGCTATTGCTCTAATAGTAGTTGATTTTCCTGTACCACGATCACCCATAATCATTACACCACCAATTTTTGGATCAATTACATTAAGAATTAATGCCAATTTCATTTCTTCCTGACCAACTATAGCTGTGAAAGGAAAAACCGGACGAGTTTTATCTTTTGCAATGCTCACAGTAATAAATTTATTATTTAAGTATTTTAAATATGAAATATAATTAGTAATTACAAATTGTAATTGAACTAAAAAGCACAGATGTCTTTAAAGACTTATTATAGCATTTTCAAATAACAAGAAGAAACTATACTTATAGTAAATAAAAAATGTAACTGTAAACTTACAGCTACATTTAAATTTATAAATCAAAAACAATTATATTATTGATATAAATCTGCACCTAGACGAATTGCTAAAATAGCAGAGACTAAAGCAAATAATAGAGCTACAAAAATTTGACTTTCATTAATCATAAGTTATTTAATGCATTAAAAGATTTAATAGAATAATTTTAATTATATACTTGACAAAAAACATAATAACAATGTAATCTATCGTTAAGAATAATAAAATTACCTTATATTTACTATAATATAGAAAGCTTATTTTTTTTGAATAAAAAAGGGCTATTAGCTCAGTTGGTTAGAGCACACCCCTGATAAGGGTGAGGTCCATGGTTCAAATCCATGATAGCCCAACTACAATAATAAGGGGATATAGCTCAGTTGGTAGAGCGCTGCCTTTGCAAGGCAGATGTCAGCGGTCCGAGTCCGCTTATCTCCAAAAATAAGATTATTTAAAAATTAATAAATATATTAAATATTGAAATTTCTATTCTAGTAAATAATTTACAATTAATTCATATTATTTGTTTTACAGAAGAGATTATTCTACATAGTTTGTATCAAAACTTTATATAAATTACTAAAGATACGTATTTAATGAATTTAGAATAAACAATAAAAAATTTAAAAGACTAAATACTTTAATACAATTAGAAATCTAATCTTACTTAAAAAATACAAGAATACCTCTATTAGAAAAGCTATAGATTGATACCTTGTAAAATATCCTGCTTAACTGTCAAATAACGAATAATATTGGTATTAAATCTCATAGACTTCTCTAAAATTTTTATTAATATACCACTTGCCTCATAGTTCATTTGTACATAAATACCATCATAATAATGAGTTATATTATAACTTAAATGTCTTCTACCTCTATGTTGTATAAATACATTTTTTCCACCATTATTATGAATTAATATTTTATATTCATTTACTAATGATAGATTATTATCTTCTGTTACATCTGGCTTTAAAATATATATTGTCTCGTAACTATTTAAACTCATAAATTTATTTTTATAATTGATTATCTATTTGTATTCTAACTGCTTGAGAAATTACAGGTATCTTAGCATATTTTCCTTCAATAGACTTAAAAACAGAATAAATTATAGTAGATAAAACAAACCAAAATAATGTATTACATAACATTAATCCATATAAACTCATTCTAAATTCAATCGGTAAAGCTCTAAAAATAGCACCTAGTAAAGAATTAATTAAAAATAACAAAATTGATTGCAATACATTAAATCTAATAAAAGGTCTATCTGGTATAGGACTTTTAGCTCTAACAAATAGATAATATAATACAAAAAATACAATAAATGCTAGTGCAGGATGTGTTACATAAAAAATCACAAGTGGCATTAATGTTTTTTTATAAACACTCATTAAACTAAATGGATAATCTGGTAAAATCTGTTGTCCAAAATTCTGTAAACCTTCTAATAAAGGTAACCAATAAGGTAAAATTGATCCTAGACGGTCTATTACTGTTATATCTTGTTTATCAATATTTTTTGAAGAGTCAAATATAAATAAAGATATATAATATATTAATATACCTCCTACAGCTAAAACTAAGATGCTGATAATTATAATTATCCATAAAGGTAATTGATTCGGCATAATAATATTGTATAATTAGTTAAAGAAATGATATTACTTCTATATTTTATAATATAGTATTTGTATAACAAATAATATTGCTATAGAATTCATATTGATTTTACAATATAATTAGAAGATTTTTCAAATTCTTTTATTTTTCTATTAAATTAAATTTTTTATATGCAAAATAAAATCAAAGATTCATTAATAGAATTACAAAATAAACCATTACAAATACAAAACAAAACCTTTCACTCTCGTTTAATGCTTGGAACAGGTAAATACAAAAACTTAAAAGATGCACAAAAAAGTATATATACAAGTAATACTGAAATTGTCACTGTTGCTATTCGTAGAGCACAAAAAGCAAAAATACTTGGAAAAAGTAACTTGATTGACGGATTAAATTGGAAAAAATTATGGCTTTTACCTAATACTGCAGGCTGTGAAACCTCGGAAGAAGCTATACGTATTGCTTCCCTAGGTAGAGAAATGGCAAAAAGACTTGGGCAAACAGATAATAGTTTTATCAAATTAGAAGTTATCTCTGATACACAATACTTATTACCAGATCCGATAGGTACTCTTAAAGCTGCAGAATACTTAATAAGAAAGAAATTTACAGTTTTACCATATATTAGTCCTGATCCAATATTAGCCAAACAATTAGAAGAAATAGGTTGCTCTACAATTATGCCTCTAGGGTCTCCAATTGGATCCGGTCAAGGTTTACAAAATATTTTAAATTTAAAAATTATTATTGAAAATGCAAAAATACCAGTTATTATTGATGCTGGAATAGGGACTGCTAGTGAGGCTAATCAAGCAATGGAATTAGGAGCATCTGGTGTTCTTTTAAATACAGCAGTTGCAAAATCTTTACATCCTGAATATATGGCTAAAGCTATGAAACTAGGAGTTATATCAGGAAGAATAGCATATTTAGCAGGTCGTATGAATATAAATAAACAAGCAGAACCAAGTTCACCTAAACATGATATATCATACCAATAATTTTTATTATAAAGAGGTAATATGATACTAATAATAGATAATTATGATAGTTTTACCCAAAATCTAATGCAATATGTTGGAGAATTAGGCTTCACTGTCACAGTAATTAGAAATGATCATATTTCTTTAAAAGAAATCCATGTTTTAAAACCTAGTCATATCATTCTATCTCCTGGCCCAGGTACACCAAAAGACACAGGCATTACATTAAAATTAATAAAAAAATATGCTAATATAATTCCAATCTTAGGCGTTTGCTTAGGTCATCAAAGTATAGGTTATGTTTATGGTGCAAAAATTAAACAATTGAAACAACCTATACACGGAAAAATTAGTCATATTATGCATAACAATGAAGATTTATTTAAAAATCTACCTAATCCATTTAAAGGAGCACGTTATCATAGTCTTATAATTGAAAAATCGAATTGTCCAGATATAATAGAAGTTACTGCTTGGACAAAAGATGGTACAATTATGGGGTGCCGCCATAAAAAGTATCTTTTACTTAGAGGAATACAATTTCATCCAGAAAGCCTATGGACTAATGAAGGGAAATTAATTATAAAAAACTTTCTATTGTCTTAATAATATAAGAAATTCATTGATTTATTTTTATTTCTTATTATATATATTTATAAATGTATATATAATATATTTTTTTTGAATATTAATAAAATCTTCTTCAAATTTTAAAACTGCTCTACTAGTAGAACCTGCTAACTCTAAATTATTCGCATAACTATTAATCCAAATTTGAGAATAAGACAAATAACTTATTCCAATACTAAGTATTAAAATAAAAAAGCCTGTATATACAATTTGAATACCTGGATCAGTTTTAATCTGTAATCCTGTACTTGTCATTATTTCCTTAACCATAAAAGATGTATTATTAATAATAATTTCTTCATTTAAATTTAAAATATTAGTTAATTTGCCAGATGAATTATAAATGAAAATATTATCATTTAAATTTTTAACAATCAAAAATAATCTTTGTTTAGAATTTATTGGAAAATTAGCAAACCAAAATACTTTATTACCTAATTCAATTTTTTTTAGTTGTTGTTGAACTATAAAATTATTACCGATTTTTAATCTTAAACAATTAACTTGCCAATCTATTTGATAAAATGTAATACCATGAAATATCAGGGGAGAATTTACAGAAATTTGTTTACTATAAATATACTTATTTTTATTATTTAATAATGAAATAGAAGAAAAAAATTGTTTTATAGAATTATCTTTATTATACTCTATTATAAAATTATCAACTCTCCCAATTAAATCAATCGGCAAATAACTATAAATACCTGCCTTACTTGAATTTTTTAAATGAAATATCTCACCATTCGGTATCATCTCCTGTATCATAAAACCACCAAATAAACCTAAAAGAGAACCTATTAAGGTTAAAATGATACTAAAATGAACAAAAATAGGAGCTATACGTCCTAATAAACCTTTATATGCATATAGACTTTTATTTTTATGAAAAGTATAATATTTTTCATGATTCAATGAATAAATAATATTAGATAGCGATTTATAATAAAAAACTTTAAAATCTGCAAATTTTCTTAAATTTTTCGTTTGCTGTAAAAACTTCCAATTACGAGCATTTCTAAGGCTAGGTAATTGACGAGAAAATGTACAAACTATTAAACTGCAAAAAAATAAAGTTAATAATAATATAAACCATAATGTCATATAAATATGATCAAGACCAAAAAAAATAATTATCTTCCAATTTAAATTAAGAAAAGAATCATTTTCAATTGGATAATTGATCTGATAAAATAAAATATTTTGATCTTGTTCAATAATTGTTCCTATTATACTTACGCATGCAAGAATTAAAAGCAAAATAATTGAAAAATTTAAATTTCCTAATTTCTTAATTATATTCCATATAAAATTTTTTTTATTTAACAAACACATAGCTGTAATTATTTATAATAATATTATATTCTTTTATTTAAAGAAAACAATTTTCTAAAAACGAAAATATACCTATACCTAATACCAAAGAGCCACTTATAGGAATTAATATATTCCATGTATAGACTATTTTATTTAATTGATTATATTTTAAAAATATATTAAGTAATAATAATAAAGGAACAATATATCCACTTAAATAGCAGCATAAATAGACTAATCCTATAATTAATTGATTAGTATTAGATAACCAAAATAATACAGTTAATAATATCGGTGTACTACAACTGCTAATACTTAAACCCAGTATGCTACCAAAAAGATAATCTTGAATTATAGAATTTTTTATATTAATTTTTACTGCAATATTATTAAAATAAGTAAATAATACAGATAAATTAAATACTTGTAATAAGCTTAATCCAATAAAAATTGGAAATATTGATGATATAAAAGGCAATACTGAAATTATTTTTTTATATTGATTATTTAATCCTAAAGTAATAGATACTATTAAAATTGAACTTGTTACTATTCCTAAAGTAAAAAAATTTTGATTTATTTGTTTTGATTTTTGCCCAAAAATATATGAAAAAGTTATAGGCAAAAGAGAAATAAAACAAGGATTCAGACTCGTTAATAAACCTCCTAAAAATAATAGGATAAAAACAGTTGGTGTAAAATTATTAATATGAACAGATAAAAGTAAATATATTTTTTGTTGTAAATAATATAATTTTATATCAAAAAAGCTTAAAATATTATTGATATATAACATAATTAAATAAAGAAAAGATAGGTAATAGCTATCTCCCCAGGAAGGATTTGAACCTACGACCAATCGGTTAACAGCCGATCGCTCTACCACTGAGCTACTGAGGAATCTATATAACAAAGGTATTATATCAAATATATTAAAATATAACAAGTAAATTTAAAGCTATATAAATGTATGATAAAAAACAAGTTATAGAATAAAGAAAAATAATTACATCAAAAAAAATTATAATACTTTAAAAATATTAAAGTATTAAATACTTGTTTTTAAATCTTTTTTTTGATATATTTTATATTATAATGCGGACGTGGTGGAATTGGTAGACACGTTAGATTTAGGTTCTAGTGAGAGTATCTCGTGAGAGTTCAAGTCTCTCCGTCCGCATAAAAAAATAACTTTAATTATTTTAAGACCACCTTTGCATGATAATCTTTATAGATCCATCCTGTTGATTTTGTTTCTTAACTTGTTGAAAACCTGCTTTTAAACTTTCATTTAGAACTGAATTTAATGCATATTGCTGTAATATCTTATCAACAAAAACATTAAATGACATTTTCTGATTCCATAATTCTATATCAGCCACGATATTATACTGATTATTATCCCAACTAAAACCTAATATATCTTTACAATTATCTTGTACAAGAAGATTTATAGACTGCAAATTACCATAACTATCTTTTATTAATAATTTTCCATAAGTACATTCAAAACCTAAGTCATTAATTGTTTTTTGTAATATTTCAATATTATGTATACTTGTTTTTATTTTACTAAAATGTGACATTTTGTATTTATAAATCAATCTTTAATTTAGATATATTATAGTGTGATTTATTAAATTAAAAAGGTCAAGTACTTCAAACAATTCGATAAGCTTAGTGAACTTTTAGGAAAAAATTCATCTTAATAACATCCTAATACAAATATTATTGTAATAATGATATTAACAAGTCTAGATAGAACTTGGGAAGTATCCTTATTTATCCTAAACAAATTTAATTAATATGACTGCTATTTTAGAAAGACGCGGAAGCGCAAGCCTGTGGGAACGTTTTTGTACTTGGATTACTAGCACAGAAAATCGTCTATATATTGGATGGTTCGGTGTGGTAATGATTCCAACACTATTAACAGCTACATCTGTATTCATCATTGCATTCGTTGCAGCACCGCCAGTTGATATTGATGGTATTCGTGAACCAGTTGCTGGTTCTTTACTTTATGGAAATAATATCATCTCTGGAGCTATTATTCCTAGTTCCGCAGCTATTGGTATTCACTTTTATCCTATTTGGGAAGCTGCATCATTAGATGAATGGCTTTATAACGGTGGTCCTTATGAATTAATTGTTCTTCACTTCCTTTTAGGCGTATGTTGCTATATTGGTCGTGAATGGGAATTCAGTTACCGTTTAGGTATGCGTCCTTGGATTTCTGTTGCTTTTACAGCACCTGTTGCTGCTGCTGCTGCTGTTTTCCTTGTTTACCCAATTGGACAAGGAAGCTTCTCTGATGGTATGCCTTTAGGTATATCTGGTACATTTAATTTTATGCTTGTTTTCCAAGCTGAACACAATATCTTAATGCACCCTTTTCATCAATTAGGTGTAGCTGGTGTATTCGGTGGCTCATTATTTAGTGCTATGCATGGATCTCTAGTAACTTCTAGTTTAATTCGTGAAACAACTGAAAATGAATCAGCTAATAACGGTTACAAATTTGGTCAAGAAGAGGAAACTTACAACATCGTAGCTGCTCATGGTTACTTCGGTCGTTTAATTTTTCAATATGCAAGTTTTAATAACTCTCGTTCATTGCATTTCTTCTTAGGTATGTGGCCTGTTGTTGGTATTTGGTTTACAGCAATGTCTGTAAGCACAATGGCTTTCAATTTAAACGGCTTTAACTTTAATCAATCAGTTGTAGATAGTCAAGGACGTGTAATTAATACATGGGCTGATATTCTAAATAGAGCAAATTTAGGTATGGAAGTAATGCATGAACGCAATGCTCATAACTTCCCTCTAGATCTAGCTTCTAACGAATCATTACCTGTAGCATTAATTGCTCCAGTACTTATCAATAGCTAATCGATTAGACTAATTAAAAAAAGTTACAGTTAAAAACTGTAACTTTTTTACTCAATCTATTTTTAATCAATTATTCTTAAATAAAAAACTATAGGAACAATATAGTTAGCTTTAAGATAAAAAAAATTTATTGTATTATCTTTATCAAAAAATAAAAAATATTTATAAAAATCAATCTTGATAGGTTGAACTTGCTTACACCTTAAAATAATGCTTTTCTTAAATTTCTTACTAAAAAATAATGCATTTATATTTCTATGCATTAAAAAATTTTTTAATTCATCATCAGATTTTTTATAATTAGAAGATTTTACCCTTAAACTATAACTAAAATACTTATGTGATTGATTAACAAATAATTCTTGTAAACTTTGCCCTTTACGTCTACGTGTCAATTCTACTAAACCTAATTGTGATAATTGTATTATTTGTGGTTTTGCATAATCTAGTTTTAATAACTTACTAAAATGTTCTAATAACTGTAATTGATCTCTTTGTGACTGCATATCTATAAAATCAACAATAATTACTCCATTAATATTTCTGATTTTTAATTGATATGCTATTTCAATAGCTGCATAAAAATTTGTTCTTAAAATTGTTTCTTTAGAATTATCTGATTTATTAAATGAACCTGAATTTACATCTATTACTGTTAGTGCTTCATTACTCTCAATAAAGATATGACCACCTGATGTTAACTTGACTTTTGGTCTTAAGGCATCTATTATTGTTTTTTTAATTTGAAATTGCTCTAAAATACATTCTGTTTTCTTATACAATTGCAATTTAATATTAGTGACTGGTGAAATACAACCATATTTATGTAAATGATAGTATAATTGATTCAAACTATTTTCTGAATCTACAACTATCTTTTTTATATTTTCTTCATAGAAATCTCTTACTATTTTTTTAATTAAATCCTCATCTTTATAAATCAATTGAGGATAAAAACTCGAAATAAACACTTTTTCAATAAAATTCCATTGATTTTTCAAATTACATAAATCTTCTAAAAAACAATCTTCTGCTATACCTTGTGCTGAAGATTTAATTAATAAACCCATTTTTACTGGCTTAAGTAATAAAGCTAATGAGTATAAATATGTATATTCATTTTGATCATAAATTTTATTTGAAATAGAGATAATATTACAAAAAGGCATTAAAACAATATATTTACCTGATAAATGAATATTCGCCGTTAATCTTGGTCCCTTATTACAAGTTGGCTCTTTAATAATTTGTACTAAAATAAGTTGATTGATTGAAAGTATTTCAGTAATATGATTAACATTTCTTCCTTTTTTTAAAGGCTTAATATCATTCATATGAATAAAACCACTTTTACCATATTGACCAAGCTTTATAAAAGCAGCATTAATACTAGAGAAAATTTTTTGTACTATACCAATATAAATATCACTCACTTGGTAAGTATTATTAATTATAACTATCTCTTGAATTTTATTATCATATAAAATTGCTGCTATATTATTAAAATGAGAAATTACTATTTTTTTTACCATTCTGAAAATACAGCTAAAAGTAAATATAATCCATATTCATATTTATCAATTTTTTATAAATATTAATAAAATTGTTCTTTAAAATCTCATATTATTTTACTTCATAGGATTAATACTTACCTTTTTATACTTCTTATTTTTAATTTTAAAACATACTGTACCGCTTATTAAAGCAAATAAAGTATCATCTTTACCCATTTTTACATTATTACCTGCTTTAAATCTACTCCCTCTTTGTCTAACTAAAATATTACCTGTTTTAACAAACTCTCCTCCATACTTCTTAACACCTAATCTTTGAGAATTAGAATCACGTCCATTTTTTGTACTGCCACTACCTTTTTTATGTGCCACAATAAATATATTCCTATATATATAAATTAGTTAATTTAAAATTTCTTGTACTAATAATCTTGTTAACTTTTGCCTATGTCCTTTCTTAACTCTTGAATTTTTCTTAGGCTTCATTTTAAATACAGTTATTTTTCTTCCTTGTAAATGTCTTAAAATTTGAGCCTTTATTCTAGCTGATGCTATACAAGGTCGACCAATAATAATATTGCCAGATGTATTAATTAGTAAAACACGATTTAATTTTATAGTATCACCTGGTTCACCATTAATATAATTTAAATCATAAAATTTACCTGGTTGAACCCATATTTGTTTACCACTAGCTTCAATAATTGCATATGTCATAAGTGAATTTTTTTTAAAATAATATACAATATTTATAATACCTTTTATAAAAGAACTTGAGGTTTTGAAATGATTTCAAGAGATTGTCTATCATGATATTGACTTAATAATAAAGATGTTTTTTTACCTAAATCGCTATGACATGCAAAACTATTACCATTAAAAATAAAACCATCCGGTAATACAAAATTAAAACCTCTTTTTAGTTTACCATATAGAGGACCAACTTTAAGATAAAACTGCTTTGCTTTATCTAATTTAAATTTACTATATTTTGAAACCGTAATTATAATACAACTAAATTGAAAATTTTTAAAAAATGTATAAACTCGATAAATATCATCATATATAAGTAATCCTGTATTTAATGTATGAAAATATAAATTATACCGATAAGTCGTTTTAGAATACTTTTTTCCTAAATCTAAATAAAAATTTAAACCTCTTGGACCATAAATATGTAATTCTTTTTTTCTATTGGTTAAACTTAGACTTGATAATAAACCTAATAAACCTGAAATATTTCTTATATTAAGATCTGTAATAATAATCTTAGAAATTTGATTGATCTTTATTTGTTTTTTAAAAAGATAATGTTGACACCCTTCTGAACAATTAAATAACCAAATATCTTTCAAATGTATTAATTTAAAAGCAATACTAATATCTTTATTCTCTAAAAATAAAAAAGTAGAAGTTGAATTAATAATTTTCATCAAAATATAACTTAAATAAACTTTTGTATTTTTTAATAAAATTTTATTATGTTGTCATATAATACAAAGTTTATTTATTATCTTTTATTTCACCGTCATTAATATAAACAAAACTATTGGATTTACCTGTCATAATAGACTTTACTAAAGATAGAGATTTTTTATAATTAAAATAAGCTTCACGCTTCCAATGTGCTTTTCTAGATCTTGATTTTGCTTTTGATGTTCTTTTCTTTGGAACTGCCATATAAAAATTAATAACTATAAGAGTGTTTATAAATAAACTATAATAGTAGGAAATTATATTATCAAAAAATTTCCTACTCTATTATAATCAAACATAAAGTATGATTAAATAATACTTAATTTTTACATACTTCGAAATTGTTGTAAAGCTATTCTTCCTATATTATATAGAGCCCAAGAACCTGCTGCTAACACAGGTGTTAATACAATTAATAATCTCATATCCATATTTTTAATACCTTACTTATAATTATAATCTCTAATTAGATTTAAGAAGATAACCAAAAGTTATCTAATTGTACTAATAGTATATTATGATATATAAAATATTTGGTAAAAAATTTAAAAGCATTAATTAAAAAGATAAATTAAATTGAATATTATAGAGATAATCTTTTTATGAATAGTTATAATTTATTTTACATCAAAATTTAATCATGAGAGATTTACCTTTTACTTTGGATCAATTAAGAATTTTAAAAGCTATCATTAAAGAAGGTAGCTTTAAACGTGCAGCAGATAGTTTATATGTTTCTCAACCAGCAATTAGCTTACAAATACAAAATTTAGAAAAACAATTAAATATACCTTTATTTGAAAGAAGTAATAAAAAAGCTACTTTAACTGAAGCAGGAAATTTATTACTAAGATATGGCGGTAGAATTTTAGCATTATGCGAAGAAACGTGTAGAGCACTAGAAGATGTGCAAAATTTACAAAGTGGTACACTTATTATAGGGGCTAGTCAAACAACTGGAACATATCTAATGCCAAGACTTATTGGTTTATTCCGGCAAAGATATCCTCAAGTAAATGTACAATTACAAGTTCATTCAACTCGTTTAATTTCATGGAGTGTAGCAAATGGTCAGGTTGACCTCGCTGTCATTGGTGGTGAGGTTCCAAATGAATTAAAAGATACATTGCAAATTACTTCATATGCAGAAGATGAACTAGCACTTATACTACCAACATCACATAACTTTGCAAAGATCCATAATATTCAAAAAGAAGACTTATACCGATTAAGATTTATCGCTTTAGATAAACAATCAACAATCCGTAAAGTTATTGATAAAGTTTTAAATCAACATGATATAGATAGCAGTAGATTTAATATAGAAATGGAACTTAATTCAATAGAAGCTATTAAAAATGCTGTTCAGTCAGGTTTAGGAGCTGCTTTTGTTTCTGTATCTGCAATAGCTAAAGAATTAGAGCTAGGTATATTACATTGGAGTCGTATTGAAAATGTAACCATAAAGAGAATGTTATCAATAATTATTGACCCTAATAGATATAAATCTAAAGCTGCTGAAACATTTAGTCGAGAAATTTTAACTTTATTTGTAACACCTGCTCAAGATAAGATATTTATTGAAAATTAACTGTTTTTCAAATACTCTTTATTTACTTGTCTCAATTAAAAATGATGACTTAAAATCTCCTATTATAACAAAACCTATACGTAACTTAAGCCATTGTATAAAATTCTTATCAAATGATATAATAGCAGCTGAAGACCCATTTAATTTTTTGTGTATATCTTGTATTTTAGGTGAATGTATAAAAGTAGGATTACTAATAAACCAAAAATCTATATCTTTATTAATACTTTTATAATAACTTGTTCTTTCTCTTAAAATTTCTTCTATAGGTTCTTCATTAATTAAGAAATTCCGACTTGCAACTGCAAAATAATAATTATACATCGTGGTATGATAAACTTATAAAGTATTTTATTCATATATCTAAAAGATATTATACATGATTACTGATTAGAAGTAATATTTGTATATAAAGATTTCATCTATAAAATAGAAAGAATTTATTAAAAAACAAAACCATATGGTAGAATACTGGCCAAATAAACAAGGACTTCATTTAAATAATGAAGTTGCACATTTATTCTCAAATATACAAAAAAAATTTTCATATAATTTATCAAATATAACAAATAATAATTTATATATAGATATATTGTCAAATAGAAGTAAAAATCAATTATTTCATATAATCTTACAAGAACTAGAAGTATTAATTCTTGATATTATAGAATTAAACCTAAATATTAAAAATATTAAAACATTAAATCATAAAATTTTATATGATCTTATATATAAATCATCTATCTCATTCATTAAAAAATTAAATACATCGGAAATATTCAGTCTAAATATTAATAAGCAAAAACTTTTATTACTAAAAAGGTTATTTTTAGAAGACAGACTTCTAATAGAAAATCTATTAATATATATTATCTTTGGTTCTTCAAAAATTAAATCTGAATATTTTGCATTTAACTCTAAAAATACACCAAAAGAACATGTTTCTATATTACTAGAAAATTTAATTATTCAAATAAGTAATTGTGTTATATTTATAATAATAGAAAACTTAAAATCACTGCCTAAAATTACAAATTTTTTAATAAGTAATCAATTATGTAACTATATTTACATTTCTAATCGATCGATAGCTCTCTTTCGTAATCAATTAATATGGCAAGATTTTCTATATTTATATATTTATCAACCGAAACTAATATATAGCTCACGTTATAAAGTTTGGCTTATTAGTTCTAATGGTTTAATTACAAAATATATTCATACATTAAGATCTGAAGATATTTTAAAATTATCTAAAATTAAACGTATTTTTATTTTTTATATGGAAATACAGGATCTAATCATACCTAAATTAGAAAAAACACTTTTAATTTGTAGTAAAATTTTACTTTACATATTTATTAATTTTCTTGGCAATAGTTTAATATTTTTTATTCGGACAATTATCTCTGGATTTTATCCTACTTAAAATAACTCTTTGATATTCATACTTTATATGAATGAATAATTGTTTCATAAAATAAAAAAATGTATAATTAAGATATTCAACACTTTATCATGCATTAATGACTAAACAAGAAAAAGATAATCCGATAATTTTAGAAAAAATAATTAGTTTAACTAATAATATTTCAACAAAAAAACAATTATATTTAATTGAACAAATAGCTCAACAAGGAGAAAAAAGTCAAGAAGCACTATTAGAATTACTAATTAATCGTCGTATAATTGAAAAAAAGGAATTAGTCGATTTAGATGGAGTATTATTTGAAATACTAAGGTCCACTAATATTACAAATATAAAAAAAAGGCTAGACTTTTACTTTATTAATGGCCTAGTTGAACTAAAGCCTTCTTATCAAAAAGATTATCAGCCATTACAACAATTATTAATTTACCAAAAATTTCAAGAAGCAGATAAATTAACACAACAACAATTATGTAAACTTGCTGGTTTAAATATAAACAATTCAAGAAACTGGTTATATTTTACAGATATTTCTTTACTACCAATAGAAGATTTATCTATTATAGACATGCTATGGAGAATCTATTCTAGAGGTAAATTTGGTTTCTCAATACAGAGAAAAATATGGAAAGCAAATAATTGTAATTGGGAAAAATTATGGCATAAAATAGGATGGAAACAATCAGGAATTACATGTCGTTATCCACACGAGTTTACATGGAATATAAACGCACCATATGGACATTTACCTTTATTTAATCAATTAAGAGGAGTACAAGTTTTATCTGCTTTATTTGAACATCTAACTTAATATTCATACTTAATTAATTTAATTAATTTAATAAAAGAATGAAATAAATAATCTGAATCATGTGGTCCTGGGCTTGATTCAGGATGATATTGAACTGACAATATTGGCTTAAACTTATATAGAATAGAAGCTACAGTTGAATCATTCAAATTAAAATCTGTTGCTAATATAAAATTATTTGACAAGGAATCAATATCAACAGAAAAACCATGATTTTGACTTGTGATTTCTGATTTTTGCTTCATTCCTGTAGGATGATTTAAGCCTCTATGACCAAATTTTAATTTAAATGTTTTAGCACCTAATGCTAAACTTAAAATTTGATGCCCCATACATATACCAAAAATAGGAATATTATTAAAATTAATTATTTCTTTTATTGTATTGATTACATCTATCACTACTGATGGATCTCCTGGACCATTAGATAATAATATTCCATCTGGCTTATAAGACATAATTACATTATAATTACTAGTTGCTGGTAAGATATAAACATTACAACCATAATCTAATAATCTTGATAAAATATTTTGCTTAAAACCAAAATCAATCAATATAATATTAATTAATTTACCATAATCTTTATGATTTTTTTCCTTAAAATAAAAGTAAGCTAAATGTTTATTCTTTATAACTTTACCTTTATAAGGCTTTATATTCGTAACTTTTTGAATTAAATTTAAGCCTATCATGCTAGGGGCTTTTTTTAAAATATTCTTTATTTTTACTATCTCTAAAATTTCACTGGAAATACAAGCATTCATTACACCTACTATTCTTAAATGCTTAGTCAAAGATCTAGTATCTATTCCAAAAATATGTGGTATTTTATTAATTAATAAATAGTCTACTAAAGAAATCTTTTTTCTCCAATTACTTGATTGTAAACAGATACTTCTTGCAATAATTCCTTTTATATGTAAATTATTAGATTCATTATCTTGATAATTAAGACCTGTATTACCTATTTCAGGATATGTAAATGTAACAATTTGACCCGAATAACTAGGATCTGTCATAATTTCTTGATATCCTGTCATTCCGGTATTAAATACAATTTCTCCTACAGAAATAATTGAATTTATAAAAGACCAACCTTTATAGATACTGCCATCTTCCAATAAGAGAATTGCTGGATAAAAAGTTTTATTCATTAAATATATATAAAAATTTAATATTTGAGTCATTCAAGACAAATAGATAGTTTAATAAGAACTATCTATTTTATTTAATTATTAATAATAAATTTATAAAGTATCAAGAAATATTTACTGCCAACCTGCTTCTGATTGATTTAAAACATAATTTGCAACATTATCAATATCATCATCAGATAAACGTCCTCCAAAAGCTGGCATAGCATTTTTCCCACTTGTTACCTGAGTTGTTATAGCCTGAATGCTATTCATATTATTCTCAGATAAAATATCTGCCTTTAATGTCTTTTCTGGCATAATAGCATTATTTCCACCAGCATGACAGGCAGCACAATTAGATGAAAAAATTTCTTCTCCTAACTGTAAATTAGCAGCAAATGTATTATCAATATCACTTATTAATAATATACTACACATAACTATAAATGTGAATAATAATCTCATAAACCGTTTTTTCCTTAAAATAAAATATATAATTTTATTATATATATAATATGTGATTTTTATCATATATAAGACTTTTCTGCTCAGAATTACACTATATTATTAATAATATATTTTACCACCACCCCATTTTTCTGCAGCTATTTTTGGTTGTACTAAAATATGTCCTGCTATTGCAAATAAATCTTCATCTGTTAAATTGCGCATTTTAGGAAAAATTTCAGCACTTTTAATACTAGGATGTAATTCCGCAATAGAATTTAATCCATCATAACTAGTTGGGTTTTTTATATAATTAATTAATCCATTAATATTATCTCTAACTGGTGTCGCCAAACTTAATGATTCAGGTTCTAAACCAATATTAGGATTTGTTTTTGTAATTCCACCATTATGACACTGAGCACAAGAATTATTAAAAAGACGTTTACCTCTCTTAACTTGCTCAGGTGTTAAAATAACTGTTTTACCTGATTCCTCTAATTGCACAGTTCGTGTTGCTTCATCTAACTCGATTGCATTAATAGGACTTAAAAGTGTTTCAAAGAGTACAATTGAAAAAGTTAAATATAGCCACATACTTTTTTTAAACATAATTAAACCTGTATATTTCTTGAATTAATAAAAAATTATTGATATGTATTAAATAATACATAAATTATTACCTGTTAAAATAACTTAAAATCAAGAATTTTAGTCATTATTGAAATTAACTATTCTATAAATATTATTTTAGTGTGAGTTTTTAATCAAATATCTTTATTCAAATTTTCTTAATATATCTATTTAATAAATTAAATTAATTTTTTTTATAATAAAATGACAAAATTAAAGATAACCGATCCTTTAAATCTACTCTAGAAATAATTAAATCTATAAATCCATGCTTAAATAGATATTCAGATGTTTGAAAATTATCTGGTAAATCCTCTTTAATAGTTTGTTCAATAACTCTTCGTCCTGCAAAAGCAATTAAAGCTTTTGGCTCAGCAATAATTAAATCTCCTAGCATCGCAAAACTAGCTGTAACACCACCTGTTGTTGGTGATGTTAAAATTGTAAAATAAGCTAATTTTTTTTGTTGATGCTTGTTAAGTGCTGAAGATATTTTAGCCATTTGCATCAAGCTTAACATACCCTCTTGCATTCTAGCGCCACCTGATGCACACAATATAATAACAGGTAGATTTTGTTCCGTTGCTGTTTCAATTAATCTAGTCAATTTTTCTCCTACAACTGAACCCATACTACCACCCATAAATCTAAAATCCATAATACCTAAAGCAACGGATATACCATTTATCTCACCTAAACCTGTTTCAACAGCATCAAATAAGCCTGTCTTTAGTTTCATATCACTCAATCTTTTACCATATAGTTTCCTATCAGAAAAACCTAACGGATCTGTTGATGCTAAATTACCATTTATAGGCGTCCAGGTATTATCATCTAATATTTGTTGAATTCTATCTTGACTAGAAGTGGGAAAATGATGTTTACATTGAGGACAAACTTTGAGATTTTTTTTAAGCACTTTATAATACATTAAAAAGCCACAACTATCACATTTGATCCATAATCCTTCTGGTACTCGTAAATCTACTTGTTTTATATTCTTATTTAAAGATATATTTCGTTTAACATTCAACCATTCAGATAGAGACATATTTTCTCGTATAAATTTACTTAAAAAAAACTTTTTATATATTTTCTAATAATCTGAAAAGGAGATCTCATAAAAATTTAATGATTATATATTCAATATTCATAAATTTCACTGATCTCCTAATATCTATTTTAAATAAAAATTATTAACCCCTTAATGTTTTATCTTTTTGACTTACAAATAAAAGAGCCAATGTAATTGGGATAACAACAATTAAAGCACCTAGAATTAAACTATTAAAAAAACTAGATAAAGATGAAGTCATTATGAATTTTCCTGTATTTTAATATAGAAAAGATTAATATTTAAACTAAATAAAAATTTTAGAATAATACTAGAATATTTTATTTAATTTTTTCCTATTCTTATATTGTAATATATATAAATATATTATTGTGTTTTCTATTAACATTTCCATTGAATTACAATAGTTCCCCAAGTTAATCCTGCACCAAAACCTGAAATGACAATAATATCATCTTTCAATATTTTTTTTTCTTGTATTGCTTCATCTAATGCCAAAGGTATTGAAGCAGCAGACGTATTGCCATATTTACTTAAATTTGATAGAAGTTTATTAGATTCTATAGATAATCTATCTGCAACTGCATTTAAAATTCTTTCATTTGCTTGATGTAAAAGAAGCCAATCAACATCTCCTGAAGAAATATTTAATGAATCAAGACATTGTAAGATATTAGCTGGAACCTTTGATACAGCAAATTTATAGACTTCTTTTCCATTCATTGTAATATATTGAAATGCACCTTGAAAAAACTGAAAATTTTGACTTGAATTTATATGCTCTCTATATCTAAGCGACAATTGATCATATTTTTGCCCATCTGTATTTAATTGAAAACCTAAAATACTATTCTTTTCTACTGAACATGCTTGCATAATAACAGCTCCTGCACCATCTCCAAATAAAATACACGTATTACGATCTGACCAATCTGTCCACTTAGATAAAACATCTGCACCAACAACAAGTATATTTTGATAACTACCATTTTGTATAAACTGAGTCGCAGTAACAAGACCTATAACAAATCCTGAACATGCAGCAGTTAAATCAAATGCTACTGCTTTATAAGCACCTATTTTAGCCTGTAATTGACTAGCACTTCCAAAAAGATCATTAGGGCTTGAAGTCGCTAAAATAATTAAATCAATTTCTAATGGATTCATTCCAACCTGTTGTAAAGCTCTTATAGCAGCAAAATAAGCTATATCTACTACTGATTTATTTACACCTGTTAAAACCCTCCGCTCTTTTATGCCTGTACGATTTATTATCCATTTATCTGATGTCTCAACAATCTCACTCATTTGATGATTATTTATAACTAAATCAGGAACAGCAGAGCCTGTACCAAGAATACGAACTCCTTGCGTAATTAATGATTTCATTTCATTTTCAAAATTCAATTGAATTATAAAACTTAATAGTAGACTACTTAATACCTATAATAACTATCTAATCTTTATATTTAATTTATTAATAATAAAACCCGGAAAAATATCTGTGTAATTGAACTGTATTGCTGCTACTTTCCAGTCCTGACAATTTTTAGCTATTACATATATAATTTTCCGAGTGTAAGATAATTATATCATTAGACTTATGTTCAAGCAACTATTATCTTTTTTATGACATTCCAGATATAACAAAGTCAAAATAAGGAGCAATAATAATTGCATCTTCTTCAATTAATAATTCTAAAGTTGCTTCTTTAAGGCATGATATTGCATCTATCATTCCTAAAATAGGAACTCCTAATGAATTATACATTTCTCTAACACCAATAATACCTATTTTTTCAATTGCTTCTTTTTCTCCAGAAAGTATACCATAGGTAATTAGTCTTAGATACCAACTGTAATCACGTAAACACAATGATCTTCTTCTTGCACCTTCAGCATTACCTCCTGGTGCTATATACTCAGGATGAATTTGAAAAATAGCCTTACTAGCTTTTTGAACAATCTCTTGTTCTTGATTTCTTAAGATAGAACTAATAGATATTCTTTGATCACCTGTTTTAAAATAATTTTGTATTGAATTTAATTCACCGATACTGGGATACCTTAATTCATTATCTGCATCAAGAATAATTTGACTAACTAAACTCATAACTTAATTTCATAAACTTATTTATACTAATAATGTATATAATAATATATTACATCTAATATAATATAAAAAACAAGCTTATAGTATATAGCTTGTTTCTAAAATCATTACAAATTTATACATTAATATAAATAATTATATTATATTCCTATAAAGAAAAGAACAATACATCCGGGAAAAAACGATTAATTTCAATAATAAAACCCGCTGTAAATGTAATCCAAATCGCACCAACAACAGGAATTGTTGATAAATACTTAATTAAATTATTATCCATATAGTATTATTTTAATCCTAATAAAAAAAACTAAGTCAAAGTTAAAAATTAACGAGGAGAAACAGTGATATCATCACTAGAAGCAAGCAGTTTACCGCTTGTAAACTCCTGTAAAGCCGCTAATGGCCATGTAAAGCCTGATACAGAAAATTTAATAGCTAGGGGTACATCTATTATTATTTCTTTTTCTGTTGGTTTATTAGTTAGAGAAACTGCTTGTAAATAACCTCTACCAACCCATCCAATCCAACCTGTAATATAAAGAAATAAAAGACCAGGAAACATAAATTCACCTGCATGATTCCATCTTCCATCAGCAATTAAGTGAGGTAAACCATCTTTTCCACATAGAACACCTGAACTACCATATTTTTCAAATCTTACTTTTGTTTTTTGAATTTGAGTTTGCAGTGCTAAAGCAGGTGGTGTTGAAGCATCATACTTAGATAAACGTACTTCTAATTTCTTTACGCTATTCTTAAGTCTTTTAGCAAATATTGGAGAGCTTTTACAAGGTGTTAACCCAGCTATATCTGCTAATGTATTAGATGGATCAGTTGATATCGAAAAAATAATTATAGATAATATAATAAAAAATTTTTTCACTAAAAATCTCCTTAAAAAAATATTTTATATTATAACAAAAAGTTAAAAGCTAAATAAAATTAGCTATACTATATAAGAATAATCGATAATACAAATTATTTATATATGTAGTAACATTTATTGAAAGTATTAATCCAAAATATAATAAAATTTTTTTTATTAAATAAAATAATTACCATAGAATATTAATACTAATTGAATATCAATATGACTTTTTGGAAATTTTTTTTTAAAAATACCAGTATGATTAAATTACCGATAAATTCAATAGAAAAAATTTTGCTGATAAAACAAATAGAAAATAAAGGTAAAATTTTAGATATATATATAAGTATAGATCACAATATTAATCTTTATGATTTAGAAAGACTGTGTGATGCTGTAGGATGGGTACGTAGGCCACTTAAAAAAGTAAAAATTGCAATTGATCACAGCTTTTTAACAATATCTTTATTTTGCAAAAAAAATAAAACAAAACAATTAATTGGCTTTGCAAGAGCAACATCAGATAATGCATTTAACGCAACTATTTGGGATGTTGTTATTCACCCAGAATTTCAAGGTAAAGGACTAGGTAAAGCTTTAATGGATCAAGTAATTAAAGAATTAAGATCTTCTGATATCAGCACAATTACTCTATTTGCTGATCCACACGTAGTAAGCTTCTATAAAAATTTAGGTTTTATTAGTGACCCAGATGGAGTAAAAGGTATGTTTTGGTACCCCTTATAATATTAAAAGTAGACAAGAATAAATTCTTTTAGTATAATATATGTTATTTATAGATAATAAACGGGATATAGCGCAGTTTGGTAGCGCGCCTGCTTTGGGAGCAGGATGTCGCAGGTTCAAATCCTGCTATCCCGAATTTTTCTTTTCATAATATATTAATTAAAAATCATATTTTATTTTACAAAAGATAACTTATATAGATATAATTATAGAATATTCAGTTAAAAATAAAATAAAATTTTTTATATAGGAATTAAATGAGCAAAGGAACTTTACAGGGTACTAATCTAAAAAAAATACGTAAGTCAGGTTTTATGGCAAGAATTAAAACTAAAAGTGGACGTAATATTATAAAATCTAAAAGAAGAAAAAAAAGAAAAAATCTTGGACTCTAATTTAATTTTTAGCCTATATTTTATTACTTAACAAGATATAGGTTCAATAGAATACTGAAATTTATCTTAAAATATTATGCATTTTAATAAAGAATTAAGGCTTTTACTGTCATCACAACATTTTTTAATTTATATATGTACTAATGAAGAAGAACGACTAGAATATACTATCAATCAAATCACTCAAAAATATACTAAGCATACAATATACTCTTGGGATTTTATTGATGGTTATCAAAATAATCCAAATTATATCAATAAAGCAAAAAGAAATCCTTTAGAAGCATTAGAATTAATTGATACCTTGCAATCTACACAACTAAATATTTTTATTCTAAAAGATTTTCATGTTTTTATAAATGATATAAGTATTACAAGAAAATTAAAAAATATATATAAAAAGCTGAAAGAAATGAATTCATATATTGTTATATCAGCTCCAGAAATAAAAATTCCAACTCTACTTGAAGAAGTAATTACTTTAATATCTTTTCCTTTACCAAACTCTAAAGAAATTGAGAATGAATTATCTAATTTATTTGAAATTATGAATATAGATCCTCAAATTTATTTAGAAAATCTTGTTATTGCTTATAGAGGATTCTCTATTGATAAAATTAGAAAATCAATTTCTAAGCTTATTTATTCAAATATATCTTTAAAAAATACTTTAGATATCATTTTAGAAGAGAAACAAAAAATTATTCAACAAACAGATATACTTGATCTAGAAAAAGTTAATCATTATCTAGAAGAAATAGGTGGACTTACTAATTTAAAAGAATGGTTAATAAAACGTTCTTGCTCATTTTCAATACAAGCAAGAAACTATGGTTTACCTTCTCCAAAAGGTCTTCTACTAATAGGAATTCAAGGAACTGGTAAGTCATTAAGCGCAAAAGCAATAGCACAACAATGGAAAATTCCTTTACTTAAACTAGATATCGGTAAAATATTTAAAGGTATAATCGGTGAATCCGAAGAACGTATTAGACAAATGATAAATTTAGCTGAAAAAACAGCTCCTTGTGTTCTATGGATAGATGAAATAGATAAAATTTTTAATCGTATGGAAAACAATAATGATAGTGGAACAACAAATAGAGTATTAAGTTGTTTTTTAACATGGTTATCAGAAAAAGAAACACAAGTATTCATTGTAGCTACAGCAAATAATATAGAATATTTACCACCTGAACTTCTAAGGAAAGGTCGATTTGATGAAATTTTCTTTTTAGACCTACCAAATTTCAATGAAAGATGCCAAATATTTCAAATTCATTTAATGAAAATCCGCCCTCTTACTTGGACACAATACAATATTATTAAATTAAGTAATTTAACAGAAAAATTTTCAGGCGCAGAGATCAAACAATCTATAGTCGAAGCTATGCATAATGCATTCTATGAAAAAAGAGAATTTAATACAGAAGATATTATAAAAGTGATTAGAGAATTTATACCTTTAGCATTTACAAATCAAAAATCTATATCATCATTACAAGAATGGGCTAAATTAGGAAACATTCGATTAGCATCTAAAAGCTATTAATTGTTTGATTAAAATATAGTCTTGACATTGAGCTACTTTCCCAAAAGGCTTCCCTTTAAGTATCATTGCCGCTATAGTGTTTAACAACCAAGTTCGGGATGGATTGGAGTGGATCCACTATGCTATAAATATCAAGACATAAATCATACTATAAAGTATTATTTTATTTATTAAGTTTTCGATCTATTAGTATGTTTTAGCTAAATATATTACTATACTTACACTTTACACCTATCTAACGGTTAATCTTACCGTGATCTTATCCATTTAAGGAAGAGTACTCATCTTAAGGTTGGCTTCCCACTTAGATGCTTTCAGCGGTTATCCATTACACACTTAGCTACCCAGCGTTTACTGTT